GTTTAAGTATGAGTAAAAAAATAAATAAAAGTATAAGTTTAGTTAGTTCGTTTAAATAAGTGGTTTTATTATTATAGTTTTTTAAGGTAATACTTTAAGTTTTGTAAGTTCTAAGGTAGTTTGTGAAAGAAATGTTAAGTTTCTAATTTAGTTAAGTATTCTATTAAGATTGTATAGGTAACATTTTGAAAGCATGGAAAGGGATAGGGCTAGCTAATGTCCATTCTAAGGTATTAGCGCTTTGAGGTTCATTTTCAAAGATAGTTACACTAGTAAAGTAAGGTGCTACTGCCCAAGGGTTATTAGAACATTCTTTTTGGTTAGCAAATAAATCAAAGATAATATAAGCGAATAATACAGTAGCCACTACACTAATCAGAGAACCAAAACTAGAGATAGCGTTCCATCCACTAAAAGCATCAGGATAATCAGGGATTCTTCTTGGCATCAATTGTGTTAATCCCGGCTTAATTCCGGACTCTTAACCTTACGGCTAAGTTCAGACTATGTCTTACAGTTTTATAATTTTCTACGAAAACTGCTTGGGCGCTTCTGTAAAAAATAAGAAATTTTAACAGTACAGGGTTATTGTTGGTACTACTCACCTGTTAGTCGTTGAACGTTATTTACTCTGACGCGTAGTCATCTGTATACCGAGTAAATCTTCGCTGCAAATTGACCTTATTTTATTTTAAGGTTTTCTTTGACAATTCACCCAATTAACTATTAAGTTTTTAAATAACTTAAAGAGGCATTTATATTTATTATACCGGCCAATCCTAAGAAGTGTTGAGGGAAGAAAGTTAAATTACAATTTACCCTTAATCTTTCAAATAAGGTTGGACTATTTCTTAATTTTTAATTGGGGGGCTCTGTATTACCAGGACCAACTAAAATCACATTCGTGTAGTCTCTGATGATCCTACTTTAGTTTTAGTGTACAAACTATTTGGTTTCCTGCTAATTGTCCATTGTATTATCTTATGTCATTTTTACCTAAATAAGGTAGACTAAGCTTTAGGAGTTTCTAGCATACGGAATGTTTTTTACAAATATAAATATAAACATAGATATAAATATTTGGGGGCTAATTAAATTTTACTTCTCTCACATAATTATTTTTTAACTTAATTATACTAACTAAGTTTCACTTTCTACATACCACTTTACTCCTTTAATTAAAATAGGTATTTTTTTGTTTATATTTAAAGAAATAGTAGAAAATCTCACTCTAAATTGTTGTCTTGTAGCATTAATAGAAGGGAAAGATAAGACTTCTCCATGTTCACTTCTCATAATTATTTTTGTTCCTCCTATTCCATATTGTGGAGCCAATTTACCTTTTTTACCTTTATTATGATGACCTTGTTCTAGTAGATATTTTTTTAAAGCTAAACTAGTTAACAATTTTTGTTGTTCTGAAACCTTAGTATTGAATCTTGGATGTAATTTACCTGCATGTAATTTTTTTAATTTAGAAATAGTTTCAGGAGAATGTTTAAATCCTTGAAAAGAACCTGCTATTTTTAATATATTATATTTAGGTTTATATAAATCAATGTAATGTTGTTCTAACCCTACACAGATATCTACATCCTTTTTACAATACTGTAAAATTAAGAATACAAAGTTGTTAGGGCCATACTTATTAATGGCTAAAGGCAAAGGTAAATTTACAGATTTAACATAACTCATCTGCACTCTAAATTTTATAGCTAAATTAACACTACTACCTATATAATAGTTTCCATTTGTTAAATTAAAAAACATATAAACACCAGCTTTATCTTTAGTATTTAGTAAAATATCAAATTTAGAAACTATGAGATCTATAAATTTAGCCTCTGCTTGAATATTATTTAATTTTTCAAATATTAATTTATTTTTACCTTTATTAGGATTAGGTCTTTTAGGTGTAGGTAAACTATTTAATTTATTATCTAAAGTGAAATCATCGATATCGTTATATTCTTTATCCTTAAATTCTCTATCTACTATATCATTAATAGAGATAGGTTTGCTTAATAATATAAAAATATTAAAAATCAAGTAAAAACAAATCTGAACTGTTAAATTAACCCCGATAAACAATGTCCAGAAGTGAATTTTCCCTAGGAAATCGTTAACCGTTCTACCTACAATTTTAGGAGTCCAATAATAAAATCCGGCGAATAAAGCAAAAACAGCTCCCATTGATAATACATAGTGGAAATGAGCTACTACATAATAGGTATCGTGGAATGCTACATCTAATGAGGCATTAGACAATACAACTCCTGTTAAACCACCAATAGTGAATAAAGCTAAGAATCCAAATACGAATAATAAAGGTGTATTGAATCTTAAGCTTCCTCCATATAAAGTAGCAAGCCATGAGAAGATTTTGATTCCAGTAGGCACTGCGATTACCATTGTAGCTGCAGTAAAGTAAGCTCTAGTCAATAAATTAAATTAAAAAAATTAAAATAATTTTGGACAGTATCTTAATCTAATATTAAATATTTAATCTCAAATATTATTATATCTAAAATAATTAGATATTTTGCCTGTCTCTTAGAGTTCCGCTCTCTCTATTAGACTAATTCCAGTATTGTGAAACTGTTAAGGAATAGAGAGGGTAACCATTCTCTTAGAGTGCCTCATAAAAAGGGGGTTCTAAATTAGTTAAAGTTTCCCCGATTAAGGTAAGAGGGTTTCGGTTTTAAGTCTAACAATAGTGTAAAAGGAGTGTTTGGTATTTAAGAGGCTGTTACTTAAATAGGTCACTAATAAGGGGGTACAGACTACGTAAACTGTTTGAGAGGACGGTTTTCTTACAGGGAATAAATGTACAGGTTGGGGGTGTAACTAAGGGGTGTTTTGGTAGGGTGTAGTGGTGAGGGCTTTAATTTGAGAGATTAAAAATATAAGTTATATTAAATTTCTTGCGTACTTGTCTCTGAGGATCCTTTTTTAGAGATACTTTTAATTTTTGTTATTCCTTTCTCATCTAAGTGTTTACCTTCCGTAATCATAATATAAACTTTTCTAAACTTTAAGTACTCGATATAGGGTCCTCCAAATAAATGAAATTTATCAAAATAATTAATTAATAAGGCAGCAGTATTTAAATCCTGAATTTTAAGAAAGTATCAGTTTTTAGAGTTATTAGATAAAATAGCTGTACTAAAATTAGGTAATAGAATTTTTAACAGATTTTCCTCCTGGTGTTTAAGTAAAAATTGAAGGTTAACACTAGTTCCAGGCTGTTGAGAGGAATTCAAACAAGAGATCTGAAAAGAACCAACGCTTTGAGTAAATCCAGCAAACCAATAATTATTTAAAGATATTTCTTTTAAAGGAGGTAATATTTCAATATTAAAATTAATAGGATAATGATATTTAAGTAATTGGTCAAATTTAGAGTGATAAACCAATTTACCATTAATAAGGGAAAGAATAATTTCTAATCCTTTTGTTTTATTACATAAATATCTTACAGTCTTAGATTCAGAATTTTTAGAGACTTTACCGTAACCAATTCTCTTTTTAATCAGATAAGCTAATGAGATATTTCTATCCGAGAATTCAATTTCTAAGTAGTTAGCTCCGAATGTTCCTTTACCTTCTATAAGTCCTGCTAAAAAGAAACCAAATTCACTAAGCGTTATCTGAGCTTGAGTTTGATGTTTAGGGACATGTACAGATATTTTAGGTAAGAACTGAAAATTATGACTATTAACAGAAAATAAGTTAAAGTTATTAAAAGTATTAGTCTTACTATTAGGTAGACTAGGAGATACAAGGTAAGATTTAGAATTATTAATATAATTTTTATTGTTATTATTTTTATTATTATTGTTATTTAAATTCTTATTCTTATTATTACTCTTATCTATCTTAAAATTAAAAGTACTAAAATTAGAGTTTCCTGCTGATTGTCCCGAGTAAACTAAATTATTTAAGTAAGTTTTTCCTAACGTAATTAATACGAGTGGATTACTTAAAAAGGAGTTTCCAGCATATAGCAAGATTTTTTTTTCTTCACCTATCTCTAGCCAATTGAGAAAGGAAAATTTAAAAATATCTTCAATTTCAAAAAATATATAAAAATTTTGTTTAAGTTCTGTGAACACAAATCGATCCACATCTAAACCTACTGAGAACATGTGGTGACTCCATACTAAGAATCCTAAGATTCCAATTGAGAACATTGCGTAGCTACAAATAAATGTAAGTAATAAATTTAAATTAAACCTTTTTATTCTACCTTTAAATGACTGATAGATCCAAGAATTTGGATTTATCTTTACCTCTCTATTAAGGAGTGAGAGTGAGAGTTATAGTTATACTGAGAGTTTTAGTAATAGTTCTAGTAAAACGTAATAAAAATAGGAATAGTTATAGAGAAGGTATTATCGAATAGTCCTTCCACTAAATAAGTGAATAGTTCAGTTATCCGTATATAAAAGGTCTGAATAAGCTTAATAAGTTGCTACTTACAATTAATCCCTTATACCTATAAAGGAAAACAGTAAAACAAAAATAAACAGTGATAAACAGTGATAAAAAGTGTTAAGTGAGATAATATAAAAAGGTATAAACAGATAAAAAGGATAAAAAGGATAAAAACAAGAACCTTTCTCTCCAGACCGGTTTAGAGAGGTCCTATCTGTATCTTCGAACACAGTCTTCCTTGCTACAGTTTAGCTGTAATAAAGAGAGAGAGTGACAGTAAGGTTTACCGGTTATATAAGTCCTATCTGTTTATCCGTTCACTGCCTTAGTATTCCTTCTAATTAAAGGGAGTTTTTGTGTTAGCTTTTCTAACTAATCTTATAAAACCTCTCTTTAAACCAGAGATAGTTCTCTTCAGGTAGTAGAAAGGAATACCGGATATAGCTGCTTTGCTTATCTCTTCAGGGGTTTTATCTTTCGGTCTAAATAATACTAGACTTACACTTACACTTACACTTACACTTACACTGAAACTGAATCTGAAACTGAGGGTGTGTGGGAGATAGTTTCTAAGTAATTAATTTAAATCTATTTATGAGGTAAGGGGATAAAAATTTATTTGTGGGACTATATATTAATCAGTCTTCTTATTTCTTTTAGTAATGTATTGTATTGTATTGTATTGTTTTTAGTGTATTGTATTGTTGTAATAAAAAGAAAGACTCTTCTTGTTTAGTCTCTGAGGGTCCTACTTTCTTTATATATTTTCTAATCTATAAGAATATCCCGTCCTCTAAATCCTCTAAATCCTCTAAATCCTCTAAATCCTCTAAATATTAGGGGGGGAGGGGAGGTGGGCAGTTCTACTAAAGAATATAAAGATTTGGTTTCCTGCTGATTGCTTATTGTAACATCCTTAACTTTTTTACTGTAAAATAAAATTAACTAGTATTTAAGGGGATTAAAGGTTTCCAGCATATAAAGAAGATTCACAAAATTAACTTCTATAAAAAATAAAATAAAAATATAACGCTCCCTTGGGGGATATCAATAATCAAATATGAACTAACCACTATCAATAATCAATAATCAACTATCAACTATCAATAATCAATTATCAACTATCAATTATCAATGATCCTTTCCGGAGCTGGTGTGTAGAGAAAAAGGGATGTTCCCGCGTTCTACATTTCCGGCTATTTTCGTTCGCGTCATATAAAAATTAATATAAAAATAAAGATTAATTCCTGTGGGCCTAAGAATTGACCATACCAATATACATAATACAAAATCTCTTAAATGATAGTAATCAGATAAAAACAATTTAAGTAGATTTTAGTACGTGGACCATCTAATTATCTTTCTATGTTTTCCATTCATTCCCTCTTATTAGAAAAATCTTTCAAGCTTTACTTAAATTTGTATTTTCAGTCTCTAAATGAGCAATAAGACATCTAAAAAATGTGGGGCTATGAACAAATAAGTTGAAAGATAGCTTGCGTATGGCCTCTGAAATTCCTACTCGCAGGTTTAATCAGTTATTCTTATTAATATTGGATTTCTAGAAATGAAAGATTAAATTAATTAAACGTGCTTTGGTTATCTGCGGGTTATAAGACAAAACAAAAATTTTTACCACCATTAGATTCTATAGAATCGATATGAAGACTACTAAAAGATTTAATTTGTTTTTAGTAGATATACTGGCACTGTTCTCTATAGCTAGTTTATAGTTATTACTTATATTTTGAATTTCGATCATTTTATTTTCGAGATTAATAATACTAGGATCACTGGTACTAGTTTTATACTTAGAATAAAGGTGACTTACAAGTATAGTATTTTGTTTATTAAAATTTCTTACTTTCCTGCATATAGCAAGCTTCAAAAGATTAAAAAAGTGGATTAAAATTTTGGGCCATATAGACCGAAGATAGGTTTTCCAGCGAATGTTGAAACAATATGGCTAACTATTCCGAATCCAGGAATAATTAAAATATAACAATAACTTTGATTAATATAATAGTCTAAACTGTTTCCTTTGTTATTGTTAGGGATTATTTGATCTATTAATATTAATACTCAAAAACTCTCGTCTTTGTTTAGGACTCTATCTTATACTGATTTTCTATTCATTGATTTTTTTAATTTAATAATTTTATCTATTCCTATCTCCGTTAAATGATGTTTTTTTTGAACCATTATATAAGCTTTTCTTCATTTCAGATAATTATTCTGTTTACTAGATTGTAAATGAAAGTTATCAAAATAATTTATTACTTTTTTAGCTGAATAAAAACTAGTAGATCCATAGTAATAAGTATCTTGATTTTTTCTATAACCTATATTACCTCCAAATAATTCTTTGATTAGTAATAAAACATAATTATTTTTTTGGTCGATTTGAAAATTTAACCTAATTTCAGGTCTAGGTCTATTATCTCTACTAACAACTTTAATTTGAAAACTAGCATCCGCATCAGAAAATCCTGCTAACCAATGATTATAAAAATCATTAGACTCGTTAAATTTAAATTCCAAATTTTTGTTTAAATACGAATACACTTTATTTTCTAAGATATTATTAATAACTTGATTAAATTTGTTAAGAGTTCTTAATTTACCATTAATTAAATTAATTGTTCTAATTATACCTTCTTTATTAGATATAATATAAACATAAGCATTTTTATTTTTAACTTTTTTTACTGAACCATAACCTATTACTTGTTTAATATAATAGGCCAATTGAATATCAGGAGAACTAAACACAATTACTAGTTGTTGTTGAGAGCTAAAATGTCCATCTCCGTCAATTAACCCTGCTAAATAATGTCCAAATTGTTCATCGTTTAATGGTTTTAAGTGTGTAGGTACATGAATAGAAATATTTTTTATATTTTCAGTATTGTTGCGTATAGTCTTTGAAGTTCCACTTTTTAAAATAAAAGTTTTACCTGCTGATGGGCTTCATCGTTTTAACTTTTTTACTGTGTCTATTATACCTAACAGTATGAAGGTGCTAGAGGAGTATTTAAAACTAGATAGCGAAGCTTTTCCAGCATATAGCAACATTATGAGGCTTATAAATTTAACCTCAGGATGACCGAAGAACCCTCTCTCTAAAACAATATTAGAGATTTAAAATCTAAGGTATAAGATATAAAAAATCCTTTAAATTATAATAATATGTTTCTGTAACTTTTCTACTTTATTGTCCCATTAGTATGGTCAGTACTAAATTTAAATATCGTATCATAAAAGTCCTTGGCACTAAAATAAAAATAAAAATAGATTAGTGAGAGAGACGACTGTACATAAAGCATCATTTCAGACACCCACTAGTGACCCAGTCTGTAGCGATTCCTTGAGGAACCAATGGTCTTGACTATAAAGTTTTTGACCATTTTCACTAGCATAGCCAAACACTTATTTGTAGTTTTTAAATTTTAATTCTTAATTATTAATTATTTTTTATTATTTATTATTAATTATTAATTATTTATTCATTTGTAATAACAGAAAGTGTTCTTTAACCCTATAAGGTTAAACCTGTATAACCAACTTATCTAATTCAATATTTATAAGTAATTCTATTAATATTGAGGATAATCTAATCAGAGTAGATATTTTCTTTCAAGAGTTGCATAGTGGTATTAGTACAGGGACTAGATAAAGGTATGCAGAGAAAAGAACAGGAGTCTTTGTAGCATTTGCCATTACACTTAAAATTTAAGCTATTTTCTATTCAGTAAATTAGAAATAGTGCTTAATACTTTTGTTGTTTTAAGTCACCCCTTTTCTAATGAGGAGTATCATTACTAGAAAAGAAGCTTGAGTAATAAGAGGTCTTAATAAAAATATTACTCCTATTAAAAACCTAACAAATCTGAAAGGAGCGTAAAGAATAATATTGGATAATAGATAACACTTGCCTCTGTGGCTTCATAGTTTTCACTAAACCATTACCTGTATTCCTTAATATCTATTTAATTTAAAAAATATTTTTTATTAATATTTTTAGATGCTAATATCATTTCCTTTCTAGTATCTGGATTAAGATGAGCTCCATTTATTATTTGAGTACGTAGTTCTTTCCACAATAAATATGAGTCTTTCTTTTTAGTCATCAGCCCTTTGTCGTCAATATATTTAATAATAGCTTCTGTATTTGTTACACCATTTAAGATATAATCATAAACGCCCTCTACTGAATGAGAACTTACCTTACCTGCTCCTAATAAATAAGAGATGTATTCTAGAACTATTTTATTAGCTTCCCATTTTTGAGTTAGAATAAATCTTAATCGATAAGCCTTACTAGTATTTAATAAAGATAAATTAAAGCAACCTTCAGAATCAATAATTCCAGCTAGCCAATTATCTTTTAGGGTAGGTAATATAGTAGAGGTTATAGGTTCTAAAGTTTCCTTTTTAAGTGCGATCCGTAAACTTCTTTCATTAAATGTATCTAAAAATCTAAGAAACCGTGCATTTCTAGTAGGAAAAACCATATTACCATTAAATATTAAACAAATAAGTAACAAATTTCTTATGTCTTGTACTACAAACCGATGTGTATTTCCAGACTGAGACTGCAGTATTACTTTACCAAATCCTAATTTATTTTTTATATTGTATAAAACTTCCACGTCCGAAGTACTTTGAGTTATTACAAATTGTAATTCTAATCTTGTATTTACAATAAATGAACCATCTCCCTCAGAGAAAGCTATAAACCATTCTAAAAAAGACTTATCAGGTAAAGCCTTATTAGGGTAAATTTCAGAATATTTATCATAAAATTTATCAAAATTGAAGCTATTATTAGGATTAGGCTTAAAAATGAAAGGTACACTTGCAGCTAAAATAGAAGTATTAAATGTATTAAATAGACATTCTTGAAAGAATAAGTGTTGATATAAGATAGGATCTCCACCTCCTGCTGGATCATAGAAACTAGTATTAAAGTTTCTATCTGTTAAGAGCATCGTGATTGCCATAAGGATCCTCTTGTACTGTAAGAAATTCTTGCTTCACTTTTTTTATTTCTTCTTGCTATGTTCGTATTAAAGGAGCAGATTGTTTGTTCGATTAATAAGAATAAGAATAAGACTAAGAATAAGAATCAAATTATAAAGAATAAATATAATAGGGTGAAGACTCTTCTATTCACATAGAAGTTGGGACTATTTCTTATATCTTTAAGCCTTTCTCTCCGTTCACTACCTAACTATCCTTATAAATAAAGGAGTAGAGTGGTTTACAGGTGAGACAGGGCCTGCATTATAACATAATAGTAAATGATCCCTGTAAAAAAGGAATAAACAAAGTAGTCTATTAAACATTTCCAAATTTATAAGGGTCTAATATAAAAGTATTGTTTAGTTTGTGATTCATTTAGTCATTTAAAGTAATAGAACTAAAAGGTGTTTATAAGGCTAAAATTAAATAATAGAGGTACTCTTTAATTTAGTACTAATAGCTGAAACTCCATTTATATTATAATGCTTAAGATTTTTGGCTTGTAGTCTCTGAGGAGCCCTAATTGATAAGAATCAAAGAAGTTTCCTGCTGATTGACTTTCAAATAATAACCCTTAGCTAAAACCGGAGAGATTTCTTCTAAGTATTGTATTGTTTTTATTCTATTCTATTGTATTCTATTGTTTGTATTCTATTGTTTTTATTCTATTTATTGTATTCTATTCTATTGTATTGTATTGTTTTTATTATTTAAAAAGTGTTTCCAGCATATAGCCAAATTTAAAGCCGGCACAATCTTTCCATTTACCGGCTAATACAGGTAAAGATAATAATAATAATATCGCTGTAATAAAGATAGCCCATACAAAAAGAGGTAATTTATGTAAAGACATTCCGTTAGTTCTCATATTTAAAGTAGTACTAATGAAATTAATAGCACCCAATAAAGATGAAACTCCGGCTAAGTGTAAACTGAAGATAGCTAAATCAACAGAACCACCAGAGTGAGATTGGATACCCGCTAAAGGAGGATAACTTTAATGTTGATAACCTAAAATTCTTATTTAAGAATACTATTGTTATACGCAAAGGCTCTCGCCTGTGTTCGGACTATACCTTCAACCTAAGACGAACTAATCTTTAAGGATAAATTGGGTCTGTGTAATCTTAATTTACGTAAAAAAACTTGAACTTTAGAAAGAGTCTCAAAATCGCCTTTGTCAATAATGAAAGATCTAGACCTAATTTTGTATTCCAAACATTTCATACCTTTCATGGTATTTAAGAAATATTTTGATATATTTGAGATAGCTCTAGAGTTAGTTGTGTCTAACATATAATAATTTTGTTTGTACACTACTTTTTAAGGAATATGAAGAATATGTCTAATGGCTTCTAAAACTACTCCATCTAATTTTTGAGTTATACCAAACCCATGTACAACTCTATTGGTATCGATGTCAGATAGAAACTTCCTTCAGCTTCCACAAACCCTATTAACCAGGGTTTAGACATCACTTTATGGGCCTCATTAGCATCAAGCAACGGTAAAGTTACTTTACCCCAGGCGACCGAGAGATAAGACTCACTCGCTGTTCTTGACTGTAGATCTTCAAGTAATCTATTTCTTTCCATCTTAGTTAATTCTGAATTTGTTAAAATAAAGTAAGCTTCTTTAAATTTAGCATAATTGAAGTATTTAGTAGTCAATAGAGGGTATTTATCAAAAATAGGAATAATTATACCTCCTATAGTTTTTAGATCTCTAATTCTAAAGCTAGCCATATTGGTTTTAGATTCTATGCTAACTGTTCCTACTCCAAGTTGTTTTTTTATATAATATAAAACTCGTAAGTTATAAGTACTTTGAGATATTTTGAATGTTAAGTTCCACTTGTCTGTGAAGCTTTGTCGATAGATAGAAAAAGATCCATCTCCATCCGTAAAACCGACAAGCCATTGTACCATTCGTCGTTAGGTTGCATCACGTTAAGTCTCTGATGGGAAAAAGTTGAATAATTCAATTTAACCCCTGCGGATTGTCCCCTTGTCAAGAACATTTTTACTGCCAAATGATTATTAGTCCATAAGGGATTAACAATTGACGAGTAGTTCTTTCCTATTAGGGGAGTTCTTCGCATCGAGTGATGTTTTGTTGCCCGAGCTTTACAGATCGGCGACTGCTTATCATTGTTAACAGTCCATCCTGTCAATTAAAATAATTACAAGTATTTTTTAACTAAATTAATATTTATAAAAATTATTTAAATGATCCCAATTAAATTTTGTTCTTTTTGAATTCATACTGTTTTTTAACTCAATAAGTAAATTAGAATTTTTCATAATTTGAGACTTATTCGATTTACCTGTTAATTAAGATTTAGACAAAGCTTGAATTTCAACCCAAACTAAAAAGTCTAAATACTTAGAACTAAATAATGGGAATTTCTCTAAATAATTAATTAAAATTTGAGAAGATTCTTTTTTATTTGTTTTAACCTCATAAGCTTGTTCAGTATAATTAGGTTTAACTCTACTAATTTCTCTAACATTAGATACACTTAGAAAATCTGTAATTGTTTCCATAACAAATAAATAACTATCAGTATATTCATTTGTATTACTTTCTTTATGATAAGTTTTTCGTTGAGAAACTCTCATATAACTTTTTACAGAATCTACAATATTATCAGAATTTAAAGTAAAACCATTATAAAAATTTCCATCTGCCTCTAAAAATCCTGATAACCAAGCATTAGATCCTAATGAACTTTTGTCAATATTTAATTTTGGTAAATTTTCAAAATCTGATCTATTATTAAACCAATCAACTAGTCTATGCAAAGCTTCAATTTTTGGAGTTCGCATTTTTCCATTAATTAATTTAGTCAATACATACAAAGTTTTTGTATCTTGAATTAATAGATTAACGTAATCTTTATTTTTTGGTGATTCAATAGTTCCATTTTTAATACATTTTTTAATTTATTAGCCAATGGAGCATCTTTTCCCACAAAAGTAATTTTAATTTTTGGATATAATAATTTCCCATTTTTATTTCGAATAGTGTATGGGACAATAATTGAACCATCTCCTTCAATCAACCCGGCTAAATAATAACCAAGTTGATTATGATTTGTATTTAATTCTGTGTTATCTTAAATATTATTAATAATTTTTTTATCAATAGAGTTTTTTAAAGAATCTGTCAAATGTTAAAATATTTTTGTAATTATTTATCCATTTTTTTAATAATGGCCGGACTATATCTTCACCCGTCTGTGGTTAACGGGGCTTTACGTGTAGTCACTGAGGAGCCCTGAATATTCTTGGTTTCCTGCTGATTATCCAATTTTATAGATTGTTACCTCTAGGGTACTACAAGATCTAAGGAGTTTCCAGCATATAGTAAAGTTCTATATAGTAATTACTTACTACTCAGGCACAGGAACAGTACCAGCTCCGTTTTCAACTAATGAACTCATTAAAAGTAAAATTAATGAAGGTGGTAATAGCCAAAATGAAATATTATTCAATCTAGGGAAAGCCATATCAGGCCCTCCACAGTGGATAGGTAAGAAATAGTTCAAAAATTCAAAGTCTTTAAAAATTGGTTGGACTATATCTTCAGGTTAAAAACCCGCGCTACGTCTAGTCTCTGAGGATCCTGCAATAATAACAGCTTCATTTAAGAACCTTTTTTCTGTTTATTTTGTTGATATCTAAGATAAAAAAGGAAAAAAGATACAGACAGAAAAGTTAATACCTCTTTACTCCTTGTTTTAATTGGTTATATAAAGAAGGTATGCTTAATAATTATTTTGGTTTCCTGCGGATTGTCCATTAGCTAATTTAGCTGATTGCTCTTAATTTTTAAGACCTTTGTAGCTTGTTATATCTGTTTACAGGACTTTTTAGGTTTAAAGCGACCTTGTGTAGTGTCTAAAAAAAGAGTCCGTCCAAAGTAGTAGATTAAAAATATCTTTTCAAGTTTTCAAATGGATCTATAAGAGCACTTTAGGAGTTTTCCGCATATAGTAGCGTAATAAGATCGACTTCTCAGTCAACCACGGCAACTATTAATTTTTCTGTTACTTGAAGATGAAACTAGCATTTTTAAGGCTAATTGTAAAAAGGTCACCTAATAGTTTAAGTTTGCGCGAGTTAATCTTTGTTAAATTAAATGATTCCAATTATAAGTTGTTCGTGTACTATTAAAATCAGTTCTAATTATTATTGCTTTATCTAAATAAGAGGTCGTTAAAGGGTTAGAATTTTGTAACTCTAAAATATAAGCTCAATCTTTATAATCTAAATATTTAGAAGAAAGTAGAGTAAATTTATTAAAGTAATCTGTAATTTTCTTATTACTAAGTTTATTGTGAGTAATAATCGTAAAACTTTGAAAATATTTATCTTTAAGTAGTCTAGTTCTACTATATACACTGACACCTAACTCCATACCTATTTTAGACATTAGAGGGAAAAAACTCTCTTTATTTCCTTCAGAATCTTTAATAGGATAATTTTGTCTAACTTCTAGTCTATAATTTAATTGTACTCTTGTAGAATTCTTATTTGTTCTCTTATGTATATTAATAGAAAAATTAGCGTCAGCATCAGAGAATCCAGATAACCAACAATTACTAAAAATAGGAGTATTATCTAAGGGCTTTTTATCTAATCTGCTAATTTGACTTAAAATATTAATAGTACTAGGTAATTTACTGTTAGAATTAGTACAAATATACTGATTTAACCAATCAATGGCTCTATTTTTTGCTTCATATTTAGGTGTTCGCATATATTCATTTATTATAGAAAGAATAGTGTAAATACTAACGATATCCTTAATTTGCCACAATACATAACCTCTCTCAGGTTTTATTAAAATCTGACCGCAATTTGTCATATTTTTTAAATATTCCGCTAGAGGTAGGTCACTTTTTTTAAATACAATAATAATCTTTGGATTATATTTGTGCTTATTATTTGTATTATTAGTATTGGATACAGCGATTGTTCCATCTCCTTCAATTAATCCTGCTAAATAGGGTCCAAGTTGAAATTTTGATTGATTAAAACTCCCTTGAGGGATATGTCCTTCTTGTACGCTGTTAGAGTGATAGTTGTTATTCTCTTTATTATACTTCTGTAGGATATTTGTGTTTATACTAGTTAGTAAGAATAAACTATTTACCTTTAATTTCCTTAAGCTAATTAGTTTTAATACAGAGAATTTATAAAATTTAATTAAAAAATCAGTGAAATTTAACCTTGTGTGCGTTGTTCTTAAACTTCTAAAAAAATAGGTGCTTTATATCATTAGGCAAGAAAAGAAAAAAATAATACATTTTACCAAATCCACCCACAAGTCCGGGCATAACCATAAAAAAGATCATAATGAAGGCATGGGCAGATATTATAACATTAAACAATTGATGGTCACCTTGTAAAAATTGTACTCCCGGTGAAGATAGTTCAAGTCTAATTAGTACAGAAAAGGCTGTTCCTATCATTCCAGCAAAGACAGCAAAGATTAAATATAGCGTTCCTATCTCCTTAGCATTAGTAGAATTAAGTCAGTGCAAATTTATGTGTTGAGTGTTAGTAGTTTTTATTTGTTTGTTTATAGGTTTGATTGGAGACTTTATTTGTATGGTTTGTGTGCTTGACTTTTCTGTTAGTTTTTATATACTTATAGGGTTACTATCAGTGTTACTCTTACAGTTAGTCTTACTTTAAGTGTAAGTGTCCCTTTAAGTGTAATTGTCAGTATCAGTATCAGTATCAGTGTCAGTTTCAGTGTCAATGTAAGTGTCAGTTTCAGTGTAAGTTTAATCTTAAGTTTCAGTCTCACTGTCAGTTTTAAAGTAAGTTTCAGTTAAAGTTTAACTGTATGTATAGTTGACTGTTGACTGTTGACTGTGTGTTTGTTAGTCGGTTATATTAGTTTGGCTCTTGTGTGTGTGTATGTAAATGAAATTCACTTAAAAAAAATTAATAGAAAAGAGTATAAGTTAGTTATTTGTATTTAAATTATTTTTATTAAAGTATTTATTGTAATTATTGTATTCTATTATATTCTATTGTTTAAATTTAGGTGTTTCTTTGGTGACTGGACGGTTGTGTGTTGTGCTCTGTTTCTGGACTGACTGTGGTTTTTCGACCCAACTTCTGTTGTTTCTATTTGATTTTCTAATGGTTAGGAGTGATTAGTTGTAGCTTTTAGACTGTTTATTTTTTAATTTTAGTCTTATTCTTTAAGCGGTTAACGGCTTATTGTTTTGTTTCTATTTAATTCCTTGTAGCGACTTCAGTGTAGGAGATTAATTTAAGGTTGACCTTTGTTATAAATTTTAAGTAAGGGATTTTTTAGGGAAAGAGTTTTGTGTGTGTTGTTTCTTGTTTGAATCAGAGAGAATAAATTAAAAGAACCGTTCCCGTGTCTTAGTATTCCTTTCGAGCTCGTATAAATAAAGGGATTAATTTGATCTAGAAGGGTTTCACTGGGAGAGGCTAATTATTTAATTTATTATTCTTATTTTTATTTTTATTAATTGGACTATTAGACCGATTATATTATTAAGTGTTCCCTATTACTCCCCCCTTGTATTTGAAGCTACTTACGTTATATTTCTTTCCAGGGGCTTTCTAATTTGGTGGTTATCGGATAGAGGCCCTTATTACAGCAGGTTTTATCGTTTTATTAAACTTAGGTTATCTGTATATATAAGGTCCTTTCTTAAGATAGACTGAAAGGAGAGAAAGGCTTCTAAAATAAGCGGAAGTTGAATATATTATTCAGATACTAGTATTAACAGGCCTGAAGGTTTAAGGTCCTTAATTGTAATTATAATTATTTATTCTTAAAAGAATATTTAAGGTGATTCAATTAAAGTATAAAAATTACCTTCTATAAACATATAAATATATAAACATATAAAGATATAAACATATAAACATATAAACATATAAACATATAAACATATAACAGTATAAAAGTATAAAAGGTATAACCGTATAACAGGTATAAAAGGTATACTAACCTAATAGACAAATAAAAGGTATAAAAGTATAAAAAGTATCACAGTATAAGAGTTATAAGAGTATAATAGTATAACAGTATATGCTATAAAATAATAACCGTATAAGAGTATAAGAGTATAAGAGTATAACCGTATAATCACTAAGAGTATAAGAGTATAAGAGTATAACAGTATAAATATTTAATTGTAACTTCTTTAATTATTCGACCATAAAAAGTCTCAGTCTTCTACTAAAATCTCTCTTTCTACTAAAATCTTTATATTCCATCAAAGCCTTACGTACCCGGGGATAACCAGGTATAATGAGGTTCCCTATTCGTATCCTAGTAAAACCGATTTATATTATATGATCTTATATTAGATTATATTCTATTATATTCTCTTATATCCTGTTAGGTTCTATTATATTCTATTATCTTATATGCTATTATATTTTATTATCTTATTATCTATTATGAAATTATATTCTATTCTCTTATATGAAATTATACTCTATTATCTTAGATTATATTCTATTATATTCTATTATATTCTATTATATTCTATGATCTGATATGAAAGTATATTCTATTATATTAAATTATATAAATTTAAATTAAATGAAATTATATTCTATTCTATTCTAAACTATTCTAATCTATTAGATAAAATTTGTTATTTACCTGGGTACATTTATGAATATGATAAACACTAATATTAGTAGGTAGTATATAACTCCTACCTTTAAATAGGCATTATCTAATAAGGGGTTTTATATAAGATCAGTGGACTGATTAGGGCTTTATATTAGTGGACTGATTAGGGCTTTATATTAGTGGACTAATTAGGGCTTTATATTAGTGGACTAATTAGGGTTTGATAATAGTGGACTGATTAGGGGTAGGGGTTTTCTAAAACAAGGCTATTTATAGTTATATTCATAGTTAAATTTATAGTTATATTTATAGTCAGACGTTATAGTTTAATTAATAGTTATATTTATAGTAATACGTTATAGTAATAGTAACAGTTATAGTAAGACATTATAGTAATAGTAATAGTAATAGTAATTGTAATAGTAACAGTTATAGTAATACATGATAGTAATAGTAATAGTAATACGTACTAGGAAAAGTAATAGTAACATAGATAGTATTAGTGATAGTAAGACGTTATAGTTAAATTTATAGTTATAAGTTATAAGCTATATTTATAGTTATAGTTCTTTTACCCTGAGAGATAGCTCTTGAGAGGTAATTAGTAGGTATAAATCAAATCAATTAATCATTTAATCATTTAATCATTTAATCATTTAATCATTTAATCATTTAATCATTTAATCATTTAATCATTTAATCATTTAATCATTTAATCATTTAATCATTTAATCATTTAGAGGGAGGTTGTAGAGTATAAGGGAAGTGGTAGTGTATAACAGGGGGGTGTGGGTGTGGGTGTGGGTGTGAGTTGATTAAGGTTATTGTTAAGGTTAAGGTATTTAGTGAGAGATTCTGGATTTATGTAGGGGCTAACCTTTAGGAGATGAATCTTTTTGTAGGTTCATTCCAACTGGTTTTCTAGAGGGTACAGATCTGTAACTATATTAGTTTATCTTTATCTTTATCTGTATCTGTATCTGTATCTGTTTCTGTTATCTGTTGTTATCTGTATCTTTAAGAATAAAGGTAAGTGTTATTAGGAAGAAAGGTTTAAGTATTATAGTTATTTAAGTGTTCGGAGTGAATCTTTTAGTGTAGTGTTTGTAGGACTTTCTTTTCTATTTGTGTTTTGTAGGGAGGTAGGACTGTTGTAAGTGTGTTTTTGTTTTCGGGGATAAAGGTAGAAATGTTCTTATAGACTTTTCTCCTAGAGAAAGCTATTTGTTTTTAGAAGAAATTAAAGGAAATTAAAGGAAATTAAATGAAATTAATTGAAATTAAATAAAATTAAATTATTTAGTGTTTATTTCGTTACATATTTATATGTATGTAAGTTAGTATTAGGGCTTGTTAGTTGTTAATTGGAAACACCTGGGCTCGAACCAGAACTTTCCCCTTAAAAGGGGGACACTCCACCACTCGAGTTCTGCTTCCTTAAGAGTTATATTTAGTCTAATCTATTTTAAGAATTAAGTGAAGTGCTTATAGAAGAGGTACTAGCAATTCAGAGGTTATCTTCGATTAAAGTAAAAATATAAAAAATAGTACCTATAGACAAAATAGTACAAATAGTTAATATAGTTAATATATTTCAGATAGTTAATATTGTTAATGTAGTTTCAGGGTATAGTTACGGTTATTTAATATTGTTAATATTGTTTAAGTGTATACTTACGGTTATTTATTATTGTTAAGATTGTTTCAGTGTATAGTTATGGTTATTTATTATAGTTATTATTGTTTCAGTGTATAGTTAGGGTTATTTATTATTGTTAATATTGTTTCAGTGTATACTTACGGTTATTTATTTGGAGAGAGATTGTTAGAAAGTTAGAAATTTAGGATCGATTCCGGTTAGAGAGATAGGGGTATTTATTATTTTATTAATTTGTAATTGAGCTCTTGTTTTATGTCACTCTCACTATTACTATAACTCACACTCTCCCTGTTTGAATATTTTTTTTGTTTGTGTGTATAGATTTAAGTGTTGTAAGAATAGATTTGAAGTTTCAGTGAAAACCGTGTATGTCTATTGGGTTAGTGAATATTTAAAGTTTTAGTAAGTTTCTGTTCTATGGGTTAAAAAGAGAAAAAAAAACAGAAAATAAAATAATCTAAAAAAGAAGATAAAAATAAATATAAATATAAGTATAAATATAAATATAAATAACAGAGAATAAAATAAACTCTTCCTAATTAGTCCCCGAATCCGTAGTTTCTAGTAAGAAAATAAGAAAAAATTAATTATCATGAGGCCAACTAGTCCTAGGGTCGACTCATAAAAGGGGTTAAGGGGTTAAGGGATTAAGGGATTGTTAAAATTTAATCCTCTTCTGCTTCGAGAGGCAGTAGGGTTATGTAGGGAATAGTAGGTTTAATTTGACTACTCTCTTTCTAGAGGGGTGTGGTAGGTAGGGTGAGGTAAAAGGGGTAATAGCTAATTACCGAGAGGTGTATATAATGTGTTCGTCTAAGTCTAAGTGTTGTATATAGGGGGAGGGTCGGGGAAGGTAAAAGGGTAAGTGATAATTACCGAGAGGTGTATATAATGTTCATGGTTATTTAGTATTTAAGTATTTAAGTATTTAAGTATTTCAGTATTTAAGTATTTAAGTATTTCAGTAATTTAAATGAGTAAACAAATAACTATAGGTTAGTGTGATTGTTAGAGTTATAGTTTAGTTATAGTTACTGTTACTGTTACTGTTACTGTTACTGTTTAGAGGAGGGTTTTTATTATTATTTATTGGTTTATGGATATATTTATTTATTATTTATTATTATTTATTGTTTTATAGATCTATTTAGTGATTATTTATTATTATTTATTGATTTATAGATCTATTTATTTATTATTTATTATTATTTATTGATTTATAGCTCTATTTATTTATTATTTATTTTTATTGACTGAGTTGACCAGATTCGAACTGATATTAGCCACTGCCAAAAAATGGTGTTTTCCCAAATTAAACTACAACTCATAAGTTAGGATTTATAGGGGAGACTGTTTTGTTTGCCTGTTTTATTCTATTCAGGTCCTGTCTCTAGGGGGTACTTCCGCCCTATGAGCGACACTACTGTAAGGGATGACTCTATTAGTATCTTGTCCTATTAAGAGGCTAACTCTTTCTGGTCTAAAGAGAGCTTTTAGTTGAATAGATCTGCGAATATCGGAGAGAAAGCTTCTATTTAAAAGACAAATCTTACTCTTTTATGTATTAATTTGTATAGTCTGGGATAATAAGGATTTATATGTCTATGTTTATTTCTATTCAAGGCAATGTATTTATAGTAGGATAGTTCACTGTAGCTAGGAAAGTATTTGCGGAGAATTTGAATTTCTTATCACTTTTTCTATCCTGCTCTCTTATGGTAGGCTGTGCTGTTGCTCGGAGAGATAGCTTCTTATTAAAACTATCCGTGTATTTATGTGACTGTTACTCCGTGTATGGATTGGACGGTTACTGTTACTCTTATTCTTACTCAGTGTATGGATTGGACGGTGACTTTTACTCAGTGTATTTATTTTAATGTGACTGTTACTCCGTGTAGGGATTGGACGGTTAATTAGTCTATGGATTGGACGGTGACTGTGACTCTCTTTATTTATTTTACTGTTACTATTTATAGGTCTAATTCTATTACTAATACTGTGTCTATGCCTATGTCTATGTCTATGTCTATTACTATAACTATTACTATTTCTATGTCTATGTCTATATCAATGTCTATGTCTATGTCTATGTCTATGTTTATGACTATTTATATTTCTATTTTTTTTATCTGTCTTTAAGGTTTTAGGTAGGGACTGTTTTTATCTCGAGTTGATTTGATTTTGTAGACAAAATGTTCTGAGAGTTATTAAATATAGTAGGATAGTTCACTGGAGATAGGAAAGAATTGGAGAGAACGCTCATGATAGTAATAGTGAGACTGAGAGTAATAGTGAGAGTAATACTAACCGTAAGAGTGAGAGTAAGGAAGATAGTTTTTTTTTTGTTAAGTTTGTTTTATAGAAGGATAGTTAACTGGAGGTAGTAAATAGCTGGAGATAAGTGGGTCCTTAGAGTTAAGCCAGTTAGTAGGATAGTAGACTAGTAGGATACGTAGAATAGTAGAAAAGTAGATTAGTAAAAAAGTAGGATACGTAGGATACGTAGAAAAGTAGAATAGAAAAATAGTAGGATAGTTAAGTTGTGGTTAGACAGAGGAGAAACCTTTATGCTATTACTATAGAGATTTGGATTTACTTATCTGTTAGTTATAAGTATTTAGTGATTGGGGAGTTGGCTGTAGAAGATTTATGATTTTTCCTAGAGATTGTATTTTTATTTGTAATAGTTACTGAGGGCTTATTCTATTAGGGAGGTTTCAGTCTTGTAGGTTTTTTCCTTCTTTTAAAAACTGAGGGAATTTTAAGATTTGGTGTGATTTTGTTTATAAGAATTTCATTTTGTTACTCTCTAAGAAAAAGGGATTAGAAGATTAATTTAACTATTGAAAGATTAAGTAAGATAAAACTATATCAGGTGTAAGAGAAGTTTATGATAATTCATAGATGAATGATAGTAAGGGAAGATTTGTAGCACCTCCTCCTACCTGGTTACTAATAGCTAAACCTTATGCTATTGGTACTTAATTATGGTGTAGAAATTCACTCAGATAAAAGCAATCTCTTATCTCTTAGGGTTAGGTGGGGTATTGTACACTCCCAGAACACTGTTTGATTTAGGACACACATTTTTAGGGTAATGGGATAGTTTTATCATAACCACTGTGTGTTCCCAGATATTGAGAGGAGGACATTCAATTTATAATTTCACCACTAATTAGGGGAATCTTGTAGATAATTTGTAAGAAAAATCTGTTCATTTAGTTGTTTTGAATTTATTGTTTGTTGTCATTTTTTTAATTCTTTGAACCAATAGATAACAGAGACCTATTTTTTGTTTATGTTTGTTTTTATGTTTTTGTAAGTGTGGGTAGAATTAATTCTGTTAATGATGATATAAAGATTACTAATAGGATTAAATTTAGGAAGGGTATCTTTCTTTAGGGGAATTATTTAGTCTAATTATTTAGTCGAATTATTTAGGGTTATTCTTTACTCTATTTATTTAGGCTAATTATTTAGTTATTTCTTTAGGCTAATTATTTAGTCTAATTTTTAGTGTAATTATTTAGTGTAATTATTTAGTGTAAGGGGGTTGTAAGTTTGTGTAACTAATAGGACTAAGATTATTATTGTTATAAGGGACTTCAATGGTTATTTAGTTTGTAAGTTTTCTTACTTATTTCTTATTCATTATTCATTATTCCTTATTCATTATTCATTATTCTTTATTCATTATTCCTTAGTCATTATTAATTAGAAGTGATAAGTGACAAGTGATCAGTGAGAAGAAGATTAGATACTTGTTTTTGGAAGGTTCGGTTTCGGTTATAAGTGATAAGTGAAAAGTGACAAGTGAGAAGTGAGAAGTGAGAAGAGATAAGTGATAAGTTATAAATTATAAGTTATAAGTGACAAGTGATAAGTTAGAAGTTTCTTAGTTATTAGTGATTAATTATTAATTATTACTTAATAGTTTTTATTATTAATTATTAATTATTACTGGTGATTACTGGTGACTGGTTAAGGGTGACTGGTGACTGGTGACGGGTGACTGGTTAATCGTTACTTTTATTTTTTATAGGGTTAATGATTAATGGTTACTTTTATTATTTTATTTATTAGTGGTGAATTTTACTGTTATTACTGTTAACTGTTATTATTTTTATTATTATTTAAAGGAGTTAAAACGAATAAACTAGCAGCTAAGTAAATAATTAAGATTCTAAATATCTCAGTAGCTAAAGTATTTTCCATTAAAACATTAGCAAAGATTAGGCAGATTAAACTTAATAAACCTATAGTTATATAAAGAGAATAAGTTGTGATAATCCCTGTATCTAATTTAGCGATATTCTTACCAGTATTAGTAAAGGCGTTAGCTAAACCGCTTGGTCCTAACAGTTCTATAGCTCCTCTATCCATTTCTTTAGAGATTTTATAACTTAATTTTAATCCTGCAGTAATTAAATAATGGTTATAGATTACATCAAAATAATATTTACCATTGAAGAAACTATACATTGATTTAAATGATAAGCTGATACTATTTAATAAAGAAGTTTGATAATGATAGAGATAGAAAGCTAAAGCAGCTCCAGAGAAACTAACAATAGCAGGTAATAATTTAATAAAGCTATTAAGAGAGAATTCAGCTTCTATTAGATTTATATTATTAGGTAAGATAAAAATAGAGTTACCAAAGAAATCGGAACCTACACCTACAAAAAGGTCAGAGAAAATAAATCCAAAGAATATACTAAATAAAGCTAAAATAGTTAAAGGTAAAATAACTGCAAGGTTAGATTCATGAGAGTTTAAATAAGAATATTTATGTCCATTAGGATTAGTTAAGAAAACTAAACTGATTAATCTGAAACTATAGAAGGCTGTTATACCTGCTGTTACAGTTCCTAAGATGTAAGCATACATACCACTAAAATTATAACTACCAAAAGCTAATTCTAAAATAAGATCTTTACTATAGAATCCTGTTAAATAAGGAGTAGCTAATAAACTTAAAGAACCTACTAACATAACACTATATGTAAAAGGTAAGAATTTAATTAAACCACCCATTTTTCTAACATCTTGTTGATCAGCAAATGAATGTATTACTGCTCCAGCCCCTAAAAATAATAAGGCTTTAAAGAAAGCATGATTTACAGTATGCATTAAAGCTAAATTATATTGACTAAGCTTAAATTTTTATTAGTACTACTTCCACTTAACATCCTTAAATTAAGATGAGAGGAAGATAAAAATGTATAATACAGAGGATTAAATAAGTATACCTACAATAGTGGCTCTAGCCTTAGGCAAGTTGACAAAAAGAATTATAAATTTAAAACAGCAAAAAAATTTAATAGGGATAACCGAATATTTATGAAAAAAAGATTATAAGCCTATTTTATACTTTAAAGTAGGATAAATATAATCAGACACAAGTTCTCTTACTTTATTCACTTCTCTGGCAGGTATTTTGATAATATAACCTCTGTCATTCTCAGAATGTGTACTTTTAACAGTATAACAAGAGATATTAAATTTAGAAAGTAATATAAATTGAAGTCTATTAATTTCAATTAAAGTAAAGTTATTAAGATGAAGTATTATTCTGGAACCGCTATTATCTCAACTACCATCACCCATAATTAAAAATGAAAAAGCTAAAGGCGTAAATAAAATTTCTAAATTTAAAGGTAAAACCTTATAATTTTTATTATCTATTGATTTATACCAATCATTATATACAGAAGTGAAAAAAGGCAAAGAAAGAGTTTGAAAGGAATAGACTGTTTTTCTATTTGTTCTTTTAATAATATGAATACCGCTTAACACTAAATTTAATTGAAAACAGAATTTTCAAATTTCTTGTGTTAATTCTTGATGTGTTTGTTGTATACTCATAAGTGCTTGTCTACCGTTCATTCTAATAGAGGCATCTGATAAAATTAACCCGCAAACTACTTCTTTAAACCAATCTGGGATTTGATTAGATACTCTAATTTTGTCTTCTTTTGACATATAACTTCTGTTTCTGTTTTTAGGTTTAAGAGGTATAAAGGGGAAAGCACTTAAAAAAAGAGGATCAAATACTAATATCTCTGTTTTAAATATTAATTCTAAGTAGTAACTGTTTAATAATATAATAATTATACATATTCCTGTACTAAACAAAAAAATTTGTGGACTATCTCTTAATAAATATATTGAAATATCTATTTACTTCTTTCGTGTAGTCTCTGAGGATCCTACTAACATACTGATGTATTATGGTATGCTTTGGTTTCCTGCTGATTGTCCATTGTTTCATCCTTAAGATTGTCACATACACTATAATTATTTTATAGCTAACAGTAAGATAGGCTAATTGTAAGTAGCGATAGTACTTAAGGCTTTAGAAGTTTCCAGCAAATAGAAAGATTTAAAGTAGGCCTTAAATTTGACCTACTGCCATCATCATATATCCTAATTGGGATATAGTACTAAAAGCGATAATTCTTTTTAAATCATTTTGAACTAATCCACAAGTTGCTGCAAAAAAAGCTGTGGTTGATCCTATTACAGTTATTACTAATAAAGTAGTGGGACTATATTCTAATATAGGACTTATTCTTATTAATAAATAGATACCTGCTGTTACTAGTGTAGCAGCATGAAGTAAAGCACTAACTGGTGTAGGCATTTGTTAACAGTATATTTCTATACTGATCGGACTATATCATCTTCAAATTTTTAGTTTTAATATGAAGCTTCACGTGTAGTCTCTGAGAATTCTACTCTTGTAAATTTATTATACAATTTGGTTTTCTGCTGATTGTCCATTGTAATATTTTTAAGATTGTCACTTTACTTTAATTTAAATGTCAACTACAGTTAGTATGAGACCCTTTTTAATTTTAAAAGACTCGTTGCTGTGTTTATTTATTTTTACCTACTATAGACTACTTTAGTCTTCTTCGTTAAGCTAGGCTAGCAAGTGCACGAGTAAAAGGATAAAATAGAAAATAGAAAATAAAAAGCAAAGGTAAAGTACTTAAAGCTTTAGGATGTTCCAGCATATAGTTAAGTTTAGGGAGGCCCCTTTAAAACAATTATATTCCTAATTTATATAAAAAATCATTATGCATATGGGGTTTTACTAACGAAATCACTCTATCCATACTTGTTTTAGATATTCTAATTCTATATCTATTATTGAGCTTATTTCTTATTTTCAAAGTTGATTTAATATCTAATTTTTCAAGAAGTGATTGAAGAATTAGACATTCTTCTTCAGTAAAGGATTCTGTACAAATAATCACTGTTTTAGCTCTACCATACGAATCAAAATAACCATCGTCCATAATCCAATAAGCTAAGGATATTTCTGAAAAGATTTCAGAAATATTTAAAGGAACAATTTTAATATGCTTATTTCTATCTTTATCTGTTTTATATCATAAACTATGTAAAGCTGTATACAATGAATGTGTTTTAGTTTTAAAATGGTATTGAGTTACTTTTTTTTCCTTTATGGTGAGGAAGTAAAATATTAGGATAAGGATAAATTTTAGTATCAGTAAATTGACTATAAATATTATCATTCAAATAGTTTAAATAATTTAAAGAATAAACATCCATAGTCATAGCAAATATTCCATTTCCTTTAAATTTTTTAGATAGACTTATAGAACCATCACCTAACATATTTCCAGTTATGGCATGTAAAGTTGAAGTAGATATACTAGGAATAATAGGTAATAAAGAGCATATGTCATAAGAATTGTTATAATAATTAGAATTCAATAGGATAAAAAGAATAAATAAATATAATTGTTTAATACCATAAAAAGCCTCCATACTTCCAGGTAACCAAGAATGTAAAGGAATATTAGCACTTTTAGCTAAAGCTCCTCCTAATAAGAATAAAGTGATTAAAGTAAGAGCTGTTTCATTCATATAAGGAGCTAGAGAGAAGATTTGACTATAATTAAGAGTACCAAATAAAGCAACAATTGCAAAGAATCCGATACTCATTAACATATCCCCTCCTCTATTCATATTGAAGGCAAGTAAAGCAGCTTTATTAGATTGTATTCTTGTATAATAAAAATTAATTAATAGATAAGATACAACCCCTATGGCTTCCCAACCTACAAACATTACTAACAGATTACCACCACATATAAGTAATAACATACCTGCTGTAAAGGCAGATAAATAAGAGAAGAATCTTTGATTATGAGGATCAGAAGATAAATAATCTATACTATAGATATGAATTAATGTAGAACAGTAAATTACTGCTAAACCTAAACTTACAGTTAATTGATCAAAATAAAACTCCCAATTTATGGAAATAATACCGATATCTAACCAACTATTAAGATTAATATAAACAGGAGAACCTACTATACCAACTTCATAAAAGGCTATAGTGATTAATAGAGAAGTTAAAATTAAACTACTACATGTGATAAAATGAGAACCTGTTACTCCTATTTTTCTTCCTAAGAAACCAGAAGCTAAGGAACTTAATAAAGGTAAAATAATTATGGATAAATACATACTTCTATGATTACTGTTTTAACCATCCTAAAGAGATAGTTCCTCTTAATCTGTAGTATGCTACTAAGATACTTAAACCTATTACAGATTCAGCTCCAGCAATTGAAATTATATAAATACTATAAATTTGACCTACACTATCATCAAAACTATAAGCACTTAGTATTATTAATACTGTTACGGCTAATAGCATGATTTCTATCGAAATTATCATTAAGATAATATTCTTTCTATTTAAAACAAACCCTAATATACCTATTAGGAATAATAATATTGACATAGTCATGATTTAAGTAAAAAATATAAAAACACAGAAAGAAAACTAAATTAAAGTTAATAAATTATACTGTTATCTCGAGATAACAAATCCTACCTAACTATAACTAACTATAACTAACTATAACTAACATTGAACTAAGACAATACTAACTATAACTAACTATAACTAACTATAACTAACTATAACTAACTATAACTAACTATCGCTAACTATCACTAACTATCACTAACTATCACTAACTATCACTAACTATCACTAACTATCACTAACTATCACTAACCAGTAGGAGCACAAATACCCTTAGAAAGGATCCCAGATAAGAAAGGATTAAAAACAACACACAGAACAAAACCAACACACAGAACAAACAGAAAAGAACAATAAAACAAGAAGGAATTTATTCCCTGATCCTGGTAAGTAAAGTAAGATTCAGTTAAAGGTATGGAATAGTAACCCTTCTACAGAAAAAGGAGTCAACTAACAGAAGAGTAAGAGAGAGTCTAACACTTATACAATTATACAATTATACATTTATACAATTATACGGTTATACTTTTATACCCTTTTTAAAGAGGGAAGATGGTTAGGTTTATTTTTTATACCTGGTGCTAGCCTAATTATTTTATTTTTGAGAAGGGTTTATTTACTTCGGAGAGGTCTGTTTCTCTGTTACTTTTAGGTTATTTTAGTTATTTGCTTTAAGGGAATTTCTGTACATTTTATTTTTATTTAAGGGAGTTTCTTTACTGTTAGTTTAGGGACTATTCTGTTCTTTACTCTATTTTTAGGGACTGTCTCTTCTTGAAGTTTATTTTCTTTATTTTAATTAACTGTACTCTCCTGTAAGGCACTGTTCTTTACTTTACCTTTCTTATCCTCTGTGTTGTAAAGAGTGTTACTTTAGTTTACTTTAGTAAAGTTTAGTTTATTTTAGTTTACTTTACCTGAGTGGGAGTAATCGCATAGATAGTCCTCTAAAAAAAGTGCCTCAGTTTAAATAAGCAAAAAACAAGATCGATCTACAGATAAAGAAAGAGCACCCGATTAAGAATAAGGGGAAAACCGCCTAACAAACAGGAAACCCTCAGATTAAGAAAAGCACTAAGATAAACATAAAGATTAACATTAAGAATAAAATTAAGATTTAGCTATCTCCTAACTTTCTACTTTCTACTTCCTACTTGCTACTTTCTATCCTACATTCCTTTTCTTTATTAAACCAAGGAAGGAGAAATCATTCAGAGAGGCTCTACTACACAAAAAAACAACAAACAATTATAGGTATCTTTATATTATACAGCTATAATTTGAGAGCTAGAGGTTTCCTGCTACTGTGATACGTTTAAAGATAGTTTTATCTTCTACGGTTAGACTATTAGAAGTATAGGTATATTTCTACATTTAGTAATTAATAAGTATCTGTATTTTTGTTTCTACTACAATTACAGTTACAGTTACAATTACACTTACACTGACAATTACACTTACACTGACACTTACACTTACAATTACACTGACAATTACAATTACACTGACAATTACAATTACAATTACAAAAACAATTACAAATACAATTAGAAAAGGGTTTCTAAGTTAAACAGGAATGTCCTTAAAAAGAGTAGTTTAAGCATAAGTTATAAAATTTTCGTGTATCCAAATTAGACTGAAAGTGAGACTTACAATTACAATTACAATTACAATTAGAAAAGGGTGTTTCTCATTTAAACAGGAATGTATGTAAAACGATTAGTTTAAGCAAAAGTTAAAAAATTTTCGTGTATCCAAATTAGAGTGAGAGTTAGAGTTAGAGTTAGAGTTAGAATGAGACTGAGAGTTAGTGTTAGTATTAGTATTAGTGCTAGACTTATTTTTAGAATTAGACTTATTTTTAGATTTAGAATTTAACTTAAAATTGAGACTTTTATTTATATATTGGTAGTATTTCTTTATTCGAATCTAAATAAAGGTTCGTGTGATTAAACCCAAAAAGAGGGTCAGTAGTAGAAGTAGAAAAGTGTAAACACTAAATTTCTAAAAAGGGTTAGTTTGTTTGTTTAGTTTTTTTAGTGGTTTGGTTAGTTTTTTGTTTAGTTTTTATTTAGGTTTAGAGCGTTTATATATTAGCTGTAAGATTCTTTTGTTTCGATGCGATTTTTAAATTCAATGTACTCAAAGGAATTACCTAACCAAATTAGAGATCTATTAGTTAAGCACTGTTTTACTCGTACTAGAACTAGAATAGAGAGAAAGTGGACGGAGATTCGGAGATTCGGAGATTCGGAGATTCGGAGATTCGGAGATTCAGATTGTTTAAATTGAAAATTTAACTTTTTCTTTTTCTTTTCATTCTTAGGTAGGGGGTTACTAAATGGTTAGGTTTATTTGGAGGTTTATGGTTATTTGTATTGGGAGGGTTTCTGTTTATAGAGACTGTTTATATCCCAATTCCAATTCCATTCAGGGTATTTCTTTCCGGTTTGGAGAGAAAGGCTTATTTTTATTTATGTCAAAGAGGGTTATAACTCCGACTATAATTGCTGGGAGGCTAAAGAAGTTTAATTTTAGACCATATAAAATTAGAGTGATCTGTATCTATATTTTGCTAAAATTTGGATTACCTCGAATATTAATTTTTGTTTGTTACTTAGAGGTAACCTCCTTCTATAAGATTTTTTTTAATCGGTTTTCTTATTTCTTAAAGCCCTTTCTGTAAGAGTCTGTACTTCCTGTATGTTGGAAGGTTTCCAATCCGTATGTTGTACCGGAGAGAAAGCCCTTGGTGCTCATCCCGATAAATCTAATCTATTAATATCCCTAGTTTTAAAGGGTATTTAGATTTCCTTACTATTTTTATAAATCCACGTCCAAAACCTCTCTTTCTACTAATAACATCTAATAACAGAGAGAGAGTCCCCAAGGGGTAGTGAGGTTTACCGGGGATAAGCCCTTGGTTAGAGACCTTTTCTAATAGATAAGATAGAAAGGTTTATTATAAACTTATTAAGAGTATAATAATAAGAAAGCCATCATTAAAGCAAATACATAAAAAGTATTTAAATTGTAAAACTTATTTTCTATGTTTATTGATAGTAATTAGTTATTACAATTTTGCCCCCAATTAAATTTTTAACTGCTTGTTTGTTTGAGGGGGTGTAATACTTTGCAACAACTCACGCTGTTGATTAGACTATGTCATTATTATAACTGTATTTTTTTCCAACTGGAGAAATTTGTTTTATTTATTTTCGGTTTCTTATTATTTAAGCCTGTCTCTCCGATAGGGTGAATTAGGCTCTGGAAAGTATTTAAGGTAAAGAAAAGAAAAGCAACAAAAATGGGAACTTTGCATTAATAGTATAAAATAATATAATATAATTAAATAGCAAAGATACAATTATAATACTGGGCGCTCGTGGAAAGATTATTGTTAACATGACTCACTTTCTAGTCGTTGAACGTTCAGAACCCGACAAATAAAATAAAATAAAATAAAATAAAATAAATTAATAGAACTTAATAGAAATTAATATTAAATAAATTAAATTTTACTCTTTGTAGTTATTTGACTTGACTTTCTATCCGACGATTACCGGAGAGAGAGATGTTGAGTTAAGCTTCGCTGCAAATTGTCTTAAAAAGATTATTTAAGAGTTTCTTGCAATTCACCCAGTTTATACTGGACTATTTGTTTATCCAGTGGCTTCGGCTAAAGCGAATCCTAAGATTGCGTATGAGAATAATTGTCCTCTTAATTGAGGGTTTCTAGCTGTTGCTAAGATTAATGAACCGAATACTGTTCCGATTCCTGCTCCCGCTCCAATTAGACCTGAACAAGCTAATCCTGCTCCTATGTATTTTGCTGCTGCTAACATAATAAAATTGTTTTTTAATTTTAGTGATAGTGTCTAACATATTAACAGGGTTTTTTTTGTGCCTTTAATACTCTTTTAGAGAATAGTACTTTGGTAGTAGGTATTGATTCCCGTTTAATTTAGAAACCGATTAATCAGCTAGCGTAAAACAAATGAACAAACTAACAAATTCTAAAAATATTTTCAACATACCTTAGACCTTAGAAATTATACCTTTTAATTGAGTACTTAGACTATTTAACTTTGAACTTTTACCTTAAATCTTAGCTCTTATTGCTTATAGCTTATACATTCTCTCTTATCTATGAAACCTTCAACCATATACCTTCTCATAGAAACAAAATAAACAACAAAACAAACTAATGTTAACCTTTACCGAATCCCTGTTAGATTAAAATAAAAATAAACATAAAAATAACAATAACAATAAAAATAAACATAAAAATAAAGATAAACATAAACATAAAATTTACCTTGGAGGAAATACCCCTCTGTTACTGTTACTGTTAAGATTAAATAAAAAGGAATGTCCCTACGTCTAAAACTGGCCTCTCTTAGATCACCCCAAAACTAGGGAAAAGTAGAACATATATTTAAAGAAGAGTCAGAGATAGTCGTACTTTTTTTATTAGAGATAAGGAGTGGAGTTATACATTCATAAACAACCTAAAGAATTACTATGTGTAGCCTTCTATCACTGATAAGTGATCAGTTATAAGTTATAAATTATAAAAATAAATATACAACGGGAAGGGGTTTTAAGTGAATAAATTATAAGTTAATAGCTTGTATTAACAACAAGACAAAACCTAATATAAAAGTTATAACAGTTAGCAATAGGGACACATTTAAAAAGTAAAATAGAAATGATTAGGTTTATATTATTTTACACTCTAACAAAATAGAATTAAATAATAATGGTTTAGACTAACCAGTAGCTAGTATTAATAAATTCATAAACAGACCTACAATACTAAAGAATAACATTGTGCTAACACTATATATTAAATAATATCTTTGAAATTTCAACCGTAAATAAAAAAAATATAGCTAACGAGGGAAATCTAGATTCTAATTTAAAGAATTTTATTAATTCATTTGCAAATAATGCCCCCATTATATTAATTACACAAAATGTTAAAGTCATAAAGATTATTATATGAAATACGCAAGACTCTTCTAAGATAGTTAAACTATCAAGAAATGCATAGTATTCATTAATACTAGGTAAAAATTTAGTACCCTGAATTAGATTAATTACTCTTACTATTATTTTACCCATTCCATCAATAAGGGGTTCTATTTGATATCCAGCCGCAGAATTTAATAAACCTAATAAACCACCAAGTGTGTCCCTAAATAATTGAAAAATAAAAGTTAAAAGATAAAAAAGTGATTCTAGTATAGTCATCATAGTGTTTGTATTTGTATGTATCTATATATTTATATAGATTGGATAGTTTCAAAAAGAAAACTAAACTTATAAAAGGATTATTAAGACGCCCTACGATTGTTTACTAATAACTAATAACTAATAGCTATTTACTAATGACTATTTTCTATTCTAATCTAACCTTACCTAATCTATTCTTATCTGTTCTATTGTTATCTATTCTTTTATTTTATAATCTTAGGTAATACTCTGTTCATTCTGCTATCTGTAGTGATTAATGTATTTGTAGATTTTATTAATTTATAATTTTAATTATTAGACTTTTCCGTAAAACTAATCTTAATTTCTTCTCTTACTTTATCTGTTTACCTATTACTTCTATAACGAACGTACTCTATTGTATTCTGTTACTATGTATCTGTCCGTATAATTAATCTAACTGTCTTCTCTTACTGTTTATGTTCACGTAAAACTAATCTAACTGTCTTCTCTTACTGTTTCTGTTTCTTTAGCTGTAATTATTAAAATTGATTACTTTATATGAAGTATTTAAACTAAATCTGTAAATGAATTGTTATAATTGTCTTGTTAATAATTAATAATTAATATTTACTATTTACTATTTAATAACCGTATGAGAAAGTAATATATAAATGAACCGTGACAGATGGTGAGAGTTCACTTAATTTGGTTTAAGAACATTCGCTCATAGGAAGTAATGGCAACATAGCAGTGAACAGCAGACAACTGCCCTTACGACTGATAAAGAGTTAGTCTAAGGGTTACTGTTAGGATTTAATTAATCTACCTTAGTTGTATCCACCCTCCTTCTCTGCCCCCTCTTAGTTGTAGGGTATACTACTCTCACCTTCCCCTCCACCCCTCTTAGTTGTAGACTTAGGGGATATTTCTTCTTAGACTGATACTGAGATTTTGATGTAGACTCAGGGTGAATTGTTAGAGTTATACTTAGAATAAGATGTATAGTTAGTGGTAATTGTTAGAGTTATAGATTTATTTAGTGTGTGTGTAAGTGTGATTGTGAGAGTTCCCTTAAATTGGAGTGAGATAGAATCGAACTATCATATCAGTGGTGCAAACACTGCTGATTACCATTATCAGATCACCCCTCTTTCTGTTTATAATTGTATAATTGTATAATTGTATAATTGTATAATTGTATAATTGTCTTGTTAAGAATTACTTTTTACTAGTTACTATTTATTATTTACAAGGTAAGGAGGTTTTAATAGTTATTTACTAGTTACTAGTTACTATTTACTTGTTACTTTTTACTTGTTACTATTTAATATTTAATTCTTAATAGGGGGTATTAATTATTTAGTATTTGGTATTTGGTAGTTGGTTTTTAGTATTTGGTATAGGGTAATGGATACTTGGTATTTAGTATTAGGTATTGGAAGGTATTAGGTATATAGTATTTAATAGTTAGTAGTTAGTAGTTAGTAGTTAGTAGTTAGTAGTTAGTAGTTAGTAGTTAGTAGTTAGTAGTTGCTATTTGGTATTTGACAGTTAAGGATAAAAAAGTACAGGTTCACTAATCACACTAAGGGTAATCGACCCTACTTTTTAGTATTTAGTTTGTGGTATTTAGTATTTACTAATCACACTAAGGGTAATCGACTCTACTATTTTGTATTTAGTTTGTGGTAGTTAGTTTTTGGTTTTAGGTTTGGTTATTTTTATTTTATTGTTATTGTTAGGCTTATTTATCCACCCTTAGGACTTATAGAATTGACCGAGTGATACTTTACCACTTATAGTATGGGGATTCTAAAGAGTACCGATCTACTAGGACTAATTTAAGAGTAATATCTAACCACCCAACACCAGGAACAGGTAGAAGAAGAGGAACAGGTATAGGAAGAGGAACAGGTATAGGAAGAGGAACAACCGTCCGATCTACAACACAAACCACACAGGGGGGGGATAGGTGGGAAGGGGAGAGGCTGGGAGTGGGACGGAGTAGGTGTTGAGGAAGGACTCATTTTTTTTATCCGATCTAGGGCTATTTTTATGACTCGAATGCTAGGACTGATCGTGATCGTTATAGTTTCTTTATCGTAGCTAGGAATTATGCTTTGTTGTTTATGTTTCTTAGTCAGAGCTAGTTGTAGTTTCAGTTATAATTATTAATCTAATTGGACCAGTAATTATTTTTTTGTAAAAAAAAAAGGCTCCAGGTTTCTTCCATATAATCGTTTCAGTTTAACCAATCAATTATGAGTGTGAGCTAAAAAGATAAGATACTTGTTTTTGGTAGGTTCGGTGTAGGTTTAGCTCTAGCTTTCGGTTATAGTGTAGGTTTCGGTGCCGGTTACGCTGTCGATGGAGGTGTAGGTGTCGGCTTATTATAATTATCGGTTCTTATTATTTGTTTATGTTTATATATAAAAATATATAGGTTAGGTAGTACCAGAGAGAGACTAAACTTGTTTATCCGCTGTGAAGGTGCCCTACTACTGTAGAATGATTATGATTATGATTATGATTATGATTATGATTATGATTATCACTGTTAAATTTTATAAGGTCTCCTGTCTATCTACAGTTATAGCAAGAGAGAGCTTTATTTTTATTTGATTTTATTTTTTTTTTTATTTTTATTATTTTTTACTCTGTTCTCTTCTTTTAGATTTATCGTTGGGAGTTTATCATTTTTATTTTCCCCCTTCTATCAGTGAAACAGTGACAGTGACAGTTACAGTTACCCTTTTAACTATTTATTAGTTTATTTTTAGATTATTTTTAGATTATTTTTAGATTATTTTTAGATTTTTTATGTTTTACTTTTGTATACTCTGTTATTTTTCCTAATTCTATATTTGGATCGGTTGCCTACTACTGTTTTTCTTTCGACTGTTAATTGGCTATCAAACAGTTGTGGTCTTGTGTTGTTTTATTCCATTCCATTCCCATTCCTAATCCCAATCCCATTCCAATCCTTGTGGTAGAAGATCAAATAGACAGGATAGAACAGATAAGATAAAGGCTAGAAAAGATCCTATAAAATAAAGAATAGCTGAAGATAGCAGAAAGCATACAGAAGATAGTAATTTTTAAGAGCCGATAAAAGGGATCGAACCTTTTTCTTACCGTCATGAATGGTAGGTTTTATCCATTTAAACTATATCAGCTTACTTATAAGTTTTAGGTTATTAAGAGAACCTTTAACATAAATCCTTTTTAACTGGTGTTTGATAGATTTATACAATAAAATAATTATTAAAGATCTTAGACCTATTAAAAACCATTTCCAATCCCAGTTCCTATTTCTATATACAATTTTCCCTTATTACTTTTTTTTTAAGATTTTATTATTTCATTAGTTGATTAGTTGATTAGTTGATTATTTCATTAGTTGATTAGTTGATTAGTTGATTAGTTGATTAGTTGATTAGTTGATTTTGTTAGGCGGTTATTAGGTGATTCTTTTATTAGGTGATTATTTCATTATTTTATTCGGTTATTAGGTGATTATTTTATTCTCTTATTCGGTTATTCTGTTATTCTGTTATTCTGTTATTATTAAAGACTAAATAAATTAAAGAGTGAAAATAGACTAAAGAGAGTAACTAAAGATAAACCCCTAAATAAAGGAAAGATTGATTAAATAGTAAAAGAGTAAATATTTATATTGGAAAGAGGGTTAGATACTCTGTAAGAGAAGTTCGGTTATAAATAATAATAAATAACTATTAACTAATTAATCATAAACAAAGAAACTATTTTTGTAAGTAAAAGCTATTTTAAAAGTTCTATTAATTAACTAATCTCAATCCTAAACTGACTATTTCTTTTAATAGGTATTTTATATCTCTATAGCTGTTTCTATAGCTATTTCTATTTCTATTTCTATTTCTATTTCTATTTATTAGAGAACCTCATCTAAACTCTTCTAACCTTAAAAAGGGGTTCCTTAATCTAAGAGAATATAAGACTTTTTATTCTAATTTTATTTGCTATTCACTAATATAAACTTATCTTACTCTATCTGCTATTATAGAATATTATAGTTTATTATATAAGAGTTTATAATCTAAGATATTCTCAATATAAACTAATAGAATTGAATCTAAATAGTATTTAAACTAATCTTATCTAATCTGATAGTATAGAATATAATCTTATACATTCTCACATAAGAGAATATAATCTAAGAAAATATAATAGAATCTAAGAATAGGGGTCCTTTATAAAGAGGTTTTATGTTTATTGGACCTTTTCTCAGTAATGATCCAGCCTTCTAGGAGAAACTAGTAGAAACTAGGAGAAACAAGGAGAAGATAGGAGAGACTAGGATAAACAAGGAGAAACTAGGAGAAACAAGGGGTAAACAAATAGGAACTAGGCTAAACAGTAGAGACTAGGAGAAAATAGGAGAAAAAGCTTTATGACTGACGGGTTTCTAATCAGCGTCTTAGTTTGTTTAGTAGCATTTCTCTACGACCATTCCTTATGTTTAAAGGACAGTTACACTCTTCTGTACCTTTTGTTTGATTCTTCTTAGGTATTCCTTTACGGAGGGTGATTATCAGAGCTTATACGTTCCGATAGAGAGCCTTCTAACCCCTATTTTATTCCAGTGATTGTTACCTACAGAGAAACTTTTATTAGCTTTTAGGTTTTATTTCTTTTGCTTTGTTGTTATTTTTCTTTCTTTCGTTTATTAGTTTTGTTATATTGTTATTATTATAATTACTGAATTTTATCTAATTTAAGAGTGTTAGGCTATTTTTTAATTATTTGGAATAACCTTATATTTATTTTATACAGACTAAAGTGTTTAATTTTAGGTTCTCAGAGAATTTTATTTAATTTTATTTAATTTTATTTAATTTATTAAATCAGATTTTTTTATATATAATCCATACTAGTCAGTTTAGATTTGGGATGGTTTGGTTTTCCTGTGGATTGGGAGAGCTTAGGATTGGCTGTGGTTAGGATTGGGTAAGATTTATTTTATTTGATTTTATTTGATTTTATTTGGTTTTATTAATAGAGTGGAGACTAATAATCTGAGAATCTAATCTAATTATAGTTATAAATATAAATAAGGATATAAGTATAAAAAGTATAAATATAAATATAATTGTGGGAATATAAAGTTAATAGCTTCCTTTAGACAATGGTTAAATTAGTTAAGTCTCTGGAATAATACTTAATATTAAAATTAAAAATATTAATCAGTAATAGACTGTCACTAACTAAAGATGACGATTAATGTACTTTCTTACTCTTATAAGAATGAATAACCTTTATAACTTTTTTAACCTTACTAAATTTATTATTTGACCTTATTTGTTTTGTAGGAGACTAAGAGCCTTTCGCCTAATAATTTGTTTTTTTAATTAATAAAAATATTCATATTAATAGAGTGGTTATTATTTATTTACCCTCGTGAGAGTATTTGTTAGTTTTAGTGTTAGTTTGATTTTTAGACTTACACTTAGACTGAGACTTAGACCTTAGACCTGAGACTTAGACTGAGACTTAGTTGAACATTTGAAACTTACAGTTACTGTTAGACTATTTGTATAAAAATGAAACTATTTTTATAAACAGAGATTACATTTAAAAGTAACCGTACATTAAAGTTTAAGTATTTCTGTTAGATTTAAAATTTAAGATTTAAGATTTAAGATTTAAGATTTAATAATTAATAACTAATAATTAAGCATTAAGCATAAAGATTTAGATAATTAAGAATTAGCTATTAAGTAGAGAGACTCTTACCAAAAAACAAATAAAAAAAATATAAATTCCAGTTGAAGAGTTCTTAACCCTCTTTTAGAGATAAACAGAGCTAAAGTATTTTTGTTGAAATCAAATAATCTAAGCTAACCATAACCATAACCATAACCATAACCACATCCACATCCCCATTCTCGCCCATTTCCTAAACCTTCCTCTGGTAATTCTCCTTTTTTAGTCCCTGTATAAAATCCCTAGAGTAGCTTTAAGAATAGAAACAGAAAACTAATAGAACCTATTAACTATTATAGAAGGTAATCTTATAAACTAATAGATGATTACTAAAGAAATCCAATCATATAAGTATTATCCATACACAGCCCACCTAGTAGTTACCCACCCTCACCCTACCCTCCTAACTCTAAGATATAAGAGTCTAATAGCTAAGACCCTAAGAGATAAGACCCTAATAGTTCATATAGTGCTTGTATCTGAGCTCATTACTAAACCTATAAGAGTGATAGTGAGAGTTATAGTAAGAGTGCTAGTTAAAGTGCCTGTCTCCTAGGTCCTTACTAATCCTATAAGAAACATTGCTATTGATAGAAATAGTGAGAGTGCTACTTACAGTAAGAGTGAGAATGAGTCTTACAATGGGAGTGACAGTGCTATTAACCTAGTTCATTTCTAAACCTGGGAGAGTGCTTTTATCCGAGCTCCAATCTAACCCTTTGGGAGTGACAGTGCTATTATCCTCCCTCATTACTAATCTTTCATCCGGTAATTCTCCTTTTTTAGTCCATGTATAAAATCATCCTCATCCACACACAGATTAATCTTCTTAGGATTCATGTTCTTACTCATAATAACCGCACTAGTAGAAAACAATAAGGCCTCCCAATGACCATCTCTACAGTGTAAACACCCTTGAGTAACACACAAAGAGAGACACCAGATTATTCAACCAACTCTACAAGTTCTACTTCATAGTACCCACATTAGTAGAAGTAGAAAGAACTATACTTAATCCTCCATATACCATCTCTACACTTTAATTCCTCCAGACCCCTACACACACAGCCAGATTAATCAACCTATTCTACTTTAGTCAGATTCATAATAACAGCACTAGTAGAAAAACAATCTTAATTACCCGTAGCCTTACACGAGAGTGTAATTCCCAATACCAATATCTATATCCCATTGTATCAATCCCCAACCACAACCCAGATTAAACAACATAGTAAACAAGTACGTGTAGAAATTATCCAGAGTTGTAGGAAATGTATGTTAAATAAACCTCTCCTAACAGAGAAAGGAGTAATAAAGAAAAGGGTTAAGAATAAGTGTAAGTGTGTAGGTATTACTAGAAGTGAATAGACTAAATATCTAAACGGTAAATAGAAGTATGTGTATGTGTATTATTACGTGTAAGTGAAGTATGATTAGTAGGGGGGTATACTAGCCTCTCACAACTTCGGATGGGGATATTTTTTCCGATCATCGTTATGATGAACTCAATTGCGTTGAATCTTCAGCATAAATATAATTATATAGATAATGAAATTATATTTGGCAATAGACCGTACTGTCATAAAGGTTCTTATTCAATTCCCTATTTAAACAATTATTCATTTAGCTTGAATAGACGTTTCGAAGTTAAGAGCTCTTTATTTAACAAATTGTATCTTTTTAAACAGTTTTACAATCAGTTTTCTACTACACCTACTTATTTTAAATTGAATGATAAGAACAATTACATTAATAATAGTGATATTAATATTAATAATAATAAGAATAATAATAATATTGATTTTAATAATAATAATAATAATAATAGATTTAACGATATCAATAACATTAACTATAACAATTGCTGTAGAAATAGCGGTAGAGGTAGAGATAGCTTTAACAATAGCATTAGCTCTAATAATAAAGGGAACTTTATTAATATTTGTAACTTTAATAATAACTGTTGCGATTTATTTTACAAGAACATGATCTTTTACATGAACGGTAACTTTAAATTAGATACTTAAAGAGATAAGGAGGGGAGTTACTTTTTTAATAAGAATAATCCTAATATGAATAATCTTATTAAGGGGAATCCGTATAATAATAATATTTATAATAATTATATTAATAATAATAATAAACAGATATCTCTGTATAGTAATAATAATAAACAGATAGGTGTATACATGGATAATAAAAAAATATGTAAATATATGGATAGTTTAAATAGTAACAATACTTTTAAGTATTTGTTTAGTGCTAATATTTTGAATAATCGGAATATTTTCTAATAGTCTTAATCGGAATCAGTATACGAATCCTATTCTTAATCAGAATATTAATCTGAATCTTAATATTAATCTGAATATTAATCTGAATCTTAATCTGAATCTTAATAAACAGGGTGAGGGATTCAAGGGTAATTACATTGTAGAGATGGGCACTGTGGGATTCAGAATGTTTTCTACTAGTTCTAATAATTCTTATAATAATAAAAATAATAATCAGGATATTAATAATAATAATAATATGTATAATGGAGATATCTATAGTGTTGACAATAACAGTATCAATAATAACTACTTGAATATTAAGAATGATAATACTGTTAACAATGTTAAGAATGATAAGAATGTTAATTTAGACCTTACGGTTATTGAAAATAATATTAAAGAATACGGTAGTTATAAGAATTACATTGATCATACTTTCAATTTAGGGCATAAGGAGATTACACAAGAGTTACTGTTAAAATATTATCCCGATTATATAAATGATGACACTTTTATTAAGTTTTTATCTTTAGTAACCGGTGAGAAAGTATTATATAAATGAACAGTGACAGATTGTGAGAGTTCTCTTAAATTGGAGTGAGATAGAATCGAACTATCATATCAGTGGTGCAAACACTGCTGATTACCATTATCAGATCACCCCTTTATTGGTTGGAATTATTTTATCTTTATTTATCTACTCTAGAACTTTTCGTGAGTGTTTATGGTTTATTTGAGTTTATTTTATTGTTTATAGCCCTGTTCTTTTGATTACCCACCCTCCTTATACTATTTGTATTTAGGGGGATTTTATTGTTATTGTTATAACACTGAAGATTTAAGACGTTATATTTAAGACTTAAGATTTGAGATTTGAGACTGTTTAATAGGACTGTTATTAGACTGAAAATTTAAGACTATTTTAGTTTTAGAGAAAGCTTTTATTTCCGACTGATTCTTAAACTCCCTGATTCACAGATTAAAGAAATTATAAGTATATTTTAAAGAGTAGAGTGCAAGGGCGAGATGATTTGAACACCTACCAATGATTTTGGAGATCACGATACTACCATTATACTACACCCCTGTTAAGACTGTTCTACTCTACTTAAGAGGAATTTTAGGTGTCTGTACCTTTGTAACTGATTTATTTATTTATTTATTTATTCAAAATAAAAATCAAAATAAAAATCAAAATCAAAATCTTCTCTTTCCAGGAGCTTTCTATTATATACAGCTATTATTATCGGAGAGAATTCCTACTAATTAAAAGAAACACCCCCTAACAGAAACAAACAACTAACAAAAAAGAAACAAAAGACCTTTCAGACCCTTACTATAAGTCCTTTATAAAGAATTTAGACTAATATAGATAGGATTAGATTAGTAGAGAGAGGCTTCCTTATAAAATCCGTAGTTATTCCTAGAGCGAGAGGGTTCTTTAAGAGAGAGGTTTCCTAGTTATAAAGGGAAGATCTCTTATATAAGGGACCTTGTTATTAGAGGTACTTTTCTGTAACTTTAACTATTTCTATTTACCTGTCGCCCTATTTACCTATTTAATTTCCCTACTGTAATTACTCACTATCTCACTATTTCCCTATTTCCCTATTTTCCTTATTATTCTAGGTAGTTAGGTGATCAGGATTCTAGGTAGTTCTGTGTAGGTGACCAGAATTCTAGGTAGTGAGCGGACCAAGATTCTAGGTAGTTAGGTGTAGGGGACATTGATTCTATGTAATTAGGTAATTAGGTGTAGGTGACCAGGATTCTAGTTAATTAGGGGAAAGGGATTATAAGTAGTTAAGGACACTAGAGAGACAGGCCAAGGTAACAAGGGTGGGGGGGTAACAAAAGGTAACAAGGTAACAAGGTAACAAGGTAAGGGAGGTGGTCTTAAATTACAAAGATTTAGTAGTTATTAGTAGTGATAGGATTTGAAGTGTGCCGAAAAATGGAATCGAACCATTATTTAAATCTTACAAGGAAGTGGTTTTAGCCAATTAAACTATTTCGACTGTTTTGCAAATACTATTTATTTAAGCTTCTAGTTTATAGGTCTGTTAGAAAGAGGGGGTTTAAGAAACATTTATCCAGGGACTTTACCAGGGACAAGTGTTAGTAGGAGGCCTATCCGAGCTTCGCAGATTCATTATTCTAAACCTCTCTTAATTAAAGAGAGAGAGTTCCTAGAGAGAGAGTTCCCAGAGAGAGAGTTCCCTTATCTGTCTAGTCATCCTTTTATCTCCAGAGCGGTTAGACTGAGAGTAACCCTGCTATCTCCAGAGCGATTCGATTAAAGAGAGAGTCAGAGATAAAGGTTCCCATAATTTCTAATAGCTATAGTGATAGTTATAGTTATAATTATAGTTATAGTTATAGTTATATTACCCTTAGAGAATAGCCTTACCTGACTATCCGACCATTCCAATTAATAAGTCTATCTATCCAAAGGCTAGCTTTTCGGTGTAACTGTAGACTTATGGGCTTCCTGTCCATCTCCGTATAGGAAATAGGAAATAGGAGATAGGAGATAGGAAAAAGGAAATAGGAAATAGGAATCAAACTTATCTTAGTAGAAAGAAACTTTTTAGTAGGAGAGAGATTTTCAACAGATACTTCTCGATTAACCTCTTCTTGCTTATACTATTAAGATTAAGATTAGTATTAGAGTACCTTAAGTTTTATCTTTAGGAATCAAACTTATCTTAGTAGAAAGAAACTTTTCTGTTAGTAGGAGAAAGAAGTTGTGAACTATGATCTGTATAAAAGCCAAGAGTTAGTAGAGTTGTAAGCTTAATGGAGATAAGTATACTAAAATAAAGATTATTGATTTATTCCCATAGTGGGTAGATAAGGCCTGATAGCTGTTAGTAGGAGAGAAACATTTCTAATATAAATATAAATATCATAGACTTAGAGATCCTAGAAGGATTCGAACCTTCGTAAAGGGCATTAACAGAGCCCCGCCTAAACCTCTCAACCATAGGACCTTTGTAACTGATTTATTTATTTATTTATTTATTTATTTATTTTGTATGTACATGAGTTTTAAATGTTTTTCTAGTAGCCTCGTATTACTTAGGTACCTTTCTATTCACAACCCTTTCTTTTCTGTGTTCGTTATAGAATCTACAAGTAAGGAACTATTTATTACTTGGAAATTTTAACTGTTATACTATTACCTGTTATATTTGTGTGTTAGGCTCTTAATGAAAAATAAAGCTGTATTTGTATATTAGATCTAATCATATTTAGATTTATTACGACTAGAATCAATTCTTTACTTATCTTCGTATCAATTTCCTACTCTGTTACTAGCTAAGATTAAGCTTCCAGCAAAACCTATATATTCGACCTCACCCTTCCTATCCTGTTTAAATATCTAATCTTCTTCTATTTTTAAATTTTACCTGTCAGTATAGGAGTCCTGCCACTTTCTGCCATCTATCCTCCTCCTGTTTCACCTATATTCACTATCTTCCCTATCTTTCCTGTCTCCCCTCTATCCTCTATCCTCTATTCTCTATCTCCCCTCACCCTTCTTCCTGTAGTAAGTTTATACGTTCTAAAACTCTAGAACTTTTGGTTTATTGTTATTTCCTTAGTTTATATTTTCTAAAGCCTTATAAAAACAAATATTGTTTATTTTAGCTGACCTATTGTTCCTTTTTTACTCCAGGGGGATATTTTTTATTCACTGTTATTTTCTAGAATATTGGGAGTATTGTAACTGAGAAAGGAATATATCTTTCCTAGAGCCCCAGGAGGATTATCATTGAGAAAGGAATTTTTATTTCCTCCTTTGAGTAAGGAAGGTGAGTACAATCCTATAATTTGAATTGAATTTTGGGTAAAAAATTGGGGGTGTAGGGATTTGTAAATGTAACTGCTATTTATATACGATTCCTTTATAGGTGGAGAGATTTTAGGAAAGGGAACATTTTTACTTTCTAGGCGACGAATGGAATTAAAAACTGGTACTTGTTTGACCTAGGAAGTATTTATATCCGATCTCACTGTATTAAAATTAAATAGAACCAAATATAATTAAATAAAATCAAAGATATTCAAATAAACTAACAGAAAATCAAATTCATTTAAAATAAAATAAATTAATCTTAATGAAAGAAGGAGTTATTTTTATTAAAGCTAGATTCATTGTCATTTTCATTTGGTAGAGAGAGTTTCTGGAGAGAAGGGTAAATTATAGTTTAGTAGCTAAAGGGATTAGTTTGTTTGCTCCGGGAGAGAATTGAACTCCCATATCTATAGCTTCAGTATAGCGCTTTGACCACTAAGCAACCGAAGCTTTTGTTTGTTAGTTGGGTACCTTTATTTCCCAAAGGAATTGAATTTGTGGTATTGTACCCTTCTGTATATCAATATCAATATAACTACCTAGAACTTATTACCCTTAGAGTTTGCTTATAAACCGCCCGTATCTAAGTTAGCGCTCGCGACATATAAATATAAATATAAATATAAATATAAATATAAATATAAATATAATTTTAAATATAAACCATTATCAACTAGAAATCAAGTATGGAGAGAAACAATTGGTAATTAGAGAGAGGAGTATAGAAAAGGAGGTGGAGAGAAAGTCTATCCCCTAACTCCCTTCCTGTCTATTGTTTTGTATATTAAAGTAATTATTAATTAATTTTATTACATTTGTAATTAAATATTCTCCTCTTTTAAGGGTAAGGGGAATTGATTTTTATTAAAAACCTTTATCTCAGAGGTCCGCCAGATAGATAGCGAGAGGTTTACGAGAAAGGCCTTGAGACCTAAAATAATGTATCCTATGCTAGGGCTGAATAGTCCTAGTTACAGTTATTTGTAAGTTTAATCTTTATATTATTATTAATAGAGTGAAAAACCTTTCTATCCTAAATAAAAAAAACTTCTATGTATCTGTCCCTGTCTATGTCTCTTGCTTTATATTAAAAAGAAATTTAAAATTAAAATGAAAGTAGGTGAATAAGATAAACCAGGGGAGTTAGGTACCAATAACTAACAAGGTTTGTTAAATTCGCTCTAAGTTTCTCTAAAGTCAACTAAAAGAATAAAAAATGGAAGTATCTAGATCCAGAGGTTCTACTCGACAGGAAGGTTATATTTTTAAGTTTAAGGTTCTAGGCTGGTTTAGGCTGCGGTTATTGTTTTCTATTTTTAATATTATTAATAAATCAAATCAAATCAAATCAAATCAAAGAATTGTTAAACTCCTAACAATAAAAATCAATTATATAAATATTTAGGGGATAGGGGGTTAAGAAAGTATGAGTTTGTATAAACATAAATTTATATTATTAATTTAAAGATAAAATAATTTAGAAACATAAATATAAATATAAATAATATAATTATTAACGGTCCAGCCCCGTAAAGTCCAGGTGTGGACCGCCTACAATTACAATATAAATAATCTTATACTTATTCCTTATCTCTGTTCAGCTAACAACTTTTTAGAATAACTTTCATGTACAGGTTATGGTCTTATAAAATCCTTTTCAGGTCCCTCTTTCTAGGCTTTGTAGGAGAGAAAGGCTTTATTCTTTAATTTTATTTTGTTTTTTGTTTTATTTTGTTTTTTATATCTTCTATAACATTGTTACCAAATTGTTATTTTCTATTTTTCCATTAGCCTTATTACTTACACCTTATCATTATTGTTCTTCTTACTTTCTTTACTAGCTGCATCACGAGTTATTTTAATTTTAATTTTAATTTTAAAGGTATTTTTCTAACTCACTTCCTACGAGATTAATGGTTATTTTTTTGTCTGCTTCCAGAGTTACATTTTTTACATTAAAATGAACAGGGATAGATCCAGGTTTAGTAAAAAGCTCACTTAAATAACTAGCGTTTCTTGGAGAACGAATTTCAGGTAATGACCCTCCATATAAAAATTCATTTGAAATTCTGCAAAAAATCATTCTTAGACCAGCACCTCCATTGTCAAATACAGTTATAGATTGAACCTTACCTGTATCCCATTGCCCATTCACTGTTCCTGGGTACTGTTCATCACAGTGAGCAACTGTTATAAAAAGTCGTAATAACTGTGCTCAACTGAAAATTCCAAATTCTACTGAAATACAGGCTAAAGCCAGAGCTAATAGTAAAAAGAACACTAAATAGCTAATCAGATTTGGTTCTTTAATATGTTCCTTAAATTTACTGTAACCATATTTTATAGAGACCACTACTATGGCTGATACAAATATTCTGAAAATAGGCTTTAAGAATAGAAGTATGTAATTTGTATCTATATTTATATTTATAACTATAAGGTCCTCTATTGATATGACCAAAAATAAACAGATATGAATAAGAAGAGCCACACGACATCAACGAAGTGCCAATATAAAATTGAAGTTTCTAGACCCATGGCGTGTTTTCTTGAAAATTGATAATTAATAATTCTTATTAAAGCTACAATTAAAAAGATTGTTCCTATTATAACATGTACAATTTTGTTATCACTTAGGCTCTTTATCCTAAGTTTCTTATTTTCACAAATAAGTTCAGACTATGTCATCAATACATAAAGTATTGCCGGATGTTCGTGTCAGGTTTATTGTTAGTGAGACTCACCTATTAGTCGTTGAACCTTCTTGACTATCCTTAGTTTATAAGTTCACTTAGTCAAGCTCGGCTGCAAATTGACTCTATTACTATAACCAGGTTTTTCCAGTGTTAAAATTCTAACAAAAGGAGATAAAGTTGAGTATAATCTCTCCTAGATTTAATAAAGTTATTCTTGCAATTTATCCGGTTTTCTATAAAAAAATGAAAATTTAACGACTTTTTTCCTTTATTTATGCTTCTAAGGGTGTATATTCCAGGAGGCTATATACGAAGCAAGTCTGTGAAATACTTAAGTAAATAGTTGGAAAACTATAATAGTTTAGCGTTAAAGGATGAATTTAGATTTAATTATGTTCACCCTAGCTTAATAGTGAAACATAAAGCAACAAAAATCATTCTTGTCTTATTAGATTATTAGAAGAAATTACGTTAAGCTATAGCTCAAATAAAATTTTTAATATAATCTTAATCAGTTAAGGTAAAGGAGCAAAGATAAACTGATAATTTTTATATTCTTCTCCTGTTATTAAACAAGTTTTGATTTTAGCTCTATCTAAGCCTAACTTAAGGCTGCATTCTGTAATACTAGAATAAATAGTTTTATTTTTAAGATTATCAATACATATAATTTTTACTCTATCACTTACTAATTTATGTGTACCTCTTTTTACTCTTACTCCATTTAATATTTCATAAGGAGAAGGAGTTAATAAAATAATTTTTAGTCTATTTTCAAAAGATAAACTATCAAAAGATGATTTATTATTAGGTATTTCAAGTGAAGATGTAATATTTTTAATATTAGTAGATAACCTAAAGTTATTTAACCTATTTTTTATTTCTTTAATTAATAACTGACCTTCAGGTTTTAAATGGTAACCTAAATAATATAAATTCACCACAATAGACCAATCGTTAAAATCTTTCAACTTTTTACTTTTTAATATACCGGGCTTAGAATAAAGATTAGAAATATGATTCTTTAAAAATTGAATATTTGTTATATCCAAAGTAATAGTAATATTAGCGTTGGGTCTATTTATTCGTGGTTTTGTTATAATTATATTAGTATTGCTATTTAAGTAAGATTTAATTCTTTTGAATAACTCTAATTCTTTAATATGATTTTCAAATTTTAATCTTGGTTTATAGTTAGAAATTGAAAAAGTACTATCCCCATCAGTAAAACCGCCTAACCAATTAAGAGTTAAAGGAGCATTATTAAATATTTTAGAAGAAGGTGCTAAATAAGAGAGTTTAATCTGTTTATATAGACTTATCATTTCTAATTTTCCTTCTGTAGAAAGATGTTTATTATCCTTATAAAGATTAACAGCTTTCTCAAAAATAAGAAACTGATAATACTTAGAACTATTCAATTTAATATAATTAAAAATAGGTAAAACGACTTGTACTAATGAAGGTTTATCGTTAATAAAAAAATTACATTTTGAACCTGATATACTAATATGGCCACAATTTAATTGTTTTTTAATGTTTTCTAATAAAAAGAGGTCGTCAATATGCAGACATATCTGAAAAGTTAACATAACACTAGAATAAGTATTACCATTAAACTTCCGCAATGTTATATTGAAATTTCCTTCAGCGTCTGTAAAGCCAGATAACCACTCTAAAAAAGCAGGTTCTAAACCACTGATTAAGGGTAGGCTTTTTTTTTCTTCTTGAGATTTTCCCTTTTTTAAAGAAATATCACCTTCCAGGCTATCCTCTTTATTATTTAGGCTATTATTAGAAGAGGTTATATTAAAATAGTTACAATTAGCTAATGTATTAAGTGATTTATTTAAATGTATTGACTCAATATTTACTCTTTTCATTTGTTTTAAAGGGACTATTTTTTGTTAATCCGTGTAGACCTGTAGATGCATAGAAAGTAGATCCAAATACTCCATCGGCGAATGTAAATGAAGCTTCAGAATATTCAAAGTATTGTAATGCTGTAAATATAATAGCTAATATTACTGTGAAAATTAATCCTTCTATGGCTAATTTTCTTTTTCCTCCTACTAAAGAATGGTGTGCATAAGTTACGAAAGCTCCAGATGATAATAATAAGAAAGTATTAAGTAAAGGTATAGCTAAAGGATCTAAAGGAGTTATACCGATAGGAGGCCAAATTCCTCCTAATTCTATAGTAGGGCTTAAGCTAGAATGGAAGTAAGCCCAGAATACAGAGAAGAAAGCAAAAACTTCACTAATAACGAAAAGAATAAATCCTAACATTATTCCATTTTGAACTTGTTTAGTATGATGACCTAAAAAAGCAGCTTCAATTACTACATCTTTAAACCATAAGATCATACCCCATATTGTTAAGATTAATCCTACTAATAAGATCCATCCTCCATAAGGGTAACCATGCATATAAGAAACTGCTCCTACTGTTAAATTTAATAAAGAAAAACTTAATAAAATAGGCCAAGGAGATTGGTCTACTAAATGATAAGGAAATGATTGTAATTTTAGGATATTTTTAAATGTTGAAATTTTTGTATTCATTGTTTTTATTTCTTGTTATTCCTATTAGTATTTGTAGATTTAGTAGTGTTGCTTCTTTTGTTTTTAATGTTGATATTTTGTCCACCTCCCCTATTAACTATTAACTATTAACTATTAACTACTAACTATTAAGTATTAACTATTAAGTATTAAGTATTAAGTATTAAGTATTAGTTTTGCCTAATAGAGAAAGTTTACTGTTTAAAGAGAGATTTAGGTTTTTCTTAGTTTTTATTTTTATTTTTTACTCTGTACTGTTTCTGTGTAATTTTTATTTCTTAAGGGGTTATTTTTAGTTGTTATTCTGTTTTTTGTAGGGGTTATTGGGTATTTTTTTAGTTGTTACTGGGGTATTTTTAGTGTTTAACCACCCTGTCTATGTTACTCTTTGCTCTGTTATGTGTGCTATTTGTGATTTGTACTCTGTTGTTTGTATGTTTATACTTATGTTTATGAATATATTTATATTTATATTTATATTTATGTTTATGTTTATTTTTAAATAAATCTCTAAATTTTTAAGGGCGTTATTTTTACTGAAGCCTATTCTACTATTTTAAATACTAGCTATTTTCAATCTTAAGACTCTAAGGAAAGAGAAGCATTGTAGAGAGAGTGATGTTTATCTGTCTAAGACTATTTGTAGTGTTACTAAGTATGAGAAAAGTGACCCCTTTTATTTGTTAAGCTTCTTTCTAACCTAGAGGTTTCTTTATTGTTATTTTTATGTTTATTTTTATTTGATTAAAGAGAAATGGTTAGAATAGTAAAGATTTAGAATAGAATTGATTAGAATAGATTTTAATAGAATAGAATAGAATTGATTAACTATGTCTGTCTAACTAGGAGAGTCAGGTTTATTAGATTAGAATAGATTAGACTAGATTTTTTTCTATCCTAGAGAAATCTTGGTCTTCTTGTTCTTATTCTTGAGGTTGAACTGTTGTTATAAAAGGTATTACTTATAAACCAAATATTTGGTTGTTCTTAGTAGCTTGAAGTATATTTTATAGGTTTTACCTATATATTTTAAAACTGTTAAATATGATTATCAGAAGACATAGACAATTAAACTTATTCAGCGTTTTAAGATTTAGTTCGCTGGTCCCTTATAGGTGTATGTATGTTTATGTATGTTTAGACTATATTTTTGTTATATTAGTTTTAATTAAGATTTTTATGTTTATGTTTATGTTTATTTTTGTTTAAGGTTTAGTAGGCACCTTTCTATCTGAGCTTTCCTCTCGAGAACTATTCTTATTTTGCTAGGATAGAGATTGGTAGAAGAGACAGTTAGGGCTAATACTAATACTAATACTAATTAATTATCTCCACTTTTAAGTTTAGGGGCTTCCGGTTAAGGTTCGACTTCGGGTGAAGGTTCGGCTTAGGGTTCGCTGTCGGTTTCTCTTGTTTCTGTATTTTGGTATAAATAGAGATATTTGTATTATTATTATTATAGAGGGGTTTTATGAAGATTAAGATTCAGATAGAGAGGTTGTGGTTGAGGATAAAGGTTATTTTTGTTTGTTTGTATTTTTTTATCTTTATTTTTATTGTTATTTTTATTTTTTGTGTCTATACGAGTAAAGAGACTTGAACTCTTACAATATGAAAATCATGAGTTCCTAAGACCCACCCGGCTACCATTTCGGCATACTCGCTTTTTAATTGAATGGAATTGAATGGAATTGAATTGAATAGAATAGAATTAATTGAATATAATTTAAAAGGATAGGTTTATATTTGGAGGTTCCTACTGAGCACTCCTTTTGTAATCTGTAATATTTAATCTGTAATATTTAATATTTAATACTGAATATTTAATAAAAAGTTATTATTTATTTAATTTATTTATTTATTTATTGTATTTCTCTATGACTAGAATTATAACAGAATTGATTTGTTTTCTTTGTGGGTACTTCTCAATTTAAATTACACACTGTTTTGTGTGTTGTGTGTTGTGTATTGTGTGTTGTGTATTGTGTGTTGTGTGTAACTCTTAATTACTAGGTAGCGTATTATTATTGATTATTTATTATTTATTATTTATTATTTATTATTTATTATTAGAGGTTTTTGTGTTTGGAGCATTATTATTTTATTTTTAGATGTTTGTGTTTAGATGCTGTTAGTTTAGATGCTGTTAGATTAGATTCTTTTATTTTATTTTAATTGAGAGACTCTTGGTATTTAAGGCTCACTTTATGGTATTTAAGGTTAAATTTAAGGTATTTAAGGTTAACTTTTTGGTATAAATTATATTCTATTAGTTTATATTATATTCTATTATAAATCCTGCTGTTGCTAGGATAGGAGTAGAAGTAGGAGAGACAGTTACAGTTAGTTTAGTTAATAAGAGAAAAATAATTGCAATTAGACTAAGAAAGGGGGTTTAGGTTGTAAGTAAATTATTAAATTAAATAAGCTTAAATTAAATTAAAATAGATTAAATAAAATTAATTTTTTTTACTTAATTTTGTGATATATAATCTAATTACTTGTTGGAAAGTAAATTGAGGTAAAATATATTTAGATAAAAGGAAAATAATAGTAAATAGTACCACAAAGGCAAATACTATTTGATTAAAGAAATAAAAAGGCATTAATTGAGGCATATATTAGTTGATTTGTTAAATTTGTAAGCTCTTAATAGTTAGGTTTGTGTGTGTATGTGGTGTAATTTTTCTGGTTCTGGTTCTGTTTAGTGTATGTTTCCAGTGTCAGTGTCAGTTTCTGTGTAATTATTTTTATTTTTAGGTTTATTCTTAGGTTTATGTTTATATGTTTATTTTAAAAGAACTATCTCTGCTTTTGCAAGCTTTTAGGGCTATTTCTGTGTAGAGTTTTCCTTCTTTAAAAACTTTCTATTCTTATTCGACTAAAACATATATGTATTAACCAGAGAGAGAGATCAAATCCAAATCCAAATACAAATCCAAATCCAAATTCAAATCCAAATCCAAATCCCTCTTAACCAGAGAAAGAGTTTCTCCAGAATAGGCAGCTTCTACCTTTCTATTCATGCTCTTTATTATTAAGATTATTATTATTATAACTATTATTATTATGATTATAATTATGAGAAAGTTTATATTTATTTTTAGAGTTAATTGTATTGTATTGTATTGTATTGTATTGTATTGTATTGTATTGTATTGTATTGTATTGTATTGTAAAGTATAGTATGGTATTGTATTGTAGTTAGAAAAGAAAACACTGAAGAATAGGTAACTAAAATATTTAAATGAGATCTTTGGGGTTTATTTTTGTTATTGTTATTGTTATTGTTATTTAGTAGAAAAATAGAAAAATAGAAAAAAAGATAAATAGAAAAATAGAAGAATAGACATATAAACAGATAAAAAGGATAAAAAGGGGGTAAAAAAGGTGATAAACAGATAAATAGAAAAATAAAGCTACCAACAAAAAAAGTAACATATAGACCATAGAAAGAGTGGGAGGTAAATACATAGTATAATAAACATACAACAATAGACCCTAGGGGTCAGTTCATAGTTTAATTATTTTGTTTTTAAGTTTATGTTTCAGTTTCAATATAAGTGTAAGTTTCAGTTTAAGTATCAGTATAAGATTCCGTGGAAGTGTCAGTATCCGTGTAAGTTTCAGTTTCAGTATTCGTTTAAGTGTAAGTTTCAGTGTCAGTTTCAGTATAATTTGAAATTTAAGTATTTTTTAATATTTAATATTTAATATTTAATTTTTAATTTGGATCCTTTCTATGTTTAATGATGTATAAACCCTATTTTAGATTATTGGTATATAACTATTTTAGAGTACTACGTATATTCGTATGTTAGTATTTGACTATATTCGTATGTTAGTATTTTACGTGTATTACTTTTTTAGATTTATAGTTTCTTAGTTTAATATTATTTTTTTATATTCTATTATAAATATATTACGTTTAGTTCGTTTAGTTTAGTTCGTTTATTCCGTTTAGTTGTTTATTTCGGTTAATACTTTTAGGTTTTATTTAGGTTTGTAGGAATTGAATGGAATTGATTGGAATTGAATGGAATTGAATGGAATTGAATGGAATGTATTTGTATTTTAGCTTTTACCCCTCTCCCTTAGGTATTCATCCTGTGTTCCTCATCCTTTTACCTTATCCTTTGTAATTAATCCTTTGTACTTAATCCTAGGTACCTCTTACTTTTTTCCCTGTTTGTTGTGCTGTTTGCGTGTAAGATTCGACTAGACTCTCTGTGCGTGGGTGTGTCTGAAAGAGATTTGTGTGTGTAGTGTGTAAGCTTCGACTAGACTGTGTGTGTATGTGTGTTAGGGAGGGCCCCTTACTGTTGAATGTAGTTCTTTCTTTTATTTTTAAAGTCCCATCTGTCTCTTAGGGATAAATATAAATGCCCAGGGTAAAATTTTAAAGAGGTTTAGCGAGCCCTTCCAGATTCGAACTGGGACCGCTCTAATTGACAATTAGATGCTCTACCAATTAAGCTAAGGGCCCTTCTAGGTGTTGGTACTGGTGTTGGTTGTGGTTTTGGTGTGGCTGTTGAACTTGAGAATTGTTCTTCAACTGGATATTGGTGGACTGGGAGAGTTGGTATGGGTATTGGTATAGCTAAGGGTGTTGTGTGTTTTATATCTCTCTTTAGTGGTTTCTTTATCTGTATCTGTGCGCCTCAGTTGTTATTTTATTTTTATTCTTATTGTTATTGTTATTGTTAGGCTTATTTTTATTTAATGGATTCCTCTTTCTAGACTAGGGCTAAAAATGATACATAGAAAGAGATAGAAATAGTATTACTCGGAGAGAAAGGCTTTAGAAATTAAGGACTGTTACTCGTACTCGGGCTCTACTTCTATTAGGATTTCTTATTGTGAGAGAAAGAGTGTTTAGTTTTTGTTTTGTTTCTTGTTTGTTGGTTGTTGTTTTTTTTTATTGTGTGTGTGAAAGAAAAAGGGAGTTAAGAAATAATAGATAATAATTAATAGATAATAGATAAGAGAGAATAGATAAGAGATAATACTTAAAAGATAAGAGCTAAGGGTAACAGGTTTATATCTGGTGAAGGAGTTAAGAGTTAAGAGTTAAGAGTTAAGAGTTAAGAGATAAGAGATAAGACCTAACAGATAAAAGGTAAGGGTAACAGGTAAAATATAAGGAGGTAAGAGAGAATAGTTAAAAGGTAATAGCTAATAGCTAATAGCTAATAGCTAATAGATAAGAAATCAGAGATAATAGAAAATAACCGATTAAGGGAAGAATAAAAGTTTTATATTTATTTTTCTAAGACTATTATTTATTATTACGAGTAATCAGAGTCGAACTGATGATATCTACTTGGAAGGTAGAGGTTATACCACTTAACTATACTCGCTAGGATTATTACTTGAATCTTTGTAATTTTTATAATACTTTTGTCAGTTTCTTAAGTTTCACTCTTCTGTTAGTTTTAGTTTAGTTTGTAAATATATTGGCTACTAGCTACTTACTTATTGCTTAATGCTTAGTGCTTTTATTGCTTATTGCTTAGTCCTTACTGCTTAGTCCTTAGTGCTTAGTGCTTAGTGCTAGTGGTTGTGGGAGTATTGCTATTGCTACTTTTTTGGGGAGTTATTTTAGTTTAGTTTTTATCGCTGTAAATTTAACAATTTCAGTGGAATTTGAATGTTTAAGGATAATCTTAGTTATTGTTATTGTTATTCTTATTGTTATTATTATTCTTATTGAATCTTATTTTTTTATTTTTAACTTTAAAGGGTTAAGAAGGAATTGAACCCTAACAGGATAGACTTTGCAGGTCTACTACAGAACCATCTGTAAACTTAACCCTATTAGGACATTTCTAAGACATAAACATAAACATAAGTATAAATATAAGTATAAGTATAAGTATAAGTATAAACATACACAGATTAAGAAACATTAGGGCTTAGAGAGAGAATTCATTTAAGTTTGTTAAGCAGCTAAGGTAAGGGGGTTTAGTAGTATATGGTTACGTTTTAATAGTTTTATTTAGCAAATTTATTCGACCCTTTGCTGTTAGAGGGTATGAAAGGAAGTAGAGAGAGACACTTATTTTTATTTTTAGAAATAATTTAAAGATTGATTGTTAGTATAGAAGTGCTAAATTGATAGGATGAAACTGTTTATAGAGCTATGTTAGGACTCTGTGTTTGTACTCTTAGATTCCAGCTGTTATTTATAATTTAAATTTTATATTTTATATTCGATTAAAAAGATAAGACAGATAACAGATATAATACAGCTAACAAAGATAACAAAGATAACAAAGATAACAAAGATAACACAGATAACACAGATAAAAAGATTTAAAAGATTTAAAAGATTTTTAGGCCCAAAGAGAATTGAACTCCTACCTATTCCTTATCAAGAAATCATTCTACCATTAAATTATGGGCCCTATTTGCCTTTAGACTATTTTATTTTTATTTTCTTGTTGTTATTTCCTTTATTGATACTTGCCTGTCTGTATAAAACCAGAGAGATTTATCTATTCTATGCTATTATCATTCTATTATCATTCTATTCTAAATTTTATGTTGCTATTGGGAGAGTTTTAACTCCAAGAGTTTTCTATAGGTATGTGAGCGTTGAGAAGTCTATGAAAAATCTATCTTTCTATTTCTAGTAAGAGAAGTATTGGTTTTGGTTTTGGTCTTGGTCTTGGTCCAGGTATTGCTCTTGGCTATGGTTTAGATTTTATTAAGAGAGGTTGAGGGAGGACTATGGGATAGAGGGGAGGTAGAAAAGCATTAGTCAGATAGAGTTTGTGTGGTTGTTGGGTGGTTGTCGGGGTTGTTGTTGTTGTTGTCTTTTAAGTGAAGTGAACTGAAGTTAAGTTAAGTGAAGTTAGTTTTACTTGAGCAGCATAGGAATCGAACCTATTACGGCGTGAAGCCAATTCTTTTACAGAGAACCACCATTACCAATCGGATCATCTACCCTGTGTTTGTGTTTCACTTGTAACTTTTTATTTAGACTGTAGCTTTTGTAGCTTTTGTAATTACCTCCTCCCCCTTCCTCTCCCTTTGTTATGGTTAAATGGTTAAATGGTTAAAAGGTTAAAAGGTTAAATGGTTAAATGGTTAAATTTTAGTCTTTATTTTATTTATTCCCCTTTTTATTTATATGTTTAGTTGCTTTTACTCTGTAGGATACTATTTATTTTTATGTGTATTTTTTACTCTTACTTTCTTTAAATGGGACTGTTAGTAACAGCTAACAGCTAACAGCTAACCGCTAACATTTATTAATCTAAATTGGATTACTCTAAACCTTGGAGACCTTTATTACCCTATTTGATTCTTCTCCTTTGTCTAGGTAGCCTATATATTCTAGTGAAAGTCTCATAGAGTTGTTATTAAGAGAGGAAGGTTTGGTTGAAGGTTTAAGGTTTATGCATTATGGTTTAGGCTTTAGGCTTTATGGTTTAGGGTTTAGGCGGGGTATCTTTATCTGCTGTATCGATATTTCCGGTGTTAGTAAAAGATTTTTATTTTCTATTGTACCTTTCGGTCTAAAGAGAGTTTCTTAGTTTCTAGGAGAGTTTAGAGTTTAGAGTAAAAAAAAAAGAAGTAGAAGTATCCCACTAATTAGAGTATATAGGGCTAATTCAAGAGAGAGAAATAGAAATATATAAATAAATAAAGATAGATAGAAAGATAGATAGAGAAATTTATATAATTTAATTTAATCTAAGAGAGTCTAAAAATAAAAATAACAATAAAAATAATATAAGAGTACCTAATAGAAGAGTTAATAAGAGAAGAGTTAATAAGAGAAGAGTTCATAATAGAAAATAGGGAATAAAGAATCACAGTAAAAAGGTATAAAGATAAGAAGTAGAGTAATCGAAACTCTGTCTTTGATGTGTAAAATCAACGCTAAAACCACTCAGCTAACCTCTTTTAATTTAATAGCTCCTTTATGAAGATGAAGAAATCCTCGTTTTAGTTGGCTGTCTGTTCGATCTTGCCCTAACTATCATTCGTAAAGCTATATTTATAGTAATACGTTATAGTAGTAATAGTAATAATAATAGTAATACGTAATAGTAAAACGTAAGACGTAATAGTAATAGTAATAGTAAGAGTAATACATTTGATAAAAGACTGGTGAGTAAGACAACCTCTCCTAGAAAAAACTGAAAAGAAAGGCCTTAAGACAGAGAATAGATCCCTCAGGGATACGTTAGGAACCTTCCTCTTCTACTAAAATCTATCTTTAAGACCAGAAAGAGATACTCTTTATATTTCTACATAATAACTGTCTCTCCTTACCGGAGGCTCCCCATTTCCAGTCCCAGTCCCATTCGCAATCGCATCTGTTAGATCCTTACCCATTCTAAATACCCCGAGTGGTTTACAGAGAGAAGTTAGGAAACTTAACTATCCTTCTAAAGTGATCTTAAAACCAGGTAGAGACTTTCCCAAGAGAGGTTCACCGCTGATCTACTCCTTGTAGGGTAGTTTGCTCTGCTTAACACTTGGTTGACTGTGCGTGGCTCTTGCTTTTGTTATTGGGAAGCTCAGTGGTTTAATTATACAAGGTTTTTTTCTGTAAAGTGAATGGTTTGTGTGATTATCCGCTCAAGAGACTCGACTCTTACGGAGAGAGAAAGACTACGAAAGTACAATTAAAATAAACAGAAAAAGGAATTATAGACTTTTATTTTAAAAAAGAGTTCTTTTTATTTGTAGGTCGGTTATTTAGTGAATGGACTCTTACGGTTACTCTTAATCGTACAGTTAATCTAATTATGAGTAGATGGTAGGGGGTTTTATAATAATATATATTTCTTTTATTTTCCAGCAGCACTTTCCAGTACGGCTACCTTGCTATGACTTTTGAGATGTTACTCATACAATATCGCCAAACTCTTCAAGTTAATTGCTTCTAAGCGGTTTTCTACTATTTATACTTTTTACTTTATAAATAGAGAATTCTGTTTATAAGAGTTAATAAAACTCTAAAGATAAAACCTTAAAAATAAACAAACCCGATACGCACGACTAAAGTCTTGCGAACGTGCCAAATTCAAAGTAATAGGGTTGAATTTTCTTATTTTTAATTTAGAAGGTGAGAAACTCGCCTCTGTCCAACTACGATCATACAAGCTCCTTCCCAGCGACAGACAGTTAGTTCATCTCGGATTAAAAGTTCACCGTTGCGTAGTGATCAACGATTACTCGAAATTCCTTCTTCATGCCTCCGAGTTACAGGAGACAATCTGCTATTTTTTTTATTAAACTAGCTTTCTTTAATGATTAGCTTTGCCTGTGTGCCTCCTTTGTGATTTAATCAGGATAATCGATGCCCTGTTAATTGGATCCCCAGAAAAGAGAGATGCAATTGATTAAGATTAATTTTTATTAAATTTTCAACGGTAAAAATGTTAATCTGAAATTTTTAGGTTTAGATCTTCCATTTTTGTAGGCGAGGTTTTTGCATCACTTTGTAAAAGCTTTTGTGGCACATGAGAAGCCCAGAACATAAGGGCCATAATGACTTGTCTTAGCCCCAAAATTACAATCTCATCAATCGTAAGTTTGCTAAGAATTAATTAGCAACAGGGATTTCGCCCGTTAGTGGAATTAACCTAACTTCTCAAAACACGAACTGACGACAGCCATGCAACACCTGTAAACGCACAATCTAATTTATGCTAATACTTTTTCACTCCTCTTCACTTAGTATTAGGGATTTATTTTTAGATTATGTCTCATATCCACTCATAGTGATTATAATAATGAATATTATAAGTTTATCTATGCAACTAAAAGTCGTAAAGATTAACCTAGCCTTATTATCCGAAAAAAGTCGAATAGTTTGGCCCTGTATTTGAGTTTCAATGGCTATTCAAGAACTGGTAAGATTTTACGCGGACTATCGTATTAATCTACATGCTTCACTCCGTTTGCTCCGAGACCGACTAATTTTTTTGCTTTCAGTTTTGCAACCGTACTCGCAAGGCGGAATGGTTTCTGCGATAGCTGCACCAGTACCCTCCTTGAGAATACCGATTACCATTCATATTTGACTGTGAGGAGTATCTGGGTATCTAACCGTGGAATCAGAGCTTCACAGCTGTTCTTCCACAAAGAACCGTACGTGCGACTTTCACCGCATACGGCTCAAGCAATTCTAATTCTAATTCTTATTCTTATTCTTATTCTAAAGAGAGATTCTTACTTATCCTTCCTATGTATATATCTCTAGGCGATTGATTGCCGATAGTTCTATCAGAAAAGATTTATTCTAATTCTATTATTCGGAGAGAGAGCTTTATAATTTAATTAAATTATTGTTTATACTCGGGACAAGTAGACTTCCCAGAAACAGTTTCAGTTTAGAATCACCCTTACGTAAGTCTGCATCCTTTCAGAGTAGCTATTTCTTATTTGTAAAAAGAGTTTCAGTTTAAGTCTCAGTTTAAGTTTAAATAAGAGCCTATCTATTACATTATATAATAGCCTTCGCTTTTTACGTTGTCTTGTTTCCTCTAATCGTTGAGTAGTCATTGCTAACTACCTTGCTAGATCTGTTAACCTTGATTTAAAGGGGTTATCTGTTAGCTATTAACCCTTATAAAAAGGATTAGCTGTTTAGGAGTTATTTCCCTTCAGAGAGTTTCCCTATTTAAATAAAAGAAAATTTTAAAATAGCCGATTATAGGAGTTTCCCTGTTCCTATTTAAGTACGTGATAGTCTTCTTTAGGTTCCTACTTTGATTCTATAACCATTTGTCCATCTGAAAATCACCAAGGACACGTGATCACCTAGTTATTAGAACCTTTAATTACATAGGTTCGATTTCTCTAACCATTGAAAACAGTTCAAAAAACATAAACAAATAATCGATTAGATTTAATTAATTTATGAATTTATACCTTAAGCTTTAAACTAGTTCGTTACCTAGGCTAGTCTATTAAGGCGAACTATAATAAGATGGATTATTATACGGAGTGACTCCGCAATACTTAAATAAGCTTATCAGGTCGCATTTTAAAATCCTATTCCATGCCCTCACCTTCGTCTCTGAGCGTCAATCTTTTGTTAGATAAAAAGCTTTCACCTTTAGTACTCCACCCAGTCTATGCGGATATTACCCCTAAACTAGGTATTATTTTAATTATCCTCCTCTAGATTCTAGTTTTTTGTGTGAAAAAACCGCCTACTTACCCTTTACGCCTGTTCAAGACGAATAACGTTCGCGTTTCTGGCCTTACCGAGTCTTCTGGCACCAGTGCTTTGGACAACACTATAAGATAGTTCTATCATTGTTAGATTCTATCTTTTAATCGGGAAAGAATTTTTTGAATTCAATTCCCGACTACTTCAGTTAGCTAGTTCACTCTTGCGAGCATTGACTAATATTCTTGACTGCTGGTAGCTAATTCTACTTGGGGCTTTTCAGACCCAATGTGGCCAGAGGCTCTGTTAAGCTTGGCTATTGATCGTAGGCTTGGTAGGCTTTTACCCAACCAACTACCTTTAAACAAAATAAATCGAATCTTATAGCGGAAAAATTCCTTTTTATAAACCTTTAGCTAGACTGATTATTCAGAAAGAAGATTAAAATTAAATTAAAGTTATTCCTGGTTTTGCTAGCCCTTACCTTTCTTACGGCAGGAGAAATGGGGGTTATCAGATTTATTGTCTTTTAGAGTCTAGTTTAGTGATAGGTTACGAGACCTAGTTGCTCCGGCCGAAACCAGTATGGATAGGCATGTACTTTTACCACTAACGAGACTTCTTACTTAACTATCCCTAATCTACTGAGACTATAAGGTATCATATTTATCATTACTCACCTGTACACCTTATTCCTTTCAGAGCTATGTTTAGTTTAGAGAATATAAAATATCCTTTTTTCTAAAATAGATTATAGGTAATAACGATTCGCATGTCTTAAACTACTGAATAACGTTCATTCTGAACCAAAATTAAATTCTTATCTTGCCTTGAATCACAATAATTTAAAATTTGAACTTTTCCAGTTCCAGTTTTATACTTAACATTAATTGAATTATTAATATTAACATTAATTGGATCTTTTACTATTACTATTTAGATAGTTGGTGAAGTGAAAGATTTGGCACTTAGACTAGTTTTTTATTTTATTGGACTTGTGTATTTGCATCTTGCAATTTTTATTTATTTCCTCTTATAATTTACGCTGTTTTGGTTTGTATAACGGTGTATTTGTAAATGGAACAAGGTAACTGTTAGTTTTTAGTTCTTAAGTTCTTAGCTTTTAGGGGGGCTGTGTTTTGGGTTCTGTAGAGTTGTTTTGGCTTCTGTAGAGTTGTTTAGAGTTGTTTAGAGTTGTTTTGATTTGTTTAGATTTCTTTAGTTTTGTTTAGTTTTTTTAGAAGTAGATAGAGTAGGTAGAAAGAAGTGTAGAAAACTAAGAGTACTAAGTGAAGAATGATGAGTAAGAGTAGAGTTAGTGAAGGTAGGGAGTCATTGTATTCATACGTTAAGGAGTTGTATTTAGTTTGTTAGATTGTTCTGTTTGTAGAAAGGTTTTGTTTGTTGGTTTTTTGTTTGGAGGACCTACTTTTGTAAGTTCTTTTGTTTCTAATTGAAGGATACCCACTGTTATTTGGAAATTATTTGATTTTTATAACTGTTATTCTTAGAAATACTATTCTCATTGAGAAAGGAATCTTTATTAACCCCATTGAGAAAGGAATCGGTATTAACCCCTTTGAGAAAGGAATTTGTATTAACCCTATTGAGAAAGGAATTTTTATACGGTATACGGTAGGGAGAAATTGGTTGATCGATTAGACCATGGGCTCGATTTATTAAGGTTGTTGATAGATAGCCTATTTATATTAGAGGTTTGTATTCTTAAACTGAAACTATTTCTTATTAGGAGATTTAATCTTAAACGGAAGGTTTAACTGAAACTGATACTTAATCTTAATGTTAAAGAGAAGGATAAAGGACCAGATAGTAGTTACTAGAATAGAATAGAATAGCCTAGCATAGAATAGCATAGAATAGCATAGAATAAGAATAGAGGGGTCTTGGTTGGATAAGGTGAATTTTTAATATTCCTCTCTAATGGTATAAAAACTTTTCCTGGTACTAGGGTAATGGAGTGTATTGGATTGGTTGTATTTATATTAGAGCTTCGCTTATCTATTTTTATAAATCCAGATTAGTATAAAGAATAAAGATCAGTTACTCGGAGAGAGAGCCTAGATTTGCCTATAGATAGTGATAGAGAGAGAGTAGTCTACTTTTTATGGTTATTTTTACTTTTATTGTTATTTTTATTGTTATTTTTATTATAAGGAGGACTCGTTCGCTAGGGCTTCTAGCCACCGTTAGTGAGGTTATGGATTGTTAGTTATAGAGCGCTAGGGCTTCTAGACAGCATGACTCTGTATTTTTAGGGGACTTTTCTATCAGGCTTTATTGCAGACAAAGTTTTATTGTTTTATTGTTTTATTCTGTTATTCTGTTATTCTGTTATTATTTTATTCTCTTATTATTTGATTCTGTTATTCTGTTATTATTTTATTCTGTTATTATTTGATTCTGTTATTCTGTTATTGTTTTATTGTTTTATTGTTTTATTGTTTTATTGTTTTATTGTTTTATTTAAAGTAAGGGGGTTAGTTTAGGCTAAGGTTGAAGAGAAAGGTGATTACTATCGTTCATTTAACCAAAGTAAATAGCGTAAAGAGAGCTAGAGTGAATTAAATCTAAGATAGTATTAGGTATAAACCCAAACACAAGTGTAGGTATTAATAAAGAGATTAATATAAAATATTCTCTTCTGTTGATATCTTTGAATGGAGGGAAATAAGGAGAGTAATTTCCATAAGATAATCTATTAAATAATAACAATGAGTAACAAGCAGAAAGTAAAATAGAAGTAGCACCAATAATAGCAATGATAGGGTTAGTTTGCCATATTCCCATTAAAGATAATTGTTCTCCAAGGAAGTTAAGAGTCAAAGGAATTCCCGTATTAGCTAAAGTGAAGAAAAAGAATAAAATAGTAAATACCGGCATATAAGTAGCTAATCCTCTTATATAGTTAATAATTCTAGTTCCAGTTCTATCATAAATAACTCCACCTACGCAAATAAATAAAGCTGGACTTACCCAACCGTGAGCTAAAGCTAATAAAAGAGCTCCTTCATATCCAATTATAGTATTAGAAAATAGTCCTAGTACTACTACTGCCATATGAGCTACACTACTGTAAGCGATTAATCTTTTAGTATCTTGTTGTACGATTGTAGAGAAGCTTGCATAGATTAAAGTTACTATTGCTATTGTTTGTATTAAAGGACTGAAATAATGTGTTGCTTCAGGTAACATACCTAAAAGAACTCGTATGTAACCATAGGTAGCTAGCTTTAAAACTGTAGCGGCTAGTATTATAGACCCAGCTAATGGAGAATCTCCATGTGCTTTAGGTAACCAAATCATAAAAGGATATAAAGGTGTTTTAACCGCAAAAGCAATAAAAAATCCTAACCATAAAATGTATTGATACTCAGGGCTTATTCCATATAAAGAGATTAATTGGAAATCTACTGTACCTAAGTGACTTAAAATATATAAGATAGCTAATAACATTGGAAGGCTCCCAGCTAGAGTATATAAAAACAAGAAATTAGCCGATCTAATTCTATCTTTTCCGTGTCCAAAAAGGATTATCACTAGAAATAAGATAGGTAGGATACTTTCGAAGAATATATAGAATAATATTAAATCTAAAGATACAAAGGCACAAATCTGTAGACTTTCTAATAATAAGAAAGAGATTAAGAAAAATTTAAGATTTTGGTTTATACTTCTAAGATTAGATAAAATTGCAATAGGTGTTACAAAAGTAGTAAGTAAAACAAAAATTAAAGAAGTAGCATCAATTCCAAAATTGAAAGTTCCTATTTGACTAGATACAAATTGATATTGACTCGTACTTGAATCAAATAAAAACCATAAATTTATAGAAACAAAGAAGTTTATTAAAGAAGTGATTAAAGCGATATTTTTCATCTGAAGTTTACTACTTTCGGATGTTGAGGATAAAGGTAATAATAGTATTGAACCTATTATAGGTATTAATATTAAAGAGAGTAACATGTTAGTTGTTGTTGTGTTAGTTTTTCTTGTTTGTTTTTAATCTTTCTTACCCCCTTTTTTATTTTTATTTGACATTTTTTATGTAGACCTTTAGGGGTTATTCGGTGTTTAGAGATTGATCGAGTTTATTAGTCTTATTCGTTGTCCTGGACTCTTTTAGAGGAGGCTTTACTGGTTATTGTTCCTTTTGTAGGCCTTCTACGGTTGAAAGGGACCCTCTAGAACTTAAAGAGAAAATTAAAGTTACAGTTAAAGAGACAGTTAGAGTTAGATTAACAGTTACAGTTAAAGTTAAATTTAAAGTGAAGTTACAGTTAATATTAATCCGACTAGCAGAGAAAGAAAGCTGTTCAGTTATATTCATCTTCATCTTCAACTTCATCTTCAACTTCATCTTCATTGGTTAGGTGCTATTAGGGTCGATTAGATTTGATTAATTTTATTTTTATTTATGTTTATGTTTATGTTTATGTGTATGTTTAGGTTAGATTTATTTGGAAAGACTCTGTGTCTGTGTCTGTTTATTTTTCTGTTTCTTTTATAGCTATTTAAAGGTCTATTCTAATTCAAGGTTAAAAAGAACATTTCTATTTAATATCTAATATCTAATTTTTTTGTGTTATTTGTTTTACTTTGATTATTTTTTTTATTGTTAGATTAGTGTAGGGTGAGGGGCTACTATCAGGCACGATTGATTTTAGTTGTTAGTGGTTAGTGGTTAGTTGTTATTCGGTTATTTGTTAGTTATTAGTCCATTAAACTAACAGAAACTTTTAGTTATTAGTGGTTAGTGGTTAGTGGTTAGTCCATTTAACTAACAGAAACTCTTAGTTATTAGTTGTTAGTGGTTAGTGGTTACTGGTTAGTACTTGAAACTAACAGAAACTTTTAGTTATTAGTTGTTAGTTATTAGTTATTAGTTATTAGTTGTTAGTTTTATTTTAGGACAGAAATTAGTTAAGTGAAGTGAAGTTAAGTGAAGTAAAGTTTAGTGAAGTTTAGTTTAGTTTAGTTTAGTTTAGGTTTTAAGGTTGAGGTCTATTTAATTAAGATGAAACTTTAAAATTAAAAAGAATTTAAGAAGAGATAGTAAACAAGGATTGTTAATTAAAATTCGTAATGATAATTTAGTAAATAGTTAGAAGTTTTTAGTCTATATTTGTTAGTCGGTTAGTAAATACTATACTTCTTAATAGATTAGTTAGTTCCTTAGTTGAAGGTTTAATTATTTGTAACTGGCTTCTAGAGGATAGATTATAGGTAAGAGAGGGTAGCTGAGAGCGGAGAGCTGATAGCTGATAGCTTCTAACTGAGAGCTTCTAGTTGATAGCTTCTAACTGAGAGCTTCTAGTTGGTAGATGAGAGATTCTATTGCCTAGAGAGATATTCTGTAAGTGTCAGTATATTTTAGTTAAGTCTATTATATTTTAGTATAGTATAGTTTAGTTTAGTTAAGTGAAGTTTATTTTAGTTTAGTAAAGTTTATTTTAGTTTAGTTTATTTTAGTTTAGTTCAGTAGGGGATGGTCCGGTAGTTATTGTGTGGTAGTTCTGTGTCTGTGTCCTATGTCCTATATATTGTGTGGTAGGGTATTGTGTGTATTGTTTTGTTGCTAGTGTATAGTTTGGTATTTTATTTATTTATTGTATAGTTATGTTTTGTTAAGTAAAGTAAAGTTAAGAGAATTTAATTTAAGTTAATTTAATTGCATTTAATTGAATTTATTTTTCATTTTATTGAATTATTTTATTTTTGATTGATTGTTTTATATTTTTATTTTTTTATTGATTGATTGATTTAGTGATTGGTTTATTTGATTGATTGGATGGTTGAAACTGTTTCTATTTATTTAATGGTGTAATTTTTTATTATTTTTATTTTTTAATTTATGAGAGTTTGTCCTTATTAATTAACATTTATAAGATTCTAGTGTCAGTGAGTGGGGGTTATTATTATTATTATTATTTTAGATTTTTCCTCAGAGAGGTTTAGGGATTCTAGGTTATAAGGGACCTTTCTAATTAAAAGTAACAGTAACCGAAATTGTAACAGTAATCGTAAGAGTAACCGTAACCAAAACAGTCCCCGTCACCGTCCCCTTAACCGTAACAGTAACAGAAAAGGGTAACAGTAATAGTAACAGAGCTGGTAACAATAATCGTGAAAGTAACCGTAACCGTAACCGTAACCTTGAAAGGGACAGAAACAGTAACCGTAATAGTAACAGAAATAGTAACAGTTACACCTACCCTTACCTTGAAAGAGAAAGTGACAGTAACCGTGAAAGGGACAGTGAAAGTTAAATTTAAATAAACAGATACAGTGACAGTGACAGTGACAGTAACAGTAAATTTAAAACTAATGGTAGCCTTCTACATTTCCCGAGCTATTGCTAGCCTTCTACTTTCCAAGAGCTATGGGGAGCCTTCTACATTTACCGTGCTAGGGGCAGCCTTCTACGTTTCCTGAGCTAAGGGTAACAGTAACAAGATTATAGGTTTATTTAGAGAGGTAGGCGTAGGGAGAGGGAGACCGAGTATCGAGAAAGGGGTTTATTTATTTAATTATTTAATTATTTAATTATTTAATTATTTAATTATTTAATTATTTAATTATTTCTTTTTTTAATTAGTTATTTATTTTATTATTTTATTTTGTGATCCCTTTTTTATCCCTTTTTCTTGTTCTACCACTTTTTTATTTTGGGTTCTCTGTTTTTATTAGGATCCTTTCTTCGTAAGGCGCGAATTTGTGAATTTCCCATTGTTTTCCTTAGTTTGGGCGATTTGGGGATTTTAAGGGTTATTTTTTGTAGGCTGGTTACTTTTTTTATTGGTTTTAGTTCTGGTTTGTTTCTATTTAAGATTTAGTTTGACTTAGTAAGGGAGGTAGGGAGGATTGTTAGATTAGCTTTATTTTAGTTTCTATTATTTGTAATTGTTAATGTTAATGTAAATGTAAATGTAAATGAAGATAGTCACTTTAAATGTAAATGTAAATGTAAATGTAAATATAAATGTAAATGTAAATGTTTAGATTAAATAGGGAGACTCTTAGGGGAGGTAAGGCGAAAGGAACTCGTGTTTATTTAAGACGTAATTAAGAATTATTTAATTATTTATTAAATCCTGCACTCTAACTCTCAGTCTAACTATCACTCTCAGTCTAGTGGGGGGTAGGTCCTGTTTATAACGACTGTATATTAAGTGACCGGTTTGGGATTCTTTTATTATGATTTATTTATTATGATTTATTTATAACGTTTTAGGTACTTATTTTTTTAGACCTCTCTAGATTAGGATTATCTGGGCGACTGTTTATCCGGTGTGGTTATTTTGTTGCTAGGTCTAGGTCTATTTCTGGGTATTACCTTGTATGCAGAGATAGTTTTTAGTAGTTAGGTACTCTGTTTCTCCCTGTTTATAAGCTGTTTTCCTGTTCTATCGTACTGTTCTATCCTAGGCGGTTAAGGGGAATTTTGGGCTAAGGGTTGGCTGCGAAGGATTGATTCCTTGTGGCTGACGGGGGTGGACGGGAGGGCGCTTGGAGAGCTAAGAGTGTTTAACAGACTCGGAAGAAAATTTCTTTGTATGATTTAAATTTGAAGATTGAAGATTTAAGATGGAGATTTGAAGATTTAAGATTGAGGATTGAAGATTTTTAGTAGATATATTTATATTTATAGTTATATTCTTAGTTATAGTTATACTTATAGTTATACGTTATATTTATATTTAGATTTATATTTATATTTTGTTAGTAACTAAGATTCTAAGAATTAATTAATTAATTAATGATTGAATTGTAGGGGTAAGGTAGGAGATAAGGTTAAGGATAGAAACTTTACTTGTTCTTCTTGTTCTTCTTGTTCTTGCTCTTGTTCTTGTTATTGTTCGGTTACTAATTGTTAAATGGAAGTCCTCATTTTTAGTCTCAGTTAAAGTGTTTTCCTAGTTACAGGGTGAGATTCGAGGATCGAACTCGAGTACTCGTTGCCACAAAACGATATTTTGCCAACTAAATTAATCTCACCTCTTTTATAGTTATAGTTATAGTTACGGTTAAAAAAATAAAATTAAATTAAATTATAGCTTATTCTATTCTATGAAATTATATATTTTCTATTTCATCCTGGGCACTAACCACCAAAAACCAATAGTTTTTATTTGGACTTATAAATTATTAGCTACTCTAGTTTCTATTTGTAATTTTTAGAAGTTTTTAATTTTAGTTCTCACAAAACCATTTTTCTGTGCTCAAGGGTGCTAAGTGATTTTTATTTAGTTCTTTTTATAGTACTGGCCGACTCTATTAGACTATTCTAATTTTTTATTGTATTTATTTTGTAGTTGTATTTGTAAAGGGGTTTTCTTACTATATCCTTATAGGCAATAAAAGAAAGACTAAATATGAAAAAACATAAAGCTAGAAAACTGAAACTATTAAAGAGAGTTACATGGTTATTTGATACTCCTTTCTTTAAGAGCGGAGCAATATTAAATTTATTTTTTGTTTGTTTAAAGTAGAGATAGTTTCAAAAGAGGGATTCTACTTAGACACCTCCTTATTGTTTTTGTCATTTAAGTCTAATAAAGTGTTTTCAATTAACCCTATTATAGGAATGAAAGCTAAGAACCATGCAAAGTACAAGGCCGTAGCTACTTGTCCAATTTCCACATAAGGATATTCAGGGTGTTGAGATCCAAGGAACATTAAGATAAGGAAGATTCCAATGAAAGCAAAGAAAGCTATTTTCATACCTGGTCTAAATTGATTTCCTCTAATTCTTGATATATCTGTAAGAGGTAAAATTAATAAAATTAATAAAGAAGCAAACATAGCGATAACTCCTAATAATTTATTAGGAATAGATCTTAATATTGCATAGAAAGGTAATAAATACCATTCAGGAACGATTGAAGCAGGTGTAACCATAGGGTCCGCTGGTATATAGTTATCAGAATGACCAAGTAAGTTAGGATAAAAGAAAACAATAACAGATAAAGCTAAGAAGAAAGCAAATATTGTTACGAGATCTTTATAGATAAAATAAGGGTGCATAGGCATACGATCCGCATTAGCATTAACTCCATTAGGGTTTCCAGAACCGTGCACATGTAGAGCGAGTAAGTGTGCAACAGCTAAAGCCGCTAATACAAAAGGTAATAAGTAATGTAAAGAGAAGAATCTATTAAGAGTGGCATTACTTACGGAGAATCCCCCCCATATAAGTTCAACTAGGTCTTGTCCAAAAACAGGGATAGCAGATAACAAGTTAGTAATAACTGTTGCCAAGTTTTAAATTAAGCATTGTAGTGTTTATTTGAGCCACTAAGATCTATTTCTAATTGAGATCTTGTTTTCAATACTTAATCACGTTTTTTACTTTATATTTAGCTACTTTTTTTACTTTGCTTGCTATTTTTATTATTCTTAATTGATTTTATCTTCTGTGATCTTATATAACTATAAATATAAATATAAATATAAATACTATTATAAATATAAATATAATTTGAATATTCATTAATACTCGGGACTACCGTTCCAATTTAAGATTTAAAAAGATAGGGTTATCAGGGACAGAGTCTCTCTCTGCAGTTCCTGTATCAATGGCAATAATTATGTATTTCTAGGAGAGATGGGGAACATAACTATTACTTATAACTTAGAACCTCTCCCTTATAACTTATCACTTATAACTATCTGGGGTAGGACTTTTAATTAAAACCAGTTCCTAGGAGCAAGGTGTTAGTAGTAATAAGGTTTAAGAAGAATAGTGAGGTCTTGGTCGGATAGAGAGATTCCCACAATTCAAGAAATTAAATGAAATTACTGGTTTCTATTCGACACTACTGTATAGATAGGGCTATATAGGAGAGAGAAGGTAAATGTCAGTGAGTCCTAAACATAAAAAATAAAAAATAAAAAATAAAAAGATAATAATAAAAAAAAGGACAACAACGCGAAATTGTAAAGCTAATCTGTAACATTTCAGTAAAACCATATGACATACGATAGTTTGCTCGTAGGCTAAAACTCCGACTGTACATTAAGCATATAAATTTACGTAATAAAAGATATATACCCATCGATGTTCCAGTCTGTAGCGATCGTATCTCCCTCCTTAATTCTTTATATTAATACAATTACTAATAAGGAAGAGATATAACCGACGGTCTTGATACAAAACAATATCTTTGACCTGTTTTCATCGATATTGCCAAATAAACAATATTTAATTTCATTTTTGTTTTAATTTCAATTAAATTTTAAAATAAGATTGAATAAGGAAATGTAACTTATTTATTAATCTTAATTTGTTATTTGACTATACTAATTATAATTCTAATTTATATTTCATTGAAGGATGAACGTAAGGTAGTACGATTTCACGTAGTAAAGGCATAGATTCTTTCCAAATATAAATAATATATTGATTTTCTTTACCCGCTGATTGTACACTAGCTTTAAGATTAAAATTATCATAAAGTACTTTAACTAGTAACAGACAATCAGAATAAGAAAAAGAATTAGTAGAGAATTTAAATCCAGAACTCACTTTACCTCCATCATCCATTATCCAAATGGCTAAGGCCAAAGGAGTAAGAAAATCCCCAATATTAGAAGGTACTTTTTTTTTACCATTTATATACCAAAGTTCATGAACCCAGTTAAAGCTAGTATAGGTCCAGGTTCTAAATCTAATAATCTTTCTTACAATACCTTTTTGCCCTAGTCTAGTATTTATTAAAGGTATTTGTGATGAGCAGTATCCTAATTCAGCTAAATAATTATGTAACCAAAGTAAATAAGAGGTATGTGAGCCTTCTTGGTAGAAATTAATTCGTGTTCCTTTATTTCTCTGTTCTGCATAACCATCTCCTAATAAACTTCCAAAGATTATAGAAAGTATATTTTTATTATGAGGACCTATTCGCTGCAGTGCTCGTATTTTTACTATTTGAGATTTTTTAATTTGAACTTTGGAATTAGTTATTTTACTAATATTATTAGAAGGCAATAAGTGAGAATAAGTGTTAATGTTACTATCTAGACATTCTTCATGTTTAATTGAAATATAATCATAGTATAAATAATTAGCATTTGGGGCTAATTCAGGCAAACCCCATAAAGACATTTGACCATAAGGTAAAACATAACCCAGGAAAGCGATCTAGTTCTAATTTATTAATATAAAAGCTACCAATATTAATAATCTTGTACTCTATCTATTTATTATTACCCAAGTGCTATACTTTTCACTCTTTCTAATAAATTTCATTTAGAGCCTTGAGTAGTTATAATTCTTTGGGACCCTTCCCATTTACTTTACTTTACTTTTAATAAACCGAATTTCTCTTATTCTTATATTTATATTCAGTTATATTTAGGTTATAATAAAAATTTTTGTTTCTTTTTATCGAGAATTAAGAAAGCAAGAAAGTTAGTGAGAAAGAAAAATTAAATAACTAAGAACTCCGACTGTACATTAAGCAGCATTGCAGCCACCCATTAGTGACCCAGTCTGTAGCGATTGTTGTTATCAACCGACGGTCTGAAAATTAGTAGTATTTCTTTAACCGTTTTCACTAATATAGCCAGAATTAGTCTATTTTATAAAATATTAGACTAAACCCAACACCCCTGTAAAGGTGTTTCGACATTTCTATACCAAAACTCCCCATAGACAGGTTAATGTTTTGCCCTAATGTCGAGACTTTGAAAATACCCAATTAAATACCTAATTTATACTTCATGGTTTCTATGATATAAGGTTCTAGAATTTTACGTAATATCGGCATAGATTCTTTTCAAATAGATATTCTCCATTGATTAGGTTTTCCAGATTTTATAACCGAAGTTTTAAAATTATATTTTTTATTTAGTATACTAGCTAAAAATATACACTCCTCATAAGTAAAACTATTAGTTGCTAGGAAAATACCTTGACCTTTCTGATAAGAGCCGTCTTGCATTATCCAATTAGCTAACCCTAGCGGTGTTAAATAATCACCTATAAAAAAAGGTACTTTTTTAATGGTTTTACCTTTTACATTTATATAAAAAGAATCATATATCCAAGTTAAACTAGAAAATGTAAATAAGCTTAATTTATAATTAAATCGGTTTTCAATTTTAGAAAGCTCCTCGGTTTCCTTACTTAAGGGTAACCCTTTTAAAGCGAATGGAGATTTAACTATTAAAGTAGGAACAGGACGAGAACAATACCCTAAATTATAAAAAAGTAAACTTAAATAATGAATATAGGCAGTATTACTTATACTTTGCTCTATGTTAAATCTGACACTATTTAAAGATTTTCCTGGTATTTTATCTGCCCAAAAATCTCCTAAAAGACCTGAAATAATAATATCTAATATTTCTTTATTGTGTGGTCCTATTCTATTAATAGCTTTAGTTCTAGCTTTATTTATAGGTAAAACAGCAGAAGTTAGATCCGAAAAAGAAACCTTACTGTTAATTGTATTAGTTTCAACAGCAAGAGTTAGATCCTTAAAAGAAACCTTACTGTTAATTGTATTTAAATCGTAATATTCCCAATTTGGCCACAACTTAGCCATCATTAAAACTAAGATTATAACTCCTATAGACCATACTAATACTCTAGGAGATTGGTATGAACCATAGTATAAACCTCTAGCAACGTGAGCATAAACGAAGATGAAAAAGAAAGATGCCGTGTTTGCGTGCACGTATCTAATTAACCATCCGTTATTAACATCTCTCATTATCATTTAAGTTAAAAACATGTATCTTACCTTTAAATAGTTAAAAGATTTTAGGTTTTCCTAATTTCAATTTACGGTTCCCCCCTCACCCTCACCCCCATCCCCAATCCTCTGTTTAATTAGATTAGATTAGATTAGATTAGGTTATATTAAATTAGTTTAGATTAGATTGTATTATATTCTCTTATACTCTATTCTATTAGATTCTATTAGAGATTCTTAGATTAGTTTATATTATCTTATATTCTATGATATTCTATTAGATTCTATTAGAGATTCTTAGATTAGAATTTATTCTCTTATATGATAAGATAGGATATTCTATTAGATTAGATTAGATTAGATTAAATTAGATTCTATTCTGTTCTATTAGACTATAATATTCTTATATATGATTATTGTATACAGTTAGATTAGATTAAATTAGGTTATATTATCTTATCTTCTATTCAATTATATTCTATTAGAGATAATTAGATTCTATTCTATAAGATTAAATTAAGAGTAAACACTAAAATAGATAAGGGTATAGAAAAAAATAGTTAATTAGTTAACTACTAAAAATCACTTAGAGGTCTCGTCTAGACAGCGGGGAATAACAATAAGGAAAGGTGGAAGTAACAGAGAAATTCGGTTAAAGGATAGAATAAAACAGTTTAAATCCCAACCTAAACTGAATCAATTTAAATAGATTGTATAGCCACTAAGCGAGTTTTCTTGAATATCCAAATAATATGGAGATTAAGAGTTAAGACTTATTTTTTAACTGGGGTATTCAACTATTATATTTTTCTAATTTAAAGGAGGAGGTGTTAGACTTATTTTATTCTGTCATGTTTGTACAACCTTTCTAAGGGTTGATCGGACTATATCATCTCTTTATTTCTTTTTATAAACTTTCTTATGCGTTAGGAATTGGTTTGAATTGAATTGATTTGATTTGAGTGGATTTGATTGGAATGGATTGGTTTTATTTTTTTCCCTTCGTTAGAGGATTATTTTAGAAACAAAAGTTCTACGTTTAGTCTCTGAGGATCCCTATGTTTAATATTTAAGTTGAGAGTTTAAGGTAAGGTAATTATTAATTGTTATTATTATTGTTATTATTATTGTTATTATTACTTTTAAGAAAGATTTGTAGGTTTCCTGCTGATTGCCCAATCTTTTAAATTGTTACTGTTATAAAACGAGTATTAAAAGTTATTAGGGGTTTTTAGCAAATAGTAGAGTTTAAAGAACACAAATAAGAGATATATTATGTTCTACACTGTTGAAAGCCATTTCAACACTAGGGCAGTAATGCATGGCTAAAAAGGCTCCTGTTAAGATTTGAATAATTAAACAAGTAGCTAGTAAAGAACCGAAGTTCCATAAGTAAGTTATATTTGCAGGTTGAGGAGAATCAACTATATAAGAATTCACTAATCTCAATAATACGTTTTGTTTTAAAAGTCTCATTTTTTATTTTTTATTTTTGTAAGTTTTGTTTTCTTAAAAAAGAATTTTTAGGTTTCTTACTGCTATTTAATTTTACTCTGGTTATTTCTAGTATGATTATGATTATTTCTTGATGTTTAACTTTTCACTTTTGTTTTTAAGCTTATTTAAGCTAATCTTTGACACATTTTTACTTTTCGCTCTTCAAACGGCTACTAAGGGGAAAGGTTTAGGAGTAGAAGTTGGTGTTAGTAAAGGCATTTAAATAGGATTAGTTCAAATAGCTTGTGTAAGCGTTATGTGTTTAAGTATTTAAGTATTTAAGTGTTTAAGTATTTTTGTGTTTATGTGTTTATGTGGTTTAGTTTATGTTTGTGGTTGTGTTTTGGTTGTCCGATATAGATCTATAAACTGGTAGTGGAACTGGTAGTGGAACTGGTAGTGGAACTGGTCTTGGTTTTATCTGTTTCTGTGTGTTAGGATCTGTTACTGTAAGTTTAAGTTTAAGTTTAAATTTAAGTTTAAATTTAAGTTTAAGATTCAGTATAAGTAAAAGTGTCCGTTTAAGTTTCAGTTTAAGTATAAGTGTCAGAGAAATAAATAAAAAACTAGGTAAATAAAAAAGTAATATGCAAGTCTTTTTATAGACTCAGATAGAAGATCTGGTTTGATTCTTAACAATACAATACAATACAATTAAGGTTTCAGTTATAGTTATTATTAGATTTAAGTTGTAAATGAAAGTTGTTATTATTTTATTTTTAAGTTTCCCCTGTTTAAGAGGGTCCCTGGTTATAGAGAGTAACTCCTAGGGTTTATAGGATAGAGAGGATTTGGTTACAGTTACCGGTAGTGAGTATAATAGATTTTCTATATAAATAAACCTATAAATAAAACTATAAATACTCTTAAAAGTTTCAGTTTGTTTGTTAGAGGGATGAGTTTGTTTGTTAGAGGGATGAGTTTGTTTGTCTGATTGTTTGATTCTGTGATTATTTGATTATTTGATTATTTTATTCGGTTATTCTGTGATTCGGTGATTTTGTGATTATTTGATTCTGTTATTCGCTTATTCGCTTATTCGGTGATTCTGTGATTGTTGTTCGGGAATGGTTTGTTGAGCGTATGTGTTTTTTTTATCCGTCTCCGTGTAAGATCCGTGCCTATTTTTCTCCCATTTCCGTGCCGGGCGCCTTAGGGGGCAGGGACATCTGGAGATAGAACTTTTTTATGGTGTGGTTAGGATTGAGCTATTCGGGGAAAAGAGCTATTAGAGGTATCTATCTTTAGGGGCTCTTTCTTGTAGGTAATCGGTAGTATTTAAGGGGAGATTTATGTGTGGCTGACTTTTATTATTCTGTGCTATACTAGACTATACTAGAATATACTATACTTTACTATACTATAAAGAGGAGGGGGGTGTGAGGTAGGATAAGTAAGGCATTGATTAGGAGAGAGAGGTAATAGTAGCAAAGAGGTTTTGTTTAAGTGGATTGTAGTTACACTGTTCGGAGAGAAATGTTATTGTTTTAGTTTTTCTGTTAGTTATTGTTTTGTTGTTATTCTTCCTCTTTTAGGAAAAGTTGTTGTTACTAAGGGTTGTTTCCACTACTTACAAACTTATATTTGATTGTTGAAGGGTTGAAGGTAGTGAAGGTAGGACTTATAAGGTATTCCGAAAGGACTGAGATAAAGCATTAGGATTAGGTTTAGATTAAGAATGGGATTTTAATTTTAGTTTTAGTGTTAGTCTTAGTTTTAGGGTTAGTTTTAGTGTTAGTGTTAGTTTTAGTGCTAGTTTTAGTGTTAGTGTTAGTGTTAGTTTTAGTTTTAGTTTTAGTTTTATACATAATTAGATTTATAATTGTTCGTTCGTTCGTTAGTTGTTTAGTTCGTTCGTTCGTTCGTAAGTTAGAAATGTTCGTTCGTTAGTTCGTAAGTTAGTATTGTTCGTTCGTTAGTTCGTAAGTTCGTTAGTTAGTTAGTTTGTTTGGAAGAAAGAGGTCATGTTCTTAAAGAGTTTATTTTTAAAAAAGAAAAATGGTTATTAGATTTGAAATTATTAGATTAGAATTTTTGTTTGATCACCTTTCCACTAGAACGTTGAAAATTTAATATTCACTTACAATAAGGAATAAGGGGGTGGTCTCAGTTAAAGAAAGAGATGTTTAGACGGGGGTTACAGAGGGAGTTAGAGTAAGTTAAAGGAGGTGAGAGACTGGGGCTTATTGAGGGAGCTATTGTCAGTGACAGGGAATGGTGTAGAGGCTGGGGGTGAAAGAGGGAGTTTGTGTAAGTTAAAGGGGGTTTATTTTAATTTATTTAATTTGATTAGATTTAAGCTTAATTTAGTTTAGATTCTTTTAGTTTAGATTCTTTTAGTTTAGATTATTTTAGTTTAGATTATTTTAGTTTAGATTATTTTAGTTTAGATTATATTAAATACTATTAGCTTATATTAGATTAAATTCTATTAGCTTATATTAGATTAAATACTATTAGCATATATTAGATTAAATTCTATTAGCTTATATTAGATTAAATTCTATTAGAATATATTAGATTCTCTGATATTATCTTATATTGGATTATTAATAAGGGGCAATATCGAAAGCAATTAGTAAACTAGGAACTAAAATAATAAAAGCAACAGCAACAGGTAATAGGTTTAACCAACAAAGGTCAATAAGTTGATCATATCTTAATCGAGGTAAGGTTGCTCTGAATAATACAAACAGGAAACAGAATAAACAAGTTTTAACTCCTAATATTATAGCTTGAAGATTAATAATAGAATCATTTACAAAGATTTCCGGTAAGTGGTAACCACCTAAGAAGAATATAGCAGATATAGAACTAAATAAAACAATAGAACTATATTCACCTAAGAAGAAGAAAACAAAAGGGACAGAAGAGTGTTCAGTAAAGAAACCCGCCACCAGTTCAGATTCAGCTTCTTGAAGATCGAAAGGAGTTCTAGATGTTTCAGCTAGTATAGCTATAAAATAAAATATAAATACGGGTAATAATGGGAAAATAAACCAAATTGCTTGTTGAGACTCAATAATTTTAGAAAAGTTTAAAGAACCCGCTAATAATATAATAATTAAAATAGCAGAACTTAAAATTAACTCATAAGAGATCATAGCTGCAGTTGATCGAAGAGATCCTAAAAAGGCATATTTAGAATTAGCAGACCATCCTGCTAATAAAACTCCATAAACACCTAAAGAGGATAAGGCTAAACTATATAAAATACCCAAAGATAAATCAGATATAGCTAATCCTTCACCAAAAGGTATAACTCCCCATCCTAATAAACTAAATACTAGTGTTGAGACAGGGGCTAAATAAAATAAGACTTTATTAGCTTGAGAAGGAATAACCGTTTCCTTTAAGATTAATTTTAAAGCATCTGCAAAAGGTTGCAGAATTCCATAATATCCGACAGTATTAGGTCCTACTCTTCTTTGATGAGCAGCTAATTGTTTTCTTTCTATTATAGTCATAAAAGCTACTGCTAATAAAACAGGTAGAATTACACATAATACGTCAATTAAATTTAAACCTACGCTAAGTAGAGACAAAAAAAAGTTATTAGAATTCATTGAAAAAAGTTTTTGTAAAATATAAAAATATTATTTTTTAGTTATTAAATAATATTTGGTTGATATGGCTAGCTCCGAGTGTTGGATTGGGGATTTGTACATTTTTAGACTTAGAGTGAGTACTTACTCTGTTTATTTTTTATTTAGTGGAAATTTGACAGTGTAGAATGGTTTGGTTATTGGTTAGTGGTTAGTGGTTAGGGGTTATTGGTGATTGATTATTGCTTATTAAAGGCTGTATCTATTTATACGTTTAATTTTTTCTATTTTATTTTTAGATGTAAGAAGTAGTGATCTGATAGAAGGGACTGATCCGATTTGTATAAGCCCTTTCTATTCAAGTTTAGATCATTTCTATTTGTAACCAAGGTAATTGAGGTTATCATAGATACTTAACCTAACCTATACAGACAGAGAAACAATAAAGAAACATACACCTTTACAGAGACAGCCACAATAGTTTAGTTAATTTTATGTTAGAGTAAAGAGATCGGTTAGTAGGTAGATAGCTTTTAGGTAGAAAGTTAGGTTTTTATTTTATTTGATTTTCTGTTAGTTTCTTTGCTGTTAGTTGCTCTTAGTTGCTCTTAGTTTCTTTTATTTTATTTGATTTTCTGTTTGTTTTTTCTGTTAGTTGCTGTTAGTTGCGGTTATTTGAAATTATTTGATATTATTTTAAATTTATAATGTAGAGAAACATTTTAGTAATTAAGGGTATAACCTTTATTTAGTTTCAGTGATTGTAATTGTTTATGGCTATTAGTTCTAATTGATTTTGATTCAGTGAAATTTATTTTGTTTCTTTTAAAGGGTTTTGTGTAAAGTTAGTTAGTCACTGTATTTTTATATTTTAGTTTTCTGTATAGTTTATATTTTAGTACGCTGTTGGTAGGTTCCCCCTCTTGCTTACTGTATATTTGAGAGATTTTTTATATTGTTATATTTTTATTCTTTTTATATTTTTATATTTCCATTTTCTAATCCTCCTTCTTACAGAGATACTGAAAGAGATGAAAAGGATAGGGTAATATAGGATAGGCTAAGATAAAATAGTTTTTATAAGGTATAAGCTAGTAGATATCAGCTAGAAGCTATAAGCTATAAGGTCTAAGGTATCAGGTATAAGCTTTAAGCTATAAAGTATAAGGTATCAGCTAATAGGTAGAAGGTCTAAGGTATCAGTTATAAGCTATAAGCTATAAGATGTAAGGTATAAGCTAGAATCTCTAAGGTATAAGCTTTAAGGCCTAAGGTATAAGGTATAAGGTATAGCTATAAGGTCTAAGGTCTAATCTAAAAGGTAGAAGGTCTAAGGTAAGGGAGGACCGGTTAGTAGTAGGGGAGTGTGTATATAAGACCGAGAAGAGTAAAAAATGTAGGTTGTTTTTTTTTTTGTTACTGGTTACTGTTTAAAGGGAATAGCAGGCTATAGGTAAGGGTGATGGTGGCTGATTAATTAGTTTGTTTATTGTGTTTTTAGTTTGTTAGTGGGTGTGTGTGTAAAACTAGATAGTTTGGTTTAGTTATTTATGTCGTATTCTTATGGAGAGAGAGGGTGAATTGTGTGGTTATTAAAATAAATTTTTGTTTGGTTTATTTTAGGAATTGTTTGCTTGTATGTAGGGATTATCTGCTTGTATGTAGGGATTCTCTGCTTGTATGTAGGAATTCTGGGCTCTTAGGTAGGAATTCTTTTATCTTATGTAGGGATTCTATTATGTGCTCTTAGGTAGGGATTGTTTGATGTTATTTAGGTAAGAGAGGTAGAGGGTTGTTAGGGTTAAAATAAATTATTATCCACAAAGAAGGTGGGTTGAGGAGAGTAGAGGGTAGAGGGTTAAATAAAATTATTCTCCAAACAGAGGGAGGGTACAGGTAAGAAGGTACAGGTAAGAGGGTCCAGTGAATAAGGTAAAGCTAAGAGGGTATAGGTAAAAAGGTGCCGGTAACAGGGTAAAGGTAATAGGCTGAGAGGGGGTGTGTGTGTGTTTATGTGTTTCTGTGTTTCTGTGTAAGGTTAAAAAAGAGTGACAGAACAGAGACAAAAAGAACCTATTTATCAGCTAGAGTAATTATTCCTATAGAATTGATTTTAACTAAATTCTAACCGGACTTTTAACGGTAACAGTAAGATTAAAATTAAAAACTCCTCTATGGAATTAACCTTTCTAGGAGAGAAAAAGATTTGCCAGATAAGGCTAATAGAATAGAAACAATTAAAGATAGAAGCTAAGACAGTAAAAGTAGGGTAGAGGCTTTTAACTGTGAGGGTTATACACTGTGGGTGGGGGTGGTGGGTGCAGGAGAGGGTATGTTTCAGTGTATGGTTAAGATTAAGGAGAAGGTTAGGGTTATTGGTTAAGGGGGTTTAGGGTAAGTGTGTATAATCCAAGGTTTAATCATTTTTATTTATTTTATTTGATTTTATTTGGTTTTATTTTTGTTTTATTTTAGTTTTGGTTATTTTAGTTTAATTTATTTGTTTATCTGTAAAATTTAAATTTAAATGTAAATGTAGTAGGCAGGTAAGAGAGTGGTAAAGGAGAAGGTATTCTGTAAACGCTAATAATTATAATAAAAAAAGGGGGGTGTTAGGTGTTTGGTATGTGGGCTCTTTGGTAGGTGCTCTTGGTCTGTGCTGTTGGTATGGGGTAGTGGGTATTGGATACTTGGTATTTCTAGGTAGTATGGGCTATTGGATATTGAGTGTTTGGGCTTTGGTGGTTGTGTGAGGGTAAATATCAAATTAGATTAATTTTTGTCCCGTAGAGATAGTTATCGTAAAGCTTCCCATTTTATTTTTATTAGTTATTTTAGCTACATCTAAGAAGTTAACTTTTCCCTGTGCAGAGATTCCTTTATTATGAGATTTTACAGTTACTTTTGGTATTATTGATTGACCTGGTAATCTTCCGGCTACTTTTATATTTAAACCGGTTAATACAGCTATCTTTTTATTTTTCACTTTAGCTAGATTATAAGGGTCCAATTGAACGAGTTTAGTAATTTCATAGATACTATCGATAAATTCGAAGTAACTTCTTTTTTTAATTAAAAGTAGGTTAAGTGTAGAGGCTAGTATATTACTATCAAGGTTAGGTTTATATAATCTAGTTAATTCAAATTCAACTGTTTTATTGAATAATTTACTTAAGTATTTTGTTAAAGAACTAAATTTCTTAGGGAAACTTTGAGCTATATTTAATTGACTTAATAAAGTTAGCTTTTTTAAATATAATCTTTTGTGTTTATCTTTTTTATTTTCTTGTGCGGCTAAAAGGAATTCGTTTCCATATTTATTAAGAGTTTTAGGGTTTATGTGGTTTGTATTTTTAAATAAGTAATAAAATCTTTTTAAAATTTTGTGTTTAATTTTATTATGTGTAGAGAAATTAAATTTATTTCTTTCATGTTTATTAATAAGGTTAAATGTATTAAGATTTTTACCCAATTCTAAGTAAAGGTATTTGAAGTAATTACTATTAACAGTTAATTTTTCAGAGAACATTTGATAGAATTGAGATTTTTTAATAATATCTAAATCCGGTAAGCAGATGAAATAGAACAATTTAATAGTGATTTTTTCAGGTGTAATAACAAAAGTAGGTTTACTAATTAAGCAGTAAATCGATTTAAAGAAAGCGTTTAATAATTTATTAATATTTTTAAACATTCTATCCGAGAGGTAATTTCCATCGTTACTGTGTTTATTAAAGTTATAAGAAATAAATTGGTGATATTTATATTTAGAATTTTGTTTATTTGATTTAGTTAAAAGAGTTTGAGTTTTATCCTTAATAGGTGTTAAAATATTCAGGTATAATTGACTAAGGTTCTGAAGGTATTTAGAGTTGTCTCTATTATAGCTATTATTAAATTTACTTATAAGACTTTGTGACAATCCTTTCTTTAATCTGTCTTGAGATTTTGTACTTGCTACTTTTACTGTTTTTAATTTAGGTGTTTTAATTTGATTTTTAATCAATTGTTTTTTAATTTCAATTTGATTGTTTAAGTATTTAAGTAAGAAGATTTCATTAGCCATAATTTTTCTTTTGGAATAAATATTATTCAAGTAGTTTTTAAAGAAAAAAGGTAAAAATTTATTATTAATTTGTGTTTTAAGTAAATATTCTAATTTAGAGTAAATAAGATTGAACTGATTAAAGTTAATTTTATTAGAGTGATCTAGGCAATATTTAAAGTAATGACAGAATAAAAGGTGACTAACACTAACTGTAATATTGTAATTAAAGTTCCCTAAATTCTTAATAATCCCTGATTGATTAAAGTTAGTCTGTTTATTAATAAGGTTAAAGTTATTAAAATTATTATAAATATTCTTATTAAACTCTTTATTCTCCTTAAAGTTAAATTTATTCAGTTGAAATAGTTTCAGTGCGCTAGGGTTAATCTGATAGTTATTAAGGTTAAAGTTAAGGCCTTTTAATTTAAAAATGATTCGTTTATCATTGAATCTATTCAGAGGGGCTATATGATGGAATTTAAAAGTTCCTCTTTTTAGTCTTCTTAGCATGTATTTTTTATTATTTTTTCTAATTCTGTAAGTTAATTTATTATAATTAATTTTAGTTTTTAGTTTCTTTTCTATCAATTCTTTTGTTAGTTTTAATTTTTTAACTTTTCTCCAGAAGTATTTCCAACTTATCTTTCGGCTTTTTTTTATACGTCTATTTGTTCTAAGTATTGTTTCTCTTCTTAGTAAAAACAGTCTCATTAGACTATTTTTAAGAAGATAATTTCTTATTTTTCTTTTGGATTTATGTAATCTGAAGATTTGAGAGAATTTTATAGCCGATTGTTTTTTTGCTTTAAATCGGTTAGATAGTTGTTTCAGTTGCAGTTTCAGTTTAATAAGAGAGATTCTTAAATTAGAGTAATTAAATTTAGAAAGGTTCTGAACTTTATAGTTATTAAGTATATTAAAGTAAACTTTAGGGTTATTATTATTAATCTTATTAATAGAGTTATTAAAATTCAATGAAAGATGCGATTTAAATTTAAAGTTATTAAGCGTGGATCTATGGAATTTTGTATTTTTAAGGCTTTTTGTTTTTATTTTTAGTTTCTTTGTTAGTACCCGTATATTCATTTTTACCTTTTCCGTCAGTATTAATGGTGCTGTTGGCTGTATTCTTTTTAGTAACCGTTTTAAACCAGTTATTCTTATTTTTATTCTGTTTATAGCTGTGCTTCTGGCTTTTAGTAGTCTTGATTTTCGGATTCTTTGTTGTTTTTTTAAATATTTTGTACTTGCTTGTGCATTTGCAGTGGCACTTGCTGTCTTATTATAGGTGCTGTCTGTTAATTGAAGTAAAAGCTTATAATCTCTAATTAATTTAATAAGAAGTTCTCTCAATTTAACTTTCGTTACAGAGTTGGTTCTTTTTAAAGATTTAATCAGATTAAACATTTTTGTAAGTTCTGGGCTGTTACTATCTACTATTTGTTTTTTATATTTTAGAGCGGCTCTGCTTAATCGGGCGATTTTTAGACTGAATCTTTTTAATTTGATTTTTCTAATTCGGACTTTAGTTATCATTTCTCTAAAGTAAGCGTTATTAATTATATAATTATTACTTAATATAGATAGACTTATAAATTTAGTATTAATAAATTTAAGTTTTTTAAAAATATTAGCTAATTTATATAATTTCACTAATTTAATAGTTTTAAATAGATCCTTTTTATTTACAAAGAATAAATTATTTTTAATAAAATTTACTGTTGTTAAAGGGTTTATTTTTATTCTATTAGTAATAGGTAATGAAGAGTAAGGATTGTTGTTATTAGCAATTAGATTAAATTTATTATATTTGAGTTTAGGGTGTTTATACAGTTTTTTATTAGAAATGTTGTTAAATAATTCCGATACTCTGTTCAGATATAACTCAAAAGAGTAGTTGTTATTAGGATTCTTAGTGAAGCTACCTATTCCTAAAGGGTTAAAACTATTAAAAGGTAGATTTAGAGTAACATTTCCTTTACTATTATTATTATTACTATTACTAATTCTGTTACTATTTATATTAGCAGGTAAATAATAAGTACCTACAGACAGGTTAAGAATAGAAGTATTTAAACTGTGGTTATTTTCCTTAGATATACAGTTATTTTTAGGGAAAGCAAATTTAATTTTATTAGAAAGTTTTAATAAATTGTATTTCTTTTTAAGGTACAGGTAATTAAGGTCAAAGAATGATCTGTAACTGTTAACCCCTACAAATTTCATTCAAGGACTATTCTCGTAGATCTTCGCTAATCTAATCTTCTCTAATAACTGATTAAGGGAGATAGGTTTAGTTCTAGCAATATTTTTTTTAAATTGACCAATTTCATAAAGATCAAAATTAGAATAAGAATAAACAAGTTTATTTTTTTTAGAATTAATCAGTCTATAAAGACCGGTATTTTTATTAACACAGACAATAGGTAATAGTTTATCATTCTTAATAGGGCTTTCTAACCAATTCAATAACGGTTTCCAATTAGAGATAGGTGTTTTATAACCATTAAAATAGGTAATTTTATTTTTCAAATTATCAGGCAGTGTTAGAGAATCTTTAACTAACCGTTTAGTATTAATAAAGTTTTTATAAATAGGGTTATTATGTGTAAGCAATTTTAAATTACTTAAAACTCCTTTAGCTTTATGGGCGGTTTGCCAGAGTTCTGACTTAAATTTGAAGAAAGATAAGTATTTCACTCTGTTATTGCTGCTATGATAGTTATAAACTCGGTACAGTTGTGAGATGATTTTTTGTACTCTGTTTCTATTAAGGTGTTTAGGGCTGTTTACCTTGTTGTTAAGGTCTAAGACGACAAATGCTGGGCTCAGTAGCGGATTATATTTTTTTAAGTATTTTATGGTTCTTAGATTTTGCTTTCTCTCTATTGATTGAAGCTTGTTACTTTTGTATGTGTCATCTTCGAATTTTGTGGTTGTTTGTATTAGTTTGGAGGCTATTATTAAGTTAGCTCTTATTCTCTCCTTACTTTCTAATTTATATCTGTGGACTAGATTGCTTAAATTAATTTGTTTTACATCACTTTCTTTTAGGACTCTGGTGTATTTTAATTTAGTTAATCTAGTTGTTAATTTAGAGCTTTCTTTTGCTGCTCTGTGGGCTGTTCGACTGTACATACCCTGTTTATTTAATTTAGAGACTAAATGTACTAATTGTGGGGTGATACTATTTAAAGAACTATTTGTTTTAATATTAGTATTACTATTAGTATTAGTATTAGTTTTATTAGTATTATTAATATTAAAGTTAAATTCAGTATTAGTATTAGTATTATTTAAATTTTTATTTAACATATGTAAAAGTAGTTTTCTTAAATGTGGACATTTAATGGTTTGAATTTGATCTTTGGTGGTTTAAGGGGTTTAGTTACTTATTTAGGGGTTCGGTTAGAGGAAGTGGTCGCTTACAACTGAAACTGTCGCTTACGCAGTCGCTTACGCTTACGCGGACACTTACGATTGGGTTTATTATCGAATGAGAGACAGATACTGAAACAGATACAGAGACAGTTAAATAAAAAGGTACAGATACATATACATATACCTATAAAACTATCTATAAAGGGAAATCCACACCTCTTACCATTAATAGTAAGAGTTTCCTTAAGAGTCACAGTAATAGTTTCCTTAAGCGTCACAGTAATAGTTTTCCTTAAGAGTAACCGTCTCCTTAACAGTAATAGTAATAGTAAGATAAACAGTAACAGACTGTCAATAACTACGATAAGCTATAACTTCTCCTTCTAAACCAGGTAGTTACTTAAGTTTGAGGAGAGAAAAGCCCTGACTCATAAGTGAATTAAAACTAATTTATATCTACTTCCTTTTCAATTAAAATTTAATTTTACATTTAGAGTATTAATTCCCTAATTTAGTTAAAAGAAATTAAAAAGAATTAAATTAGCAAACCTAATAAGTATTATTTACTAATAGCCTTAATAGAGGACAGATTATTAAAAAAAGGTATACATGCGTTCCGTTTTATGTTTTATGTTTTATGTCTTATGTTTTATGTTTTATCTGTTAGGTCTTAGGTCTTATGTTTTATCTGTTATCTGTTAGGTCTTATGTTTTTTGTTTTATGTTTTATCTGTTATGTTTTATGTTTTTAGCTACCGACATTGAGATTATTTGCTACCCCCAATTAGATTATTGGCTACCCACACTGAGATTTGTTGCTACCGACAGTTATATTATTTGCTACCGTCATTTCTATTCATGCTCTTTATTATTAAGATTATTATTATTATTATTGTTATTATTATTTATTATTATTATTATTATTATTAGTTGCTACCGTAATTGATAGCTGTTACTTCCTACTTGGAGATTATTGGATAGTTGTTTCTATTAGCTGCTAGTTATTGCTATTATTTCCTAAAGACATTCTGAGTATTTCCTATTTAAATTAAAAAGTATAAGAATTATTTCCTATTATTTCCTATTAATTCCTCTTAGTTATTCATTCCTATTAATTCCTATTAATTCCTATTATTTGAGATTCTTTCCTATTCTTTTCTATGCTTTTAGATTAATTCCTATTATTTGAGATTATTTGTTTTTATTCTTATTTGAGAGGATTTCCTGTGTTTTAGTGGATATTTAATGGTTGTATTTAAAGGAAAGTATTTAAGGGAAAATAACTATTAAGGTTATTTATAGAACAGATAAGAGTTTCTCTAAGAGACCTGCAAGGTATGTAGATTTCGGTTGATTATTATTATTAAGATTATTATTATTATTATTCCGTGAGTGACAGGTGGTCTATTTATCTGGAGGCTTTTCTATTTGATACGGTCTAAAGGAAATACTCCTCTAGTAATAGATAATTGAACTAAGACAGACTCCCCCCTTACCCCTTACCCCCTTACTAAGAAAGACTCCCCCTGCAGGGTTGGCAAGGCTCGTAACCGCAGCGTAGGTGCTACTTTGGTTATCCTCATTGAGAATAGTATTTCTTAGGCTCTCCATTCTAAATGAATCTATTGATCTTAAGTTGATTTGCCTGTTGTTTTTCCACTAAATTAGATAAAGCTTCCGATTAAGATTCCGATTAAGATAAAGATTTCCAAGAAATAAACAGAATCCAATAAATATAAAGATTCCAATTAAGATTCCGGTTAAGATTATGATTATGATTATGATTATGATTATGATTAGGATTGTTACCTTTTCTATCACTGTTATAATCTAAGACTTCTAGAACAGATAGTTTCTGATTAAGTTTATGGTTATTGATACTTAAATATAAATATAACTATAACTCTCAGTCTAACTAAAAATATCCCTATAATTATAAATAAACCTATAAATAAACAGATAAATATACAGATAAAAATAACTATAAATAAAAAAAATCCCTACAAACCTAACAGAAGCTAAAAAAATAAACTAAACCCTCTCCTTTGTTCGACGGAGTAACCGCGTATGAGTAATAAAAACTAACAAATAACAACAAATAAAAATAAAATAATTTAATTCGCTTTAGCCTATTTATAGATCCTAGAAGGATTCGAACCTTCGTAAAGGGCATTAACAGAGCCCCGCCTAAACCTCTCAACCATAGGACCTTTGTAAATTTATCACTGTATCATTGTATAACTGTATCCTTTTATCCCTTTATCCCTGTTTCCAGGTGTTCCTTTATCCCTTCTTTATCAGTGTGTAAATATATAAATTTATAAATTTGTAACTTTATCCCTTTTTCACTCTGTCTCTAACTGGTCCGTTTATAAATGTATAACTTGTAACTTTTAAGTTTTTAATTTTGTCCCTTTTATCCCTTGTCACTGCTTACTTTTCACTTTTTATTTTCAGTTTTAACTGTTAACTGTTCACTGTTCACTGTTCACTGTTCACTTTTCACTGTTTACTCTTTACTCTTTACTCTTTACTGTTTACTGTTTACTATTAATTGTTACTTTTAACTTGTAACTGTTTAGTTTTCAGTTCTAACTTTAATTTGTAATTTTAAGTTTCTCGCCATTCATTTAATAGTGATAGTGATAGTTATAGGGATAGTTATAGTCATAGTTATAGTTTTAGTTTTAGTTATAGTTATAGTTATAGTTATTGTTCTACATTCTCCCTCTCTAAATAAGGGAAGGTAATTATTAATAAGAACAAATTCGATAAGATTAGAAAAAATTAGAATAAATTCGCTAAAATAAGAATAACTAATCTAAGCTTAGTACCGATTAGCCCCGATTAGAAAAGATTAACTTATTTTAAATAAATTGTGGAATACTAATAATTGTAAGTTCATTTATATTTTTAATTGTAATTGTATTTAAGTTTAGAAAAACAACTCTTAAACAAATATTTATATATTTTAAAGGTTTTAAAAGTTTCAGCCTTTCCTATCAAGGCTCAAGGCTTTTTATTGTTGTTTGTGATATTTATTTTGATTTTGATTTTTATTTTATTTTTTAGGATTGGTGGTTATTGAAGATACAGTCATCTAAAACCTGACTACCTTTAAGAAAGATTGTAATTGTAAATTGTAATTGTAAATTTTAAATTGTAAATCGTAAATTGTAATTGTAAATGTAATTGATCAATCGTCAATCGTCAATCGTCATTCGTAATTCTTTAAGAGAAATAAATTATCCTTTTTCTCTCCTTTTAGATCCTGCTCGGATAGACTTAGACAGTCTAGTAGGATTTATTAAGAGAGGTTATAACAAACAAAAAGCTTTCTCTCATCCTTTCTCTCCTTCTAACAGAGTTTTCAGATTATTTAAATTAGGTGCTTTTAATTGAGGGAGGAGTTAAGGAGGGTGAGGGTGGGGGTGAGGGTGAGGGTAAGTGTCAGTGTCAGTGTCAGGGTGTATGTGAGTATGAAGTGTAAGGACTGTTTGGTTATAAGTAGTAGTTTCAGAGGTTAAATTTATTCAGTTAGACTTAAATAGAAGTAGTAGGGATGGTTTGGAGGGGGTATTAACTAACAGTTTAGTATAGTTATAGAACAGACCTATATGGGGAAGGTACTCTCCTTAAAGGGATAGGGCTTCTTCAGTGAGTATTAAGAGAGTTTTAGTAGGTTCAGTAAGTAAAGGTAAATGGTAGGAGAGAGAGGCTTCCAACTAACAGAACTGTTTATTTCTATTTCTATTAGTCTGATTATTACTATTCCGTATTACTATTACTATTACCTTTGACTATTAAGGTTACTATTAGGTATTACTTATTAATTATTTCTGTTACTGTGACTATTAATTATGACTGTTACTTTAACTATTACTATTACTATTACTATTACTATTACGTATTACTATAACTATTACTATTACTATTACTAAAACTATACTAGGAAGAAAGGGGTAATAGGACTCTGTTGTTTCCTCTGGTTTGATTAGTTTTTGTGTTTAATTGTGTTTAATTGTGTTTAATTGTGTTTAATTGTGTTTAATTGTGTTTAATTTTTAAATAGGGAAGAGGCTGTTTCTACTTAACAGAGAGGTTGAGATTAGAGATTAGAGATTAGATAATAGATATGATAGTTTAGATATTAGGGTTTATAGTTGAGAGATTAGGGCTTATAGAAGATATATTAGATATTAGGTATTAGATATTAGTTCTTAGTTAATAGTTATTAGTTATTAGTTATTAGTTATTAGTTATTAGAGATTAGAATTTAGATATGATAGATTAGATATTAGATATTATAGTTTAGATATGATAGATTAGATATTAGAGATTATAGTTTAGATATGATAGATTAGATATTAGAGATTATAGTTTATAGATTAAATCTGAGAGATTCACAGGGGTGTTTATCTATTAATATTAATCCTTAAGTACATATTTATCTGTATATTTATTTATATAAATTAATGAAATTTTACATCTTAAAGGACTCGAACCTTTACTTCCTTGTTTCGAAGACAAGAGCTTTAACCAATTAAGCTAAAGATGCTAGTAATCTAAAAATAACTCTAAAACTATCTATACTAGAAATATTTGTGATCCTACTTACTTCTAGGGGGTGGGTGTGATAAAACTTTATTATTCGTTCGCTAAGGCTTCTAGACCTCGTGAGATATATTTTGTATGGTTTATTTTTATTTGTATTGTTTATTTTTATTTTAATAGGAAGAGAGTTTATGCTACTGAGAGTTATTTATCGAAGAGAGAGGTTTTTAAATTATAGTCTATTCTAGACTATTCAGAGACTGTTCTTTAGGCTATTTTATTCTATTTGTATTTTGTGACTGTTGTACTGTGATTCTATTTCTATCTATTTATATAGGGCTCTTACTGTGGCTGTGTCTTTATCTGTGTCTTTATCTGTATCTGTATTTTTATAGGTCTCTTTCTCTATTTCTATTTATATTTCTATTTCTATCTCTATTTAGAATTTGTAGTTATTTTATTTAGGACTGTTAGACTAGGGGATCCTTTCTCTAGGAGAGATCTCTCACTTGTATATGTAGAGGTGTAGATTATACAGGGGGGATTGGAGGTAGCGCTTTGTTTTGCGTACGCAAGGGTTGACTAGAGCTCGTTAGTTTGTATAAAGAGGGGGGGTGGGTGAGGATGAGGATGAGGAAGATGTTGAGGTTGAGGTTGAAAAGGGGAGGGGGTTACTTTATTTAAGTATTCATTTATTTCTATTTCATTATAGATTTAATCTAAGTAGTATTATTCTAATCCAATTAAATCTAAAAAGTGAGTTAAAGAAATTAAAGTTCGGAGAGATTAATTTACCTGTTAAATGTTTAAAGAGGTCACAAGAGTTTTAATTGTTACGTCAATTGATTATTTGAAGAAGCCGAAAAGAAGCACCACGATTAGCAGCGCTTATATAGAGTCTTTTAGGAGATAAACGTTTTTTACATATAGTTTACTTTTTATTTGTTCTTCTAGTTTTTCTTTATTGAAACTTAAGTCGGTATTAAGAAGGTGCGACTTATCATGCCAAACTTCTCTAATATTATTTATAATTAACTCTTTATCCATTGTTCTACGTATTGATCCGTTAACTCTTAGGCTTAATAAGTATCTAATAATCAGTTTCCACTTTAAAAACGTCACTGCACGTTTACCGTATACTGGAGCCTTATCAAAAAAAGGAATTATTTCCTCGTTTAAAGCCTGTTTATTACTAATCTTAATGGCAGCATAATCAGGGGTATCGTCTAAGATTGATAGTTTAGCCTGATTTTTAAATTGTTTAGCTAATGCCTCTAATAATAATCTACTATTAGTATATTGATAAATACTTAATACTGATTGGCCGAAACCATCATGAAAGCTTTTAGGTTTGGTTACTAGAGAGAAAGACCCATCACCTGTGACAAAGCCACTTATATAGTTTGGGTCTATACTTTTTAAATGATCTAAGGGTACTCTAATTGGTGCTACTTTCTTTCTATTATGTCTTTCTTTAACAGCTTTAATTCTTTCGATTAACTGTAACTTAGACTCTAGAGTGCTGCTATTTTCCAAGAAATCAAAAAAACTGTTTCTCCAATTTAAGTAATCATAATATTTAGTCCCCTTTAACGGATATTTATCGAAAAAAGGAATTATTATTTTCTGAATCTTATCTATTGAAGAAATTTCTATTTGGACTACATTAGTGTCTGTTCTTATTCGAGAAACTGTGCCACTACCAAAGTAATTGTTAATGGCACAAAGAAGAACAATATCTTTATAATTAGAAGACATTCGGAATCTATATTTTATACCCGTATTAGCCAAAGCTCTAGTATTTGAAAAAACCTGTATATCAAAATTTCCTTCGGCATCTGTCATCCCCGTTAAAAACCAGGGTGAGACATCTGGAGGTAAAGTGGAACTCAAAACCGGCCCTTCGATTTTTCTAGTCTCTAAAAAACTCTCGGGGTCTATGGGTATTTTGTGATTATTTGGAATTAGACCTATTGAAGTATTACTCATTTTTTTAATGAAAGAAACATTACCACTCACAACTAAGAATTTGGAACTATTAATTGAAAAGGGGGTTGATATTTTTGTATTATTTTTTATTTTCATAGACTTCATCTAGTATTAGTGTAATTCTATAGCATCTCTTAAGTAAGAACATGTTAATAATGTAAATACGAAAGCTTGGATTAAAGAAACTGCTAATTCTAATCCAATTAAAGCTACAAAGATTGTGAAAGGAATTACAGTTATAATAGCTACTATTAGATTTCCTGTAAATAATTCAAATAAATACGTAGATAGGATTTTTAATAGCGTATGACCAGCGCACAAATTAGCAAATAATCGCACTCCAAGTGATACAGCTCTAGCTAAGTAAGAAACTAATTCAATAAGAACTAATAAAGGTACTAACCCTAAAGGAGTTCCAGCTGGTATAAAGAAAGCAAAGAATTTAATACCGTGGATAGATAAAGCTAAGATAGTTACTCCAATAAAAATAGTTAAACTTAAACCTAAAGCAACTACTCCACTCGCTGTTATTGCAAAAGAATAAGGAACATTACTTATTAAATTACCGATTAAGATAAAGAAAAATAATGAATAAACAAAAGGAAGATAGATTTCACTATGAGTTCCTACTTGTTCTCTTACCATTGAGCTTAAACTAGCATAAGCAGACTCTAAAGATATAGACCATTTATTAGGGATTAATTTAGAATCATTATTACCATAAAAATGAAATCCTATTACCACTAATAATGTAAATATAGAATATAAACCTAAATTAGTTAAACTTAAATTTATATCACCAAAGATTGGTAATTTTACAGATAGTAAGTTTACAACTTCAAATTGACCTAAAGGTGAGTGTATATTAAAAGAATCTAGTATAGTCATCATTATCGTTGTTATTGTATGTATATATATTTAGTTATATAGATTAGATAGTTTCAGAGAAAGACTAAACTTATAAAAGGATTATTAAGACGCCCTACTATAAAAATCTTTTCTATTCTAAGCTATTGTTATCTCAGGTTAACTGTTCTAAATCTATTCTAAACTGTGCTATTGTTATCTAAGGTAAACTGTTCTAATTCTATTCTATTCTAAGCTATTGTTATATAAGGTATAATAATCTATTCGAATCTAATATAGTCTTTGTAATCTAATCTATTGTAATCTAAGCTGATATAAGCTGATAGAATGTAGAACTCTTATCTCTAGTTCATATTGTAATTGTAGATTTTATTAGTTTATAATGGAAATTATTAGACTTTGCAGTAAAACGAATCTAACTCTTTTTATAGACGATTGATTGATTGATTGATTATAGACGATTGATTGATTGATTGATTATAGACGATTGATTGATTGATTGATTATAGACGATTGATTGATTATAGACGGTTATAGACGGTTATAGTCGCTTATAGAACTGTGATAGACTCTTAGGTGTTCTAGTCATAGCTACTTGTTCGGTAACTGGTAATTATTAATCTAATTGGACCACTTGTAAAAAAAGAGGGTTCTAGGCGATCCAATCTAACAGTTGAACCATTCAATTGTAATTGTAAGTGTAATTGTAACTGTAATTGTAAATGTAAATATAATTGTAATTGTTATTGTTATTCTTATTGTTAGGGTTCACTGCTAATTGGTAATGGATCATTGCTAATTGCTAAGGGCTCACTGGTTACTGGATTTGGTTTTTGGTTTTTGGTTTTTGGTTTTTGGTTTTTGGTTTTTGGTTTTTGGTTTTTGGTTTTTGGTAATTGGTAATACTATGTCTAATTCTAATTCTAATTTTAATTGTAAGTAAAAAAAATATAGACTTGTAAGTTAAAAAAATATAGATTAGTTATTATTAAATCTATCGAAGTATCCAGATTAGGTAGCATTTATTTTATTTTATTTTATTTAATTTAATTTAATTTAATTTATAGAAATATATAGATTAGGAAGTATTTTATTTATAGAGACATATAGAAATATATAGATTAGGTAGTCTCAGAGAGAGACTAAAGACTAGACTAAACCAGTTTCTCCTTTTTTAATTAAAACATTCAGGGATTCAGGGATTCAGGCATTCAGGCATTCAGGCATTCAAGGGTACTACATTGTTTAGAGTTATTTTCACGTTACTAATTGTTACTTATTATTAATAGTTATAAAGTTTATTTTCACGTGACTAACTTTTAATTATTAGTTATTTTTAATTAACAGTTCTAAAGTAATTTTGTAATTGAAGAGTTTATACTTATATTTATATTTATATTTATTAGACTTTAAAGTAAATCAATTATTAGTATTTTTAGAGAGTTATTGTGATTTATAGTCCTACCTAGTTGTACTTTGCCATATTTGTATTTGTGCTATTCTATCTTTATCCTTAGTAATATTATAATTTGTAGCTTTTTATTTGTTGTTTATTATTTGCAAGGGGGTAACGAGGCTTGTTATTGTTATTGTTATTGTGATTGTTATTGTTATTATTATTATTAGAATGTAAGGAGGGTAATCCTAGTAACAGAATGTTTTTATAAATGATTATTATTATAATATTTAGAGATTGGTGAGAAAGGTATTATTCTTATTAGGTTAATCATAAGTTATAAAAATTAATTACTTTATCTGTTTCTGTCTCTGTTATCTGTTAGATGTTATCTGTTATCTGTTAGATGTTAGCTGTTATCACTTATCACTTATCAGTTATTTGTTATTTGTTGTTATATGTATCTTTATATAAAATATTTAAACTAAATCCCTAAAATAACTATTAGTTGATTTTTAATCTTGTTTTATTTATGATCCCTACCAGAATTGAACTGGTCCTTAATCATTGAAAGAGATTGGTACTAACCACTATACTAAGGGATCTGGGTGTTAACTTATATATTGCGCTACGAAAGGGTTGTAAACAGTTTTGTAAAAAGGGGGTTTGTAAAAAGGATTGTAAAAATTGTAACGAGGATTGTAAAAAGGGGATAGTAAAAATTGTAAACCGGCTGGTAAAAGGTACAAAGGGTGGAAGTGTATATAAATAAAAATAAAAATAAAAATAAAAATAAAAATAAAACTATAAATAAAAATAAATATATGGAGGTTTATAGATGTTTTTTCCTAAGGAGGTATTAGGGAGTTCCAGGTTTATTTTCCTGTGTACTTGTAATAGAATTCCTCAACTATTGTGGTTGTTTCTGGCTATGGCTATGGCTATGGCTAGGGCTATTTTTTATTTTAGGACTTTTTTAGGTCGATCGGTGGACTATCTGTGGACGATATCTGGACTATCTGTGGACTATAGGTGGACTATCTGAGGATTCTCTTAGGACTCTCTTAGGTCTATATGAGGACTATCTGAGGACTATTTTGTTAGTTTAGTTAGTTTAGGGTATTTGAGGCTATTACCTGCTCACTCCTTACTAAAGCTACTGCTATCTATAACTCTTATTCTAATTTTTAATCGTATTCTAAAGCTAAACCTTATTCTTAGCCTAACTATAAAGCTAACTCTAAAGCTAATTCTAATACTTATTCTAATACTTATTCTAATCCTTATTCTAATACTATTTATAATACTATTTATAGGGCTATTTCTAATCCTATATCTAAAGCTATTTCTAATGCGACAGCTACAGATTGGTTTAAGGGGGAAGTGGTTTAAGGGGGAATGTGTTTAAGGGGGAATCTGTGTAAGGGGGGAGGGACAGAGGTAGTGGTAGTGCTAGTGGTAGTGCTAGTGCTAGTGGTAGTTGCGTATGTAAGAGAAATATTAAATTTAATTATTATTATTATTATTATGATTATTATTATGATTATTATTATTATTATTATTATTATTATTAAAGGGGAGGGGTGGGTGCAAGTAATTGCCTGTATAATTGTATTTGTAATTGTAGGTGTAATTGTATTTGTATTTCTAATTGTTAGTTATCTGTTGTATTTTTACTCGGAATTCTAAGAGTTTTTCTATGTGTAATTAGGTATTTACTTGTAATTTTAATTTTAAGAAAATATTAGAGATTCTAAGAGATAAGACGGAAATCGAGGATTCGAACCTTTTCTTTCAGGTCATGAGCCTAATGTGCTAACCTTTACACTATCATTCCTGTTTGTGTCTTAGTTCTCTATTGTACTATTGCACTATTTATGTTATTCCGTTTAGAACAGAAGAGAAAAGAATATAAAATAAGAGATAAAAGAGAGATATGCACTGTCTAATCCTTATTCTAATACTATTGCTAATTATAATCCTATTTCTAGGGTTATTTCTAATGCGAAAGCTACATAATCTAAAGCTATTTCTAATCCTTATTCTAATACTTATTTCTGTTTCTTGTAAGTTTCTTACTGTTTATCTCACAATAATTATAATCATACACAATTAAAACAAAAAATTTAGATTCACCCCTTCAATAGTAACAAAACAATATCCTCTCTAACTGATTAGTTTAATTAGAAGGGGAAATTAACTATCAGACAGTTCTTTATTTTAAGTTTAAGTTTAAGTTTAAGTTTAAGTTTAAGTTTAAGTTTAATTATCAGTTTAAGTTTAAGTTTAAGTATGTATAGGGAGGTTTAGTAGAAAGAGAAGGTTTTCTATCTGTTCGGTAAAAGTATTACCCTTATTAGAAAGGAGAGAAAGTTATTAGTAGAAAGAAAGGTTTTACCCGTAAAGAAGGTCTGTTAACGGAGAGATAGGTTTTAGTAGGAAACTCAGGTGGTGATCGGAGAGAGAGGCTTTCTATTTGGCCCTGTTTGTCAGATTTCGGAATAAGGAGGAGTCGAACCCCCAAGGTTTTACCCAGACAATTAGCAATTGTTTTATCTTACCGATGACAATTATTCCAGAATTTTTTATTTGGTTTAGGACTTTTAGGCTTGTAGGTAGCTGGTACCCTGTGTTTGTGGATTGTTAGAGCACTTCAGGGGCTGGGTATTGTATGGACTGCTGTTTAGTTTATTGCCTCTTATTATTAGTTCTATGTTTGTGTGTAGTAAGTTTTAGATGCTATTCTGTTAGTTAGGTGATTTGTAAGGATCTTTCTATGTCTATGTCTATGTCTATGTCTATGTCTATTCCTATTTCTATTTAACTTTAATTTGATTTTTAAGGTTAATTTTAATTATTTGAATTAAGAGAAATTTTAGGTCTAGTCGCCTAGGCGTTCGCCGTGTTTCTAATTATTTGATTTGATTTGATTTGATTGATTCTTTTAGACTCTTAGGGGTTATAAGTATCTGGTGTATTTATTTATGGAGAGGATTGTACTAGAGAAGGTGACTATGTGTGGGAGCATTAATTAGATTACGTATTAGATTACGTATTAGATTATTATTAGATTCCGTATTAGATAAGTATTAGATAAGAATTAGATAAGTATTAGATTAGTATTTTATTTTTAAGATTCGAGTGCTAGGCGGTAGTCGCTCGCTGGACTGTTTATTTATGCCCCGAGGGTTCTAGTTCTAGTGATACGGCTACTGCTACTACTACTGCTAGTGCTACTACTACTCCTAGTTCTACTTATACAACTAAATGTTCCATATAAGGCTACTGCTACTGCTACTGCTAGTTCTACGACTAGTGCTAGTTCTACGGCTACTCCTAGTTCTACTTATAAGGCTACTGCTAGTTCTACTGCTAGTGATCGTTCTAATTCTACTCCTAGTTCTAGGGCTAGTTTTACTTCTATGGAAGAGGGACTGTTTTAGATTTTTATTACTGTGGGTTGTTTAGAATAGAGACACTGTTTATTTAGAATTTAATTGTAAGAGGGTTAAATATAAATAAAAAAGAATAAAATAAGGTTTATTTCTATTAGGAACCAGTCTTCAGTTGTAAGAGTACAGTTAGCTGGTGTCCCTCAACTATTAATTTAATTAATTTAATTAAGATTATTTATCATTTAATATTTTGCCTTTCTTTAGAATATTTAGAGATTGGTAAGAAAGGTATTGTTTGTGTTAACACTATCTGTGGAACAGGATACGAACAAAGAGACTTGAACTCTTAAGGGATTCTTCCCACTTTTGCTTAAGAAAAGATTGTTTACCAATTTCAACATGTTCGCTGTTAAGCTGTTACTATTTGTTAGTGTTTTTTATTCCTATCCGACCATTGATTTTCTAACTACTATCTCTATCTTTCCAAGGGACTGGTACTGGTACTGGTACTGGAACTGGCACTGGCATTGGCACTGGCATTGGCACTGGCACTGGCACTGGGGGTTTTGGTTGGGTATTAGGATTCCGACTGGCATTTGGATTTGATTTTGAATTTTAAGAAAAAAGGGGTAGATTTGATGGTCAAGACTGTAGGAATTGAGGGAAAATGACGCTAGACTGACTAGGCCACGGCTGTGTTTGAGAGATAAGAGATTATAGTTTATAATTTATAGATTATAGATTAGAGATTAGAGATGAGAGATGAGAGATGAGAGTTTAGAATTTATACTTTAGATTTAACTGTAACTGTAACTGTAACTGTAAATATAACTTTAAATATAACTGTAACTGTAACTGTAACTGTAAATTTAACTGTAACTGTAACTGTAAATTTAACTGTAACTGTAAATTTAACTGAGTGTGTGTGTGTATAAGTATTAACCGTTTTAAGGTGTATCTATTTAAGTGAATGTTATAAACAAGGGGGTTACTTTTTTTAACTGATAGTTCTCTTATGGACTCGAACCATAATCAGCGAATTTAGAAAATTCCTATTCTACCATTAAACTAAAAGAACTCTGTTAGGACTATTTATTGTAATCCGGTGTGATTAGAGATTTACCTTACGTTTCCTGTTTAAATCAGACATTGTAATTGACATTGAAATTGACCTTTACATTTATTCGGTTTCCTCCCTATCCATCTAAATCAAGGGATAGTTTGGTTGACCTTTCCCCTCAAGAGTTTTAGTTTACCAGAGAGGGGATAAGAGTTAAGAAAGGAAATTTGTCCTTGAACTAAATAGTAGATAGTAACTAGTAAATAGTAACTAGTAACTAGTAAATAGTAACTAGTAATTATAAACCTTAATTTAATTTCATCCTCCGGTCCTGTCTATTAGTTAACCGGACTTTCAAGAGCTACTGTTTGTTTTGTATGGAGCCTTTCTATTCGATTCGATTCGATTCGATTCGGTCTAAAGGAATTAGTTAGAAATAGAGTAATTAGTAGTTAAAGGAATTAGTTAGAAATAGAGTAATTAGTAGTTAAAGGATGCTGCGACCGTAGAGAAATGTTTAAGTATTATCCCTGTTTAAGTATTATCCCCTTTTAAGTGAAACTGTGGTTAGTAATAATTTTGTAATTATTCATTTATTCATTTTATAAGATTATTTCTCTTCTTTTAAAGAACTTTACCTGTTTCACTGTTTTTAGTTTATTTTTATTTGTAGCAGTTTGTATTTATTAGGTTAGGTAGTTATAAGTGTATTTAGCTTGTTTATAAGAAAGTGTCAGTGTCTAACTGTGTAACTGTGTAACTGAGTAACAGAGTCCGTAACTGTTTCAGTGTGTCAGTGTGTCACTGAGTAAGTGTGTCCGTGTGAAACTGTGTCAGTGTGTCAGTGTGTCAGTGTGTAACTGAGTAACTGTGTCACTGAGTAACTTTTTTTAGTAGTAATTTATCATTTATAATTTTATCTTTTTATCCAGTTATCTGGTTATCTGGTTATCTGGTTATCTGGTTATACGGTTATCCTGTTAGGAGAATTTGTGTTAAAGAAACAAATCTATGAAAAAAACTAAGACTTTGTAGTATTTATTTGGGGTATTCTATCACTTTTTTATTAAGATTATTTATATTCTTAGACTGATTCTTAGACTGATTCTTATTCTAATCATACGGTAAGACTACTCATTCTTGGATATTCAGGTACTGTCTGTATTATTTGACTTTGCGAGACTTTATTTTTATTTCCTAGTAGTCAGGGATTATTTCCCTTGCGTACTTTTTTTTATTGTTATTCTTATTGTTATTTTTAGTTGTTGTATAAGGGGCTTGCTAGTTTTACGGTTATATTTATTTAAGGGGATTATTTAATTCTAAGGGGTTAGGGTTTAGGGGTTATTTTTATTGATGTGAGCGGGGCACTACGTATACTTTTAACTATTTGTTTCTAGTTTGTTCTACGTTTATTGAAGTTCTCTTATGGATTCGAACCATAATCGGGGAATTTAGAAAATTTCTATTCTGCCATTGAACTAAAAGAACTCTGTTAGGACTGTTACGTATTACTGTTAAGTCTTACTATTACGTATTACGTATTACTATTACGTATTACTATTACGTATTACTATTAATTGACATCCTTTGTTTCTTAATTAAGCTGTTTCTAGGGGTTTAGCTAGGGGACTAAGTTTAATTATTACTTATTACTTCTTACTTCTTACTTCTTACTTCTTACTTATTACTTCTTACTGTTTAATGTTGACTTATTAGATTTTTATTTGTTGTTAATAAGGGGGTTTAGATTAAGTTAAATTTGATTTATTCTATTATATTTTATTCTATTAAAATAAATTCTATTATTTACTTTCAAGGTTAGTTAGTTTAATTGCTCCAGATCCTATTTCTAACACAAATCCTATTGTCAATACTATGAAAAATAAGAGAGCTATAGAGAAACCAAAAGAGCTAACTTGGTATAAAGTTACAGCAATTGGGAAAAGTAGTAAAATTTCAAGATCAAAAATTAAGAATAATAAAGCCACAACCATAAAGTGAATTTGGAAAGTACTTCTAGTTTGTCCCACAATAGCAGGGAAACCACATTCATAGGCAGAAACTTTAGACTCATCAGGTCTATGAGGGGCTAATAACACATTAAGAGCTAACAGTAAACCAGCTAAAACTGGTACAAATAAAATTAGGAAAAATAAATTATTCATTAATAACTGAATATAGAAATAGCTAGTAATTGGGTACTATTTAAGATTAGTGTAGGTTTAAATATAAATAACAGTATAGTTAAAGTTAAACAAGAGATAAGGTAACTATGTAAATTACTTAATACTAACCCTTTAGGGTGGCTATTATTTTCAGGTTTAATAATGTTATTGTTATTATTATTAGTTTTAGTTGTTGAATTAGTGTTATTATTATTAGGGTTTTCACTGTTTTCAGGGTTTTCATTTTCTAATTCTTCTTCATGTAAGACTTTTACAATTTTAATATAATAAGAAGCACTTATAACACTTGTAATTATGGCGATTATAGACATAAAATAATAACCATTTTGAACTGCTGAATATAATACATACTGTTTTGAGAAGAATCCAATTAAAGGAGGTATTCCTGCCATAGAGAAAAGAGATACGGCAAAGCATAAGCTTAAGAAAGGGTTACTAAAGAATTGACTTTTAAATTCATTAATAAATCTAATATCCGTGATACTTAGAAGAAATTTCTTACTAAAGCTATTTTCGCTATTACTGTTGCTATTACTATTAGTACTTAAATTATTTAGGTTTATTAAATAACTAAAAGCAATTATAATTAAAAAAATATTTAAATTAGTTATAGAATATTGAATTACATAAAATAAGAAAGCATCAATAGATTGTTCAGTATTTATAGCTAAAGCTAATAAAAGGAAACCAACATGAGAGATCGTACTATAAGTTAAAAGTCTTTTTATTTTATTTTGAGCTAATCCTAAGATAGTTCCAATAATTAAAGATAATAAAGAGGCTAGTAATAATAATTTACTTAATAAATCTGAGTCTAAAAAATCTATATTATTAGGTTCTCTTTTTAAGATATGATTCAATGATTGTTCAGGTATTTCTGTGAAAAGTCCTCCTAACCATTCCATATCTTTAGGGTTATTGTTTAAAAAACTTAAGTCAGGTATAAAAAAATCAAGTGTACTTAGATGTAAATTATTAGTAATATCTAATAATAATATTAAGATAGCAATTTTAGGCATAATAGTTAACCATATAGTTACTATTGTAGGACTTTCATCATAAACATCAGGAGCCCAATTGTGGAAAGGAGCAGCTGCTACTTTAAATAAGAATCCTACAAATATTAAGATTATACCTAAGATAGTTCCTAAGTGAACATAATTAAAGTTTTGAGAACCTACTGAAAGTAAACTATAAATAGATTCTAGATTAGTTAATCCTGTAAAAGAATAAATCAATCCTGATCCTAATAAGATGATACAAGAAGATAATCCTCCTAGTAAGAAGTATTTTAATCCGGCTGATGTTGCATTCTCTGATTCTTTATATAAACTGGTTAAGATATAGACTCCAAAAGATTGTAATTCTATACTTAAATAAAGAGAGATTAAATCAGAGCTAGAGATTAATAAACAAGAACCTAAAGTACTAAATAATACGATTAAAGAATAATCCATACTTTTTGTGGGGCTATTGCTTATTAAAGGAACTTCTGTGCTAGAATAAAATTCTTTCACTGGTTTCACAGGCCAAGATATTAAAATAAAAGAGGCTATTAATAATAGAAATATCTCTATTCATTGAGATACGGCAGTGATGTGGAATAATCCGCTATATATACCAATTCCCGATCCAATTGACTGAATATGAAGAGTATTAAATGTTAAAACTCCCGAGAAAATGAAAACTATAGCCGATAATCGGGTGAAGCCTTCGCTTCGTAGGTTATTACTTATACGAGGTAGTGCCTTAGCTACTACTAAAATTAAAATAGATATGAAAATCATCTCTTGTCCTTATTTTTTCTGTCTGTTAGTTTCTTGGGCAGGGTTAGGGGTACTTTTTTTATTAATTTCTACTCTCTCTTATATGCTCACTATCCATCCCCCATTCCCTGGACCTAATCCGGTTAAGAGAACTTTTCCAAGATTTGTCCCTAGTGACAGTTACTGAAAAGAATTTTTGGTTTATCCTTATTCCGTGTATATTTTTTTCTAGCTCCTGTATGAATTAATTTAATTTAATTTAATTTAATTTTATTTTATAACTAATAATTTAATTTAAGTTAGTCTAATTTTTAAGCTTGACTTTTCAGGTTTGACGTTAAAGTTTAACCTTTGTAGGTATAGATTAGCTGATTTTATAATATAATTAATCTGGACAGAAAGCTGTTTGTAACTCAAAGAAACTAAACTAATTTAAAATAAAAGACATTCTAATTCTAAGTCTCAGTCTAATTCTATTTCTAAGTCTAATTCTAAATCTAATTCTATAAAAAGTATTTCTATACTAAAGAAAACTAATAAAAGTGATCAGTGATAGAAGACTAATCTAAGTGATAAGGGATAGATAACTATTCTCAGTGTTAAGTGAGAGTTAACTATTCTCAGTGAGAAGTGATAGAAAACTATTCTAAGTGATAAGTTCTACTATATATTTTGTATTTGATAGTATGTATTATTTAAGATGTAATCTGTAATATTTAATATCTAATATAAATATAAATATAAATATAATTAAAGGAAAACAAACAAATAAAAGTTTCCTTGTTTCTTGGGGATAATTCCAGTCCAGTCCAGTCAAAATTAAAATAGTTAAAGTTCAATAATTTAAATAAAAATAGAGATGACTAAGAACTAAGAACTAATAACTAAGAACTTGTGAGAGGGTGGGGGTGGGGTCTATACCGGCAATTTAAAATTTATGCTATTTAATAGAATAGAATCTAATTGAATTGAATAAAGTTAATTTTTTTAATGTTATTGTTATTGTTTTTGTTATTGTTATTGTGATTATTATTGTTATTATTATTGTTATTGCTAGGGGAATTCTTAGGCGGTTTGTTAGGATTATTTTATTTTAGGTGCGGTCACTAGGCGGTTAGGTCCTGTTTGACGATTTGTTATTTGAAATGATTTTAAGTTTATTTTAAGCTAATTAAGGGAATTAAGGCAATGAAGGAAATGAAGGTATTGAGACTTTTAGGGGTAAAGGTATTCAGAGTGTAAATTTTTAGTTTTGTGTTGCTATTTTTAGACTCTATTGTATGGTTAATTGTGTGTTTAGTGGGTGTGGTTATTTAGTGAATGTCTCTTGTTAGTTTGTATGGGCAGTTAGGGGTTGTTACTGTTAGTGACTGTTTGTTGTGTTTATTTTATTTGTGTGTGTGTTAGTGGTTGTTTTTTTCCTGGCTGTTCCCTGTTTTGTAAGTGGAGTTTATCTTATGGTTTCGATCCATAATTTTTTTATTTAATTGAGGTATTTTCTATTTAAACTTTGTAACTAATTGTATTTATCAATGAGAGAAAGTCCTTTAAATTATTAGAGGTATTTAAAATTTAAAAAAGAAACTTTTTGTTATTTTTAATTAATGAGTGAATATTAATATAAAATTAGGTAACTTTTAGAATTCTTCATTTTAATAAGGGTAGAGCCCTCCTCCTAGGGGTTTATCCCTTTTTGTAGTTTGTTTGTATTTGTATGTGTATGTGTATGCGTAGTTACTCTTTCTTACTCTTTCTTACTCTTTCTTACTATTTATTACTCTTTATTACTCTTTCTTACTGTTTCTTACTTATCTAAATTGTTACTTGGAGTTCTAAGTTTAGGTTGTAAACTGTTTCTACGTTGGTACTTTTGTTAGAAAGGGTTTATATTTATAATTCTAATTCTAATTTCTAACTCTAGAATTTAAAAGCTAAATAGACTGTTTTTAATTGAAGTTATTTAATTTGAAGTTATTTAATTTGAAGTTATTTTTAAGACATTTTTGTAAGGGTTCATTTATTTATATTTATTATTCATGCGGTATATTGCAGGTATAGCTAGGAGAGTAAGCTTTATTATTACTTATTAGATATTTATTTTTATATTTATATTTATATGGATATTTATAGTTATAGTTATATTAGAGTATTCTATTAGAATATAATATAATATAAGAGAGGTTAGAATATAAAATTACATACTAATAAAGGGAGTAATTGAAATTACAGGTACTGCCGGATTCGAACCGACGACTTCAAATAAAGTACTCGCTTTCAAGGCGAGCGCCATAAACCAGACTCGACCAAGTACCTTCGTGTATTAAATGAAATGAAATGAAATGAAATGAAATTATTAGTTATTTAGGGTATTTTTTAGTGTTCTTTCTTAGAGGACTAGTGTTGTGTACTGTAGGTTTTATTTATTGATTTATATTCTATTATACTCTATTGTTTGTTATTAATAATTTTAGTTAGAACAAAGTAACTATTTCCTAGTAGAATAAGTATTGTTTGTTTGGATAGGATTGAGTAAGATTGGTTAAGGATAAGGTTGGATAGACTAGGATAGACTAAGTTTAGGTTAGGATTAAAATAAAGAGAGAAAGGTGGTAAGATACCAGGTTAGATTGTTTAGTTTATTAATATAAATTATTTTATTTTTATAGTTAAGTGGTTGCTTTCCGCTAAGGGTTTCAGTAGACACTGTTTGGTTTGGTTTTTAGGTGTCTGTGTCTGTTTTGCTGATTATTTTGCTTATTAGGGTTATTTGCTGGTTTTTCTTATAATTATTTATGTCTATAGTATATGTATGTTAATTAGGATTTATATAGTTTCCACTGTTTTTATTTATAATAATTTCTAATTATTTCTAATTATTTCTAATTATTTCTAATTATTTCTAATTCGGTTAGTCGTTAGGTAAATGTGTAGAGGTGTTTCTGTTTTAAGTAGTCTAAGAGAAATTTTCCTATTTTAGGAATAAGCAGTTCATTAAGACCTAAGGGAGTTGAACCCTTATAATATCCATTATGAGCGAACTGCATTAACCATTATGCTAAAGTCTTTTAATTTGTCTGTATATTGTATATTGTATATTGTATATTGTATATTCTATATTCTATATTGTATATTGTATATTGTATATTGTATATTGTATATTATTTAGAGAGATTCATTTCAAATAAAAGGTTAGTAAAGTTAGTAAGGTTTCGGTGTGGATCTATCGAGAGTATTTTTATTTTAAGTTTATTTTTAATTTTATGTTAGTCATTATCTACGAACACTTTCAGACTCTCTGTATAATCCAGGGGATTAGTCTCTTTTAAAAGGTATAAAGGCCCTGGAGAGAGGTATATACTTAACGAGCCCTTCCAGATTCGAACTGGGACCGCTCTAATTGACAATTAGATGCTCTACCAATTAAGCTAAGGGCCCTTCTAGGTGTTGTGTCTTGTTGATTTGTGGAGTTATATTTATTTTTACTCTATTGTACTTTATTTTAGTTTAGTTATTTCCCTGTATCTCTATCCTTACCTTTCTATTCGAAAGGAGAGAAAGTATCGGAAATGTAATCAATAATTAAGTTTAAGTATTGTGGTAGTCAGGGTAAGTTTAATTAATATGATTGATTTAAAAATTTTTAATTGAATTTATAATTATTAGTAGTACCTTTATCTACTTGTTTTAGTGGTGTTTAGAGAGGAGAAAAAGTTTATTTAGAGAGGAGAAAAAGTTTATTATTATTATTATTATTATTATTATTATTATTGTTATTAGAAAAGACAGTGTGAATATAAGAGGTTGTTAATTTTAATTTAGAAATAAATACAGAATAACAGAATAAACTACTTACATAAATAATGCTTCGGTTGTCGTATAAAAGGGCGTCCCCTAAGAAAGGAACGGAACTCACTACAAAATTGAGAACATTCGAGGTCTAGCCATTCTAGCCATTCTAGCCATTCTAGCCATTCTAGCCATTCTAGCCATTCTAGCCATTCTTGGGAGTCTAGCCAATCTAGCAAATCTAGGGGGAGTGTGTCTAACAGACTTAAAGAAAGAAAAATTTTAAAGATTTTAGGAGAGTAAAAAAGTGGGGAAAATCGGACTCGAACCAATAGCTTTTTGCACCCAAAGCAAACTCCTTACCAATTAGGATATTTCCCCTCTAGTTTATTTGTATGTTTATGTTTATGATTACTTGTATGTTTATTTAATTCCTTTCTAACTATTTCTATTTCTATTTATTTAAATGGAGATTTGTTAGTTTTCAGCTTAGTTTAATCTAGAGATTATTCTCAGAGAGTTTCAGAGAGCTATTCTAAGAGTAGTGCATATAGGGATTATAAGAAAGTGGTATCTAAGAGAACAGAATATAAGAGAGTTTAATCTAGGGAATCTAAAAAAAAGTGCATCTAATCGAATCTAAGAGAATTTAATCTAAAAGAATAATAGCTATTTTTTAATCTAAGAGATTATCAGATAATTGTATTTATTCTATCTTACTTCTTTTATTTCTTTATTTCTTTATTTCTTTACTTCTTTATTTCTTAAAGTGTAGATCTTAGAAATTAATCTGATATTTGATACTTTTTATTTTATATACTATATTTTATATTCTATATTTGATATATTATATATTATATTATTATATTTTTATATTATTATATATTTAACAACCTTTAACATTTAGTTTATTTTATAAATTAGTACTGCTAAACTATTAAAATTTACTCAAAAATTTTAAATTAATGACTTACATCATGTACATTCGCAGCCTATTCAGAAATCTTCTATTTCTTAATTCAAGATTTTAAAATTTAAAATCTGTTAGTATCTAGGGGTTAGATTCTTGCTTTATATTCGTTCAGCATTTATCTAATATGTTTGTGGCTACCCAACTATGCGTCTATACTTATTCATTTATTTAATTATATTCTAATAATTAAGAATAATATAAAACAATTGGTACACTAGAGAAACACAGCCTATTGATCCTTTCGTACTAGAAGGTCTCCCCCTGTTTACTACTTGTCCCTCCAGAAGATAGGGACCATACTGACTCACGTCGTATTAACAATTATGTTAACGTAGCGCTTTTTATTCACTACTTCAATAACTCACGTTATTGTTCAGACTATGTCATCATTCATCTTACTCTTTGTAAAGAGAGAGAGAATGCCGGATGTTCGTGTCAGGCTTATTGTTAGTGATACTCACCTGTTAGTCGTTGAACCTTCTTGAAAGACTAATTATACTTATTCACTTATAAGTTTAGAATTATTCACTATTTCAAGCTTGGCTGCAAATTGACTGGTTTAACCAGTGTTTCTTGCAATTTATCCGGTTTTCATCTTATGATTTAAGATGGGGCTTATTATCAATATAATTTATATCCCTATTCTATATAACATTGTAGGATGAAAGTAAGGAATTACATTTTCTCTCAATACTTTTAAATTCTTAGCTCCGATAGTTAAAATTCATTGATCTTTTCTATCGTGAAGTACTGCTGTATATATATTTAATTTAGTGTTAATAGCTAAAGCTAATTTTTCAACTTCTTGTTTTTGATAGCTATTAGTATAAATTCTAACTCTATTTCTAGTTTTATCATAATTCCCGTCTCCTTGTATTAAATATGCTAATACAATAGGATCCATCAAATCAATAATATTATCTGGAACTACTTTTACATATTTATTTGTAGGTTCGGTTTGATATTTATAAAACATTTCATAGTATGAATTAAACAAAGGTAAAGTCTTCGTTTTTAGTCTATAATTACTATAGACTTTATTTTTACCTTTAACTTCTATAGATTTGACTGGATTACTCATATAATCTTTAAATAAATAACCAATATGAAAAGCTAAAGATTGATATTTTTCTCCAAAGCTCATTTCAAATCTAACATTAGCTGTTGGAGAAGATCGATATAACCCTCCGTCGCTTAACATTATACCTATTAAGATTGAGTGCAGTTCTTGTGGAAGATTATTATTAGTTTTATTATTAATCATTGTCATATTTTATTCTTATTCTTATTTTTATATTACTAGCTCCAAGAAATTTAAGCTAGAAAATTTTAATTTCTAGCTCTAATAATAATTGCAGGATTTAGAAGTCCTAAGCCCCTATTTGGAACAATTATTATATGTTATTATATGTTATTATAGGTTAAGAGATGTTAAATTAAACTGTGTTATTTAAACCCAACTCACGTACCCTTTTAATCGGCGAACAGCCGAACCCTTCCAAGATTCTACTCCCAGAGGAAAGGATGAGTCGACATCGAGGTGCCAAACAGCGGAGACAATGTGTACTCTCGTCCGCTATCAGCCTGTTCAAATATGTTAACATAAAGGCTCTTTATCCTTTATTTCCATTAGTCACCTAATGGTTCAGACTATGTCATCATCTATAAATTATTAGTTTAATTAGATGCCGGGCGCTCGTGGAAAGATTATTGTTTACACTACTCACTTTCTAGTCGTTGGACGTTCTTACTCCGAAATTGTGTAGAAGTAAGCTTCGCTGCAAATTTACTTATTTAAGGTAAGTGATTTTTGCAATTCACCCGGTTTATTACTTCTATTTCTCAATAGAAGAGGACAACTTTTTATCCCTAGCGTAACTTTTATCAATTGATCCCCGTCTATTCCATATTATAGCGAGGGGTCACTATGCCCTACTTACGTATCTGTGCGACTTTTAGGTCTTTCAGTTAGGCATGCTTTCCGCCATTAAACTCTTCGCAACCCTTCACTGGTTGATTGATCTCCATTCAATGTCTAGCTATACCTTGTTAAAAAGCAACCCTATTAAAATTTAACTGTTGAATCTACATTCAGAGATAGAAACTATTTCCTAATAATAGTCCAAAGCTAAAATTTAAGACCCTTCTCTCTGTCTAGAACCAATAGATCCGGTATGGAAATAAAGGACCTTTCGGAGAGTTAGGTATTAGAATTGTATTTGAAGTAATAGTTTAGAAAACTATTTTCTTTTTTTTTTATAAAATATTTGGATGTACTTTGCTACTATATTAAAGACGACCGCCCCAGTCAAACTGCCAATTAGTCACCTGTCCCCAATATTTTTTAATTATTAAAAGGTGAATCAGGACCCATTGTTAACCTAAGGTATTCCAACTGTTGTACTAAAAGTACTTCCCTATTAATCTATTATTAACAAATGTTCTAGATCCAAGATGATAACTAACTACAGTAAAGCTGCATAGGGTCTTCCCGTCCCCCTGGAGGCAACGCGCATCTGCACGCGTAATTCAATTTCACTGAGCAAGTTGTAGAGACAGCGAGACCATCGTTACATTATTGATACTGGACCTCATTTAACATGGTTAATCAGATTTAACTTGCAATTTAATATCACCTATATTACTTTCTATTTAGATTCATACTTGATTTTATTTCAAGTATTTCATTTAATATACTAGAAGGTAGAGGCTTTTTATTATTATTAGTTTTTAGCAGATAAAAGACTTTTTTAAAATCTTCAAAATCCAAGCTTTTACAACCAAGTAAAGGATACTCATTAAAAAAAGGAATGATTGTATTAATAAGATCACTTTGTTTTTTAATTTGTAATTGAACACTTTTTTCTGATAGAGAGATTCTTTTTTCTGGTTCTAAGACTCCTAGAGTAGAAGAAAATTCAGGATTATATTTGTTAAATTGAGTATTAATACCTTTTAAGACTTCTAAATCTCTAAGATGTAAATGTATACTAAATCTAGTAAATATTTCTTTATTTGAATTTCTAGTAACGACATGAAAAGAACCTTCTCCGCTAACGAACCCTGAGACTCAAAAAGGATCAGGTATCCCTGTAAAGAGATAATCTGGTCTAAGCTTTCCCTTATTATTTGGAAATGCTATTTTTAATTTCTCAGGTAGACCTAAATTCAGAGAACTTTTCAGAGCTACTATTTTTAATAAGCCTTTTTCGTGTAAGTGTTCGCCCTGTTTAATGATATCAAAACATTCTTTAAATATTAGATAATCAGATAACTTGTTTGTAATTAAAGGGTATTGATCAAAATGATTAATAATAACAGGTATCTCTTTAAGAGAATCAACTGAATATATAACCGCTTTTGTACCACTTGTGCTTATATTACCTACCTTGAAAGTATTTTTAATTTCTCTCAATAGAGATATGTCCTTTAAATGTAGAGTAATAGAAAAAACTGGTCTCACTCTTCATTTAGTTTTTAATTTTTCATTTTTAGTTATTTTAATAGAAAAACATCCTTCAGCGTCTGCAAATCCTGTGAAGAATCATGGTTTCAGCTGAGATTTTAAAACTAAAGTAGACATTTGTGCTCCAAAGAATATTGGGCATTTTATATTAAATTGCTTAGTAGGGATTCTGAATTGATAATGGCTTTCGCCGCCCATTAGAGTACACCTTAATTTCATAAATTTGTAGGGAACCTTAATATCCGGTAAGTGACCGGAGAGAAAGGCTCTGTCTTGATAAATGAAATAACTACCGTCTACTCGTTGCTCTTTTACAGAGAAGTGATTTATTTGTGACTGTGGGTATTTATAAATAATCTCTGATTTAGATCCACGATAACCCATTTCGCTTTCGCTCAACTTAGGACTTATTACCATACATGAGTGATTAGCTCATCCACTTATAATCTTTCGAATATAGCTTGGTATCCTAAGTGTTAGGGTGTCCCCGGAATTTGATAGTTTTACCCACTTAAGTGTTTTCCCATAACACTTTGCAGGCCAAATGATTTTGCTACCTTAGGATCCTCATAGTTAAGACCGCTATTAACCAGATTTTCATTCAGTCATTTTTTAATTGACCTTACTTATATTAATGGCATCGAGCAAATTTCACACAGTATACTACCACATTAATGATTGCACTGTGTTATGTTTTTAGTAAACAGTCGGGGCCTCCGATTCTGTGACACCAATTTGTTTATTTTTTAATTCATTTTCTATCCGATTTGGAGAGAGAATGTGATCTGTCTAAGAAACAAACTACAACCAATAAGCTTGGTTGCTTGGTACCTCTTGTTGCCAAGCGTTTGAGGGGTGTTTGCCGAGTTCCTTAACAACTTTTAGCTCTACGCCTTAGTATTCTCTACCTACGAACCTGTGTCGGTTTAGGGTACGGTAGGGCTAATAAATTCTAAATATTAATAACGAAGTTTATTTCGTGTACTAATAATCTAGACCTTCCTTTCCGATTTAACCTGGAGAGGGAGGCCGGGCGGTTAAACCCTATGAAATTTTTTATTTTTCATATAAACTCAGACTCTTAATTAGATTTATTAATATTATTTTCTTGACCCTTAAAGGGTTTTCTATTCTATTACTCATCAGCCAAAACTTTGGTTTTGGTCCTTAGAGGCCGCATTAAAACAAAGAGGATTAACCTTTCTTTGTAACCCTTTCGTATTCGGCGAGAAGTATTATAACTTCTTTTTACGTTACTCATGTCAGCATTCTCTCTTCAGTATCCTACTTAACAATGAAACACTGTTAGATTATAGGCTAGACTGAATGTTCTACTACCTAGATTAGGAATATACTTTACTTTTTTTTCCAGGTATATTCTTAACCAACACGATATCGGTTGATTGTTTAAGACCCGTTAAATTATCGGCGCGACTATTCTTAACTGCTGATGCGTTGTTACGTACGTTCATTATAAGTAGCGACTACCAGGCTCACTTAACAGCTGTATTAGAATTGGCTACTGCCTTATTTTCACTTAACTATCATTTGGGACCTTGATCAGTGTTCTCGGCTGTTTCCGTCTTGACTGCCCAACTTAGCTTGAGCAGTCTGAATATCTACCATCAATTTATGTTATTTCGAGATTCGCTTCCAAAGGTAAGATTTTCTAAGTCCCCGCAACTTGAACGCATCTAAATATTTATTAGTATTACTACTAATAGATTTAGAATTGTTGGGAAGCTCTGTGCTGTACCTCCATAAATCTTTAGCAAAGTAAAATTCTTTGCATTTATAGGTAGATGTCATACTTAAATATGTTTCGGTAGAAAACCAGCTATCACCAGGTCAGATTGGCATTTCACCGCTTACCAAGACTCATCGGGGAATAATGCAACATTCATCCGTTCGATCTATTATCATCTGGTCTTGGTAAGATCACCTGGCTTCGGGTCTAATAGAAGCAACTTATCCATTACTATTATTTTATATTCAAACATAAAACTATCAAGGACTGGTTAGAGTACTCGTAGAAATGTTGATATGTTCAATAGTCCAGTCGCTTTCGCTAGGGCTTTTAACCTTGCTACTCCTATTAACTAGCTGCAATTACTCCAATATTTTCATATTGGATTAGACTATACCTTCAACTCAAGAAAAATCTTAGATTATTTTGTTTACCTTTGAAAAAGGAATGTGGATTAAATTAATTAGCACTAACACTAAGGGGGGGGGTTTAAATTTGTATGTTATTAATAAAGAAATTAATTTATTCTTGTAGTTCTGACTGTTTATTGAATTTATAGTAAAAATGACTAATTAAATGAGGTTTAACTAATTCGTATAGTCTGTCTTTACTATTACTAATGACATAAAGTCTATATCCATTCGAATGTTTATGAATACCACAGTCTAAATTAAATTTAGATTTCAATATATTTTTTAATTTATAGTTATCTTCTAAAGTAAAGGATTCGGTACAAAAATAGAATCCATTTGAAACTCTAGAATTATAACCATCATCCATGACCCAATAAGCTAAACTTCTACTTGTTATTAAATCTTCTAGATTATTAGGAATATATTTAATTCCTAAATCATTATAAAATAATTCTCTAAATTTATTAAAACAAGGTAAACTAGCAGTTCAGAATTTTATAGAAGTATTAATTTCCTTTTTATTTATTCTTTTTTCAATTGAAGTTGTAATTTTAGGTTCAGAGTTACAATAATCTTTAAAGATAGAATAAAGATGAAGAATATAAGCTTCATTTTTAATAGATTGTTTAAATTGTAATCTTGTATTAGAAGTAGGCTTTATTCTTTCAGCGTGTAAGTCTCCTAACATTAAACCTATTAAATTTTCTTCTAATTCTGGAAGAAGTTCTAATTTAGATTTACTACTTGTTCTGTAAAATCTTACTAATTTCTTTTTTATATTCATACTTATTTTATGTAAATTAAATATTAGTGTCTAACAATCCCTTGAGAAATTTAAGAGAAATATAATGGGATCACGTTAATTTCCGTTTTATCTTAAACTCTTTTTTTAATTTAATAGAATCCCAACCATTACACTAATTTTGAAACAAGGTTAAATTTTTTGTTTTATATTTAAAAATAATCATAATTTTTTGGAATGCTCGAGTGCTGACGTGTTATCGATTGTTTAATTTAGCAATCAATCTCTTCTTTCGAATCAGTCGTTACAGGGCTAATAAAAAGGGTAAAGATTTTTACCTAGTGATTAATTATAATTCACTTATTCCTACGATTTACAGCTTCCCACGGTATTCCCTTAGAGGTTATCCTTAGGGTTCACCGTTAGCATTATCAGTCATCTAGGATGCGTAATAATACCGACCTAAAAGGTCATGAGTCAGATTTACAAAGAATTTCACAATTCTTCAGGGCAAGCTATTCACCCATTATGCAAAAGGTACGCCGTAGTCCCTGTTAAAGGATTTCGACTGCTTATAGAGTTACTAATTCATGTTCTTTTTCACCGAAAGTGTTAAATTTGTATATATTAATCACTTTATCCTCCTACGAGATTATACAGTGTAGTTGTAAGGAAGCTTCCTCAGGCGGAATTCCAAACGCATCCAAAATTGATTTTTTCCTTTAGACTCTACGTTTAGATTTTTTAGATACTATTCGTAAGTGAATTTAAAGGTTCAAAAATATTTTTTCATTTTACACCTCTGTTTCCTGAAAATATCCGACCGAGGGTCGGAGATAAAGAGAGAGGAAGAAAACTTTCAAGTACTATGTACCTGATCAGGATAGAGAGGCTTCTACTTCAACTAACCGTTAACCTTTCAGGAGTCTTTTGGTCTACTACCCGCTTTTCAATTTTTTCCTTTACAGTACTTTTTCACTATCGCTAAATTTATAATACTTAGCCTTAGAGGATGGTTCCCCTTGGTTCCGACTAGTTTTCTCTCGTCGTACTTTATTAACTTAAATTTCGATAGAACTTGTCTCTATTTTAGGTGTCCCTCTACCGTCGAAGAACAGTAGGTGGTCTTCATTAAAGAGGACTAACAGTAAAGATCTATAGTCTGAGAGGACAAAATGATAAAGTTCATTCAGGTTTCATATAAGTATAAGTAGTTTAACTCTTACTTCATCAGAGTGCGCTTAGAAGCGGCTTCTTTGGAGGATAGAAGTATTGCTACTTCGCACCTACATAGGAGTTTTTCTACTAGGTATTACCTACTTAGTATAGCTAATAAGCACCTACTTAGTTTTCTACATCTGAGATTATCCTTTATCCTGAGTTAAAAAATTTAAGTTACGGCCATGTTATAAGTTAGTAATTTTAAGTTCTAGTATAGAATCGATCTTTAGACTTTTTTTCTTTTATAACAATGATGCTGCTAACTTCTTATTATTCTACAGGACTTTTGTTATTGACCTTCTATGGAACAATTGAATGTACGCTGGTACAAATAATTGAGTCTTTCAAGAGATACACTTAACTGCTTAAGGGTATTAAAGAAAGTATTCAAATAATAAGAGTCAGTTAGGCTAATCCGATTTCACTCGCCATTACTCTCGGAGTCTCGGTTGATTTCCTTTCCTTTCCTTAGTGAAATGTTTTACTTCAGGAAGTTGTTTGTATTAAAGGTTTCCCTTAGGATTGCTTTCGCCTGTGGCGTTTCAAAAGTATGCCCTATTTTGATAACTATTATAGCCGCCTGTACATATTATGACCATGACCTTGACCATGACCACCCCCTCCATGTAAAGGCCAAAAATGTATTTCGGACACAGAAAGCTTTTGGTCTTGACCTCCTTTTATATAAATTTGCTTAAGTTATCCTTAATAACCCCTTTGAATTACTTTTTTATTTTTTTAATGTTAAAACAATATTGTCATCGATACTTTTAGTAGGGGGTACTTTTAATTTGACTCAGGTAAGGCGTTGCTTATCAGTCAGTTTTATTTCTGATATTTATATTTATACTTATATTTTTATTTTTACTTAGACTTTTTTCTGAGTATTAGATGGTTGTGGACACACCTCCCAGCCTAGGCTGTAGAACTAGTGAGTTTTTTGTATTTGTCACCTTTCTTTAACCTGTTTGTAGACCCTCTTTATTTAGATTTAGAGAAAAAGGATTTATGTTTTATGTTTATTTTTATTGTTATTTTCTGGTAGGCTGTATCTGTGAGGGTTTCAGGTGATTAAGGCTAAGATTAATAATCCTATACTCCGATTAATAGTTAGATTCAGAATCCTGGTAAAATTAAGATTAAGAATCCGATTAAGGTTAAGACTCTTGGTAAGAGTAAGTTTCCTCTTCGATTAGCACTAGGGGATAGGTAGGGGAGGAGTTAATAAAGTTTTGTTAGTTCCTTTTTCAATGAAATAGTTTGTATATAGGATATAAGCCTAACGAGATTAAACCTATTGAAATAAGGTTTGGTTTTATTCCAGTAAGGCTTATTGGAAAGAGAGGTCCTGTTTAAATGATATATTTTGGAATAGAGTTATAGTTATAGTTATAAATTAATAGCAGAGAACATAAGAGTACGTTTATATTAGAACAGAGTAAAGAATCTAATAGAGGAAAAATGTGGCACTGAGAGTAAAGGAGAAAAGGATAAATAAAAGAAATCAACCTTGAGCTAGGAAAGGCCCCCTATTAAAAAGATTGAGATTGAGATTGAGATTGAGATTGAGATTGAGATTGAGATTGAGATTAAGATTGGTAGACACAAATTGTTTGAAGGTAAAAATAAAAACTAAAAAGTAAGAGCAATCTATAAGAGTTCATACCTGTTGTTATAGAATCAATAGTATTTAATCCGGTTTTATGTTCATAATTTTGAATCATCTGTGCGATTGTTTTAAAATCTTCAAAGTCTTTTTCTGTGTTGGTCTTAAGCTTGTATTTATAAAATAAAGGTATAATTTTGTGAAAGTTGTCCGATACAGAGACGATTTCTAGACTACCTGCTGAGTAGAAGTGGTTAGTAGAGTTTTTCCACTGCCTAAATACTCAGTAATCAATCTTAGAAGTTCCTTATCTCTCTCGTGTTGAGTGATTCGGTCTCTCATAGCAACTTGAGAAGAAGTTTTATTATCCCGAATCCTTACGTAAAAACAGCCGTCACCCGCAGTAAAGCCACGATCCAATGAGGGTCTGCTAGTATATAGATGTTCTTAAATTGAGAGGTATTAACTTTAAGGGTGGGTCTAGATGAAGGTTGAATGGTTTTAGTAGTTAAAGTTTTGTGAGCATCCCTTAAACCTCACTTAGCGGTTAATTCTAGTTTTTGCTACTCCTTACTCTTATTCTTATTCTGAGTATGAATATTAATCTTAATCTTAATGGAATGGTGGGCACCCTCACCCTTTCTGTGGACATTTAGAGTGAAAATTTAAAAGTCAATTTTTTTGTGAGTTTGTAGAGGGAATCTGAATATTCTTATTCTTATTCTTATTCTTATTCTTAAAATGAGGGATGATTTTTGTCTTTAAATCATCAATTTTGTAAACTGAAAAACTCGCCATCTTTCGACTGTTTCTTTCATTAACAAATCCGGCGTTAAAAAATTTCTATTTCTTAATCTCGTATAAGATTCCTACTTATGTAGTATGCTGGCCTATTTGAAACGAGGCTATCATTGAAATTCTGTTATTTGATGTTCGGTTAGTAAAAGGAATTCCAAAGGACCCTTCTCTTTACTTGACTGTACTGTACTCTACTGTACTGTTTGTAAATCCGGTAATCCACATAGGTTGTAAACTATGGTTATTACTTTACTTTCAATTCTTGAGTTTTATTTCTAACAATTTAGCTCCTTTTAGGGGATACTTTCTTAAAAAAGGGGTAGATTATATGGCTGAAGCTAACTATCTCTGATACCTTTCAACTAATTCTATCATCAGCATCAATTTTTTAAATTTTACCCCATTGACAAAATCTTTATCTTTATCTGTATCTTTGAAGCATATAAAGTAAGGCAACTTCTTTTTTATTTACATTTACATTTACTGGAAATCTACATACTAGGCTAAATCCGGTCTGTGTATCTGTGGCTTTACTTAATTTAACTTGAAACAAAGCTTCTGTGTAAAAATATCCTAATAAAAACCAAGGTGACAACCCTGTAGGTAGGCGAGGGTCAGGCAGGTTAAAAGGTTTTTTCTATCTTTAGCTTAATAGACTGGAATTAAAGGAGTTATAGATCAAGTAAGAGGTTAGCTGCCTCTGCGATTAGCCCAATGGGATAGGTAGGGGGTTAACTAAATTTAAGTTTGTATTAATAATTAATATTTATAAGGTTATTATTATTATTGGTTACTTGCGGAATCCACCCAAACTAAGAAGTCTTGTGAAGAAACTGCTTCCACAGCGATAGGCATAAACCCGTGCCATACTCCACATATTTCACTACATTGTCCGTAGTATATAGAAGCTCTTTCAGCAAGGAAAGAAACTTGATTTAATCTACCAGGAACAGCATCTAATTTAAGACCTAATGAAGGAACAGCGAAAGAGTGGATTACATCAGCACCAGTAACAATTAATCTGATGTGGCAATCAACGGGTATAACTAAGTTGTTATCAACTTCTAATAATCTAAATTGTCCTAATTCTAAGTCAGAATCTGGAACTAGGTAAGAGTCAAAGTCAATAGATTCTCCGCTATCAGTTATAAAATCAGAGTATTCATAAGACCAATACCATTGATGACCTACTACTTTAATAGTTAATGTAGGCGAAATTACTTCCTTTTTCCCTACCTGTTTTAACCTGCCTGTGGCGCTGGCGCATAAGCAAGAGAAAGTCAGTAAATATAAAAAGCATAAATATAGGGAAGTTGGACTATATCATCATCCTTATTATAAATATAAATATAGTTATAAGTATAAATATAAATATAAACATATACAGATAAATATAAATCTTAGATAATAAAGATGTTTCACGTGTAGTCTCTGAGGAACCTGCTTAAAAAGAATTGATATTGATTAACCCTATCGCTCTTACCTCTGCTTAGTCACGTAAGCTAGGCTAGCGTACTCCTATTAGGTAGAAAGGTAGCTGGGTACGTATTAAAGGGCAAGCGATAAGCAGCAATTCCCTAATTCCCTAATTCCCTGAAGCGTATTTTATTTTGTTTTATTTAATAGACTCTAGCTTCTAAGAGAGAGAGAGAGTTAGCGCAGAGAGAGACGGTTCCCTCCAGCTTAGTGCTCAGGGGTAGTGGTAAGGGTAGCAAAGCGGACTAAGGCTGTATCTTTAAAGCGTAAAGAGGGTATTATAATTTATAATAATAATAAAAATGCCCAGGCTGTCTTACGAATCTGAGGGGATAAACTCGAGGCAACTCTAGCGGGCGTAAGCTAGGGGTAGAGAATTTTCTGTTCTTTTTTGTTCTTTTCTTTTTGTAGGTTTCCTGCTGATTGTTCTGTTTTCTATAATTAACTATAATTGAATCACCTATCTGCGCTAGCGCGCTAGATTTCACTCTTAGGGGGGACCCCAAAAGATTTCACTCTTATGGGCTGGGGGGCCTCCTGTGCTTGTGTGGAACCCGAAGCGCCAAAAAGATTTCACTCTTTCATTGCTGTGGCAAAAGCAGGGGCTTCCTCCTTGCGCTGGCGCAGAAGCGCGCTCTTGTCCCGACCGTCTCGGAGCAATTTATGTGACCAAAGGAAAAGGCATTAAGAATTAATTAGCATGATTGTTACGTATTTTTAAGTTGATAGTTGGTTTAACCTGGACCATCCCCGCCCCCCCCCCCTTTCCCTACTCCTTGGGACTGTCCCTTTCTATAAGGGAGGGCTGTTAGCTAGCAGGCCCCTTTGGAGAGCAGTACCTTTGTGCCGTTGTATCTAGTCTATCCTCTTTAGGGTAGACTAAAGAGAGGGTGACTAAAGACTAAAGACTAAAGAGAAGGTGCTCTCTGTTTGATTTATACTCTTTTTAAAATTAAGGAGACAGGAGACAGGAGACAGAAGACAGGAGACAGGGTAGTAGCGAAATAAGAAAATAAAAATAATCGTACATGTAATTATCAGAAGATTCCAGCATATAGTGAAATTATTCAATTAGCCTTTCGACTAAAGGGGACAAAGTTTCATTTTAAAATTTAAATTTTTTTAAGTTTATACATCATGCTATAGTGAAAATGAGGACCGACTATTTTACGAAATTGATTCATTGATTCGACTTTAATGTAAATAACTGGTCTACCTTCATGTGATTGAACAGAGCTAACCAACGCAAAATTATAATGTAACATAGCTACAAGTTTATACACCTCTAAAAAGGTGAATCCTTTAGTATGTAAATAAAATCCACTTTTTGTTCAAGCTCCGTCATCCATAGCTCAAAAAGCTACAGCAATATCGTCAAGGTAATAAATCGTAATTAATTGTTTTAACAGCCTTACCTTCTCTTATTTTATAAAACAATTGATAATATGTTAACAACGTAGGGTAGCTTCGAGTAGCTACATTAAAGAAACAGTGAATATTACCCTTTCGTTTTGAGACATTAAGTAAAGGGAATCTACCACAATAATGAGATAAGTTTTGGAAAACAAACCATACATATTCAAATCTTTTTTGTGTTTGAGTAAAAATAAAATAAGGTGTAATAGAAGTTTTACTAAATTGAATAGACCCGTCCCCTAAAAGATGCCCCACTAATTGAGAGACAATAGTGGATGAAAATGGTGTATTACCTCGAACTTATTTATTTAGTCTCATTAATGTAGTAGAACCAATATTACCATAAGGTACTAAATCAGTTCTTTTACTATAAATGTCTTTTATTGAAATAGCCTTAGTAGCCGGCACAACTAAAAATGTTGAATTTAAAAAATAAAAATTAAATGTAGGACAATCCATTAAGTATAATAATCTAAATGAAGGGAAAGCAATAGCGATTAATAATAAGGCAGGTGAGATAGTCCAGATTAATTCTAATACTGTTCCATGTGTTAAATATTTATGAGCGATAGGGTTTTTATTTGATCTATAGTAATAAACGATAGAGAAAAGGAACCAGAAAACTCCAAAGCTAATAACAGCTATATAGAATCCTATAGTGTTATGTAATGTAACTAATCCAGTGAAACCTGGAGCAGCACTATCTTGAAATCCTAATTGCCAAGCTTCAGCGGCATCATTAAGAACAATACCATTGTATATAAAAGATACCATACCACCACTAATTAAATCCCAAACACTGATGAAGACTGCAGTACACTTTGATACCACAACTGTTACTTCTATAGTGACCCATATTACTATTTGTGTATATGCTAATATTATTAAATCTTTAAACATTTCTAAGTTTTTTTGTTAAGTTGTATAATCTTATGTTACTATCTACTTGAGAGTTTCTAGTTTTATAAGCTCTTACAGTGTATTTATTTCTAGTTTTTAGCTGCTTATTATTATTTATTAGTTTGATGTTTTTAATTTTAAACTCGGGACTATCAGTAATTTAGGTGCTATTGTTAGTTGTAGGTTAAGATTGTTAGAAGACTATTTAGAAGTAGGTGGTATAAGAGATCAGATAGAATATATAAGAGAGTCTCTTCTAAGTGTGTAGTTCAGTGGTAATAGGTTTAAGTTATTCTTAATTTACTTGTAACTTGTAAGCTGTTTTCCTTGTTACTGTTTATTTTGTAAGTGTTCATATAAAAGCAAATAAAGATAAAAACAAATTAATCTGTGTGCTCATTTTATTCTATTCTATAAAGGGGGAGGAGGTGGAGGTGGTTGAGGAGTTGGAGGTGTTGGAGGTGGTTGTGGAGGAGGAGAACTGTTTAGAAATGTGTGTAAGTAGATAAATGCCTTATTAGGCATCTTAAGATTGGTCTTTGAGGGAGTATTCTTATATTACGGTATTTAGCGAATATTTTTTATTCTAGGAGGGATTTGATTTAGTGCTTTGTATTTTTTATAGTAAACTATTTAAATTTATTAAGAGAATTTAGATGAAAGAAGGTGGTGTAGGTAAAGCTACTGCTAAAGGGAGATAGTTTCTTCATTAATAGAATCGTTATCTCCGTTCGTTAGGTAAGGTACCAGTTATTATCTTAATTTTATAAGTTTTCAATTGTTCATTTTTAAAGGTTGTACTGGTTAGAGTTTATTGTTTTTGGTGTATTAGTTGTTAGTTTTTAGTTGTTAGTTTTATTTTTAACTGTGTTACTATTTATATTAGTCCAAGGTGGTGTGGGAGAGTAGGACTGGTGGTCGAGTTAGTGGTTTAGCTTTTTTATTTTCTGTGTGTTTGTGAGTCTTTTGTTGTGGTTAAGATTGAAAATTTATAATTTAGAATTTATAATTTATAATTTATAATTTATAATTTATAATTTATAATTTATAATAAAAAGGGTCTCTGTTTAAATTTAAATAAAATTATTAAAAAAATCATTGAGTAATACTAAAAAAATCAGTAATATAATCGGAGAATTAAGGGATTCGAACCCTATTTAAATTATTATTAAGAATCAGAGTTTAATGGTTAAACTAGTAACACTTAATAAGAGAAAATTAATAAATTCGGTTGTACACTTAGTCATTTTTGGTTGTTTTCTAATTATAGGTGAGACTAGAGTGGTTAACGTTTATTTTTCCTTTTGCCATTATTCTCTTTTGCAAGATAGTAAGATAGTAAGATTGTAAGATAGTAAGATTGTAAGATAGTAAGATACTCAGATAGTAAGATACTCAGATACTCAGAGACTCAGATAGTAAGATACTCAGATACTCAGAGACTCAGATAGTAAGATACTCAGATAGTAAGATAGTAGTTGTAAGTTGTAAGAGTCTGTGTTATTGTTATAGTAAAAGTAATAGTAATTATTATATGAATAGTCAGACTAAGACGTAATAGTAACAGTAATTGTAATTGTATTTGTAATTCTAATTGTATTGTATTTGTAATTCTAATTGTAATTGTATTTTTTATTGTAAGAGTAAAAGTAACAGTAACAGTAAAAGTAACAGTAACAGTAATAGGCATAGTAAGAGTAACAGTAATAGTAATACGTAATAGTCAGAGTAAGATTAACAGTAAGAGTAATAGTAAAACGAAATAGTCACAGTCACAGTAAGATTCCTATTAAGAGTACTATTCCGATTCAGAGTAATATTCCGATTCCTATTAAGGGTAGGATTAAGAGTAAGAGTAAGAGTATGATTAAGAGTAAGATAAAGAGTAAGATTAAGATTATTTGTACCTCTATTTGTAAGAGTATTTCTATTTGTATGACGTATTAGTATTAGTATTTTTTATTTTGTCATTTTACTTTATAGCTCTTTAATCAGTATATTCCAGAGTGACTATATATCAGGAGTATCTGTATGAAGGGGAGCACTTACTGTTTAGTTGTTATTTATTTGATTTGGTTTTTGGGCTATTTTATTTATAAGGTATCGGTTATTAGGCTCTTTTCTAATACTGGTACTAATTAGGTTCAACGGTAAAGAGACTCCTAATTAGGGTTTAATTAAGAGTAAGATTCAGAGTAAGTTGAGAGAAATAATATTATAAGAGTAGGTGGTTTGGGCTGTTTCTTATGCTAGAACTGTATATCTATAGAGTTCTGTTAATTACCTGTATATAAAGTATGTAAGAGTTATTCTTAAGGTAGGATATTTCTTTAGTTTATCTGAATAAGATAGTTACTAGTAGGGGTGAGGGTAATAGTAGTAGAAGGCTGTATGATATTTAAGGTCCTGTTACTGTTACAAGGTATTTATCCTGGTACGGGTAATGGTACTGGACATGGTCTGTTACAAGGTACTGGACCTGGGACTTTTAGAAGGAACTTGTTTATAGAGGACAGTAAAATCGATAAAGCTATAAGTAGTATTAAGAGAAATAAGAATTATTAAGGGTAATAGGAGATATAAGTGATTGTAAAAGGTTCACAGGAAAAGGTCTCTAAGGGTGATACTAATAAAAATAACAATAACAATAACAATAACATTAGCATTAACATTAACAATAAAGAGGGTAAGACAGGTAAGCTGATTAAAGGGTAATAATTAGTAAGGTATAAAAATTAAGTGTTAATTAAGAGAAAATAAAGTAAAAAAGTCCGGTTTGTAAGACTTGTAAAATAGGTAATTAGTCAATTAATAATTTTAGTCCTAGGGTAATAGTAGAATACATAGAATAGTAGAATACTAGAATAGTAGAATACGTAGAATACGTAGAATACGTAGGAGAAGTAGGTAGGAGTTGTTGGTTGTTTGTGGTTGATTTTATTTATATTCGGTTCCTAATCGGTTTATTTCTTTATTTCCATTGTTGTTATTAATTTGATTTTTAAGGTTAAGGGTTAGGTTTAGGTTCTATTCAATTCAATTCCATTCAATTCCATTCAATTCCATTCAATAAATTGAGGAGTAGATTGGGTTTAGGTTTAGGTTTAGGTTTAGGTTTAGGTTTAGGTTAAGATTAAGGTTATTATTTAATTTCATTTTTATGTAAAATTATATTAGGTGTATAGTTAGGTGGTTACAGTAGGTTTGCTAAAATAAATAATAAATAATAAATAATAAATAATAAATAATAAATAATAAATAATAAATAATAAATAATAAATAATATCAAATAGATAAAATATAAACTATTAAAAAGGGGGGTGTGTGTAAGGGTCTTGTAGAAGGGATTAGAGTATATAGCGTTTATTATTATTTTTTTGTTTGTTTTGTGTGGTTAAATATTATTGCGGGATATCTTTTAAAGTTGTGGTGTGGGGTTGTTTGGGGCTATAAATATAATTATAACTATAACTATAACTATAAGTATAACTATAACTATAACTATAACTATAAATACCCTTGTTTTAGTGGGGTTGTTTGCTGTTCTGTGGGGTTGATACTGTTTTTAGTTTTGAACTTTCTTAGTTTCTTAGTTTCCTAGTTTCTTACTGTCTTAATTTATGTGTTTTAGTTAAAATTTAATCAAGGAAAGTAATTATAATAATAGTACTTATAGCAGCGATCATAGCTAATAATAAGATAAGGCTTAAAATTAAGCATGCAAATTCAGTAAACATAATCTGACCGAATCCTGCTATTTCTGTATTAGCAGCTATCAGAATATCCGGATTATTCATATTTTGATAAAGAACTATTAAGAGTTTCATACTATTACCCATATCTTGGTAAAACCAATAGGTTGTGTTTCGTATATGTAAAAGTGTTAATCCTCCGTTATTCAGTAGATCAAAAGTAATAAAGTTTAATAAAATAAAAATAAATAAAGATACGATAGCCACTGCTAAAGGTAGGTGTTGTGTAAAATCGGCTCCATATTCGGAGATTTCCGAGAGTCTAATGTGAATCATCATGATTACGAATAAGAATAAAACTGCGATCGCTCCTACATAGATTACAATATAAGATAAACCAATAAAGTTAATTCCAGAAAGGATTAATAAACCAGCAACAAGAACAAAAGTAGAGATTAAAAAGATTACAGATATTATAGGGTTTTTAGCTGTAATTGTAAATAAACCAGATGTTAAGATACCTAAAGATAATAAAGAAAGAGTTTGTGTTGTCATTTTTTTTGTAGTTTTTTATGGCAATTGTTAAAATTGAGTGGTGTTAGCCTCCATCGACTATAAGATTATCTAGATTATTATCCAAAGCAGGTTTTCTATCTAACTGTAAGGTTTAGAGAGGTTCGGTTAATTTTAAGTTTAGGGTCTGTCTATTTTGGGGACCTTTCTAATTAGTGAGTAAATAAATATTAATTTTACTTTGTACTCTTTACTCTCTGGGCTTTCGGTTTAAAACTGTTTATCTGAGGATTTTTATTTGAGTTGATTTCTTTTGGCTTTGCTGTAATTACTATTTATGACTCAAACCAGGTGTAAGTAAGGATAATTGTGTTAGTAAGGGGTTTTAGTAAGAGAGGGAGTTTTTAGTTGTTAGTGATTAGTTGTTAGTTCTTAGTTCTTAGTTCTTAGTTCTTAGTTTTTAGTAGTAGAGAGAGCTTTATTAATGATTTGATTTGATTGGATTATTGTTATTTGTAAGTTGCGTCCACTAAGATTGGCTTGGCTTGGCTGGTGGGGACTGTTGTTTAGATTAGAATTTATTAGATTAGATCAGATTTAAATTTTAAGACTCGATCGAGTGTGGGGAGGCTAGGTGGAGTAAAAGTTTTATATAGAGGTAGATTAAAAATAGCTTAAAAATAGAGTATTCTAGTAATTTATTTTTTTAATTTAAGGCTTTTCTCTATGGTCTATCAATCCTGTTTAATTAAGGATAGTTAGGTTCCCTTCAGAGAGAGGTCCTGTCGATGGTAATTGAATATTTCTACTATTTATGTTTTATGTTATGTATTTTTTATAAAACTCATTTAGGGGAATTATTCTCTTAAAGAGAGTTTATAATTTATAACTACACAAATATTAAGAATAAAAGGCCTAAAACAATAAGTTTCTAAGAATAGAAACAAAAATCCAAACCAAATAAGGTTTAGATTCCTTTCTTAAAGACTATTAAATAAATTAAAATAATCAAAGCAAAGCTAATAAACAGTTGTAGAAAGGTGGGTAAGGTAGGGGTAGTGTTACTGTGATTATAAGAATTTTCATCAATAAATAGAAAGGCAGTAGGTTTAACCTTGAAATTGTGACCTGTTTCTAAGAGTTTTGTTATTAATAGATATTTTAGGAGTAGCCTACAAGTATATTTACATTTGTAATTTGTAATTTGACATTTTACAGTTGATAGTGGATAGTGGATAGTTGATAGTTGAGAGTTGATAGTGACCTTCTTACATTTGATAGTTACCTTTCTCTACTAAAAATTAAACAGTAAAAATTAAACAGTAAAAATTAAACAGTAAAAATCAAACAGTAAAAATTAAACAGTAAAAATAAAGGGTAGATATTGCAGGCTCCTCTTTTAATCGTTGATTCGGTGAATCGGTTAATCGGTTAATCGGTTAATCGGTTAAAGAGAGTGGTTGATTCTACAAGGCTTAGGTTGAAGATATATTCTAATGAGTTTCAGGTGTTTAAGGAATCCTGTATATAAGGAATCTTGTTTAATTCTGTTTGGGCTGAAGAGGGTAGGTTTATAGGTAAGACGGCCAGAGAGAAAGGTATAGGATTGTTTTACAGTTTACAGTTTAAAGTTTACAGAGAGGGTCAAATTTAAAACAGTTATAAACTAATTAAATTAATAAAAGGCCCTATTTCCAGACCGGGAAGAAAGTTTATGGGTAAAATTAAAGGTTACTCTAAATTTCAAGATAACAATTTATATTATTGAGAATTTTAGGTATTATAGTATAGTTATTCTTAAAAAAGAGTACTAATAATTAGGCAGAGTAGACTAAAGAAATCCGGAAGAGAGGGTAACTATCTAGAGGTAAACAGGTACTAGGTTAAACTCGAATGGTAGGTATTAGGTAGATAGTAGGATAAGGTAGAGGGGGTAGGTATCTATTAATAATTAACAAATTAAAAAAGGCAGGATGACTGAGCATTCATCAGAAAGATTTAAAGTATTTTTAATAAAAACAACCAAAACACTACCTACTCTTTAGATTAGATTCTCTTATGTGAGAATGTATTAGAGTATATTCTATTATATTCTATTATATTAGTTGATATTAGGGTATATAGAGGTAGAGGGTCCGCCTTACAATTATTTCCTATCCTTTCATTTAATTTAATTTAATTGAACTAAGACAGAGTAATAGTAATAGTAATACATAATACGTAATAGTAATAGTAATAGTAATAGTAATACGTCATTGAAAGTAGGGGTTCCTTAGAGATGGTTTTATAAGTGTTGGTGTCACTGAGATTATGAGATAGATTATTGTGTTAGATTCTATTATTAGATTATCCTCAAAGCAATAACTATGCTTTTTGTATTTTTAATATAGTGTGAAGAATCTGACTAATCTTTTTATTTAGTTAATTTTTATGAGCTAGGCTCATTTATATTCTATTCTCTTAGATTAGATTTTATTTTTGTATATATTCCCTCCCCTTTTAGGCTGATAGGCAGATCTCCTGATAGGCTTATAAAGTGTAATTCCTAGTTACAGGGTGAGCGGATATATTTACTGTTACTCAGGACAATAAGCAGGAAACTTTAATTTATCCCCAAAGCAATAACTATGCTGATAGCTTGATAGGTGGATAGGCAGAGAGACTTATAGGCGGATAGACTCATAAGCACTTAGGAAAGAGATTGCGTGTGGGTGAGACAGGGGAGGTAGTGCTAGCGAGTATTATTATTTTTACTGTTAATTGATAGTAGGGATGTCCTATATTTTTGTTTGTAATTGTATTTGTAATTGTTTTTGTAATTGTATTTGTATTTGTAATTAAGGGGAGGTATAGACCTCGAACTTATAGGTATCGTTGGTTGTAGGTAAGTTAGATTAAAGGGGGGTGTTATATTTCTTTTATTAGAGTTTTGTGTTTGTTTAGTTTCAGATTAAGTTTAAGTTTAAGTTTAAGTGTCAGTGACAGATTCCGTAAAAGTATAATTAACAGAAAAAGTTTCA